GCAACGCGAAGAACCTTACCAGGAATTGACATACTCGTTGGTTTTTTAGAAATAAAAAACTGTTAAAGAGATACAGGTGGTGCATGGCTGTAGTCAGCTCGTGTCGTGAGATGTTGGGTTAAGTCCCGCAACGAGCGCAACCCTTGTTTTTAGTTGCCATCATTTAGTTGGGCACTCTAGAAAGACTGCCGGTGACAAACCGGAGGAAGGTAAGGATGACGTCAAGTCAGCATGCCCCTTACGCTCTGGGCTACACACGTGCTACAATGGCCGTGACAAAGAGTTGCCAACTTGTAAAAGTGAGCCAATCTCATAAACGCGGCCTCAGTTCGGATTGCAGGCTGAAACTCGCCTGCATGAAGGTGGAATCGCTAGTAATCGCCGGTCAGCTACACGGCGGTGAATCCGTTCCCGGGCCTTGTACACACCGCCCGTCACACCACGGAAGCTGGCCACGCCCGAAGTCGTTACTCTAACCTTCTCGGAGGAGGATGCCTAAGGCAGGGCTAGTGACTGGGGTGAAGTCGTAACAAGGTAGCCGTACTGGAAGGTGCGGCTGGATCACCTCCTTTTTAGGGAAAATATTTTACCCAGATCGTACATTTATTTCTTACTGCATGCTACGGGGCTATTAGCTCAGTTGGTTAGAGCGCACCCCTGATAAGGGTGAGGTCCCTGGTTCAAGTCCAGGATAGCCCAAGCAAGGGGGTATAGCTCAGTTGGTAGAGCGCTGCCTTTGCAAGGCAGATGCCAGCGGTTCGAGTCCGCTTATCTCCAGCGTCTATGTAAGATGATAGCAACTACTATTCTTTGTGTATACAGTTGATTAGTAAAGCAAATTAAGATATTAAGAGCCTACGGTGGATACCTTGGCATTCAGAAGCGATGAAGGGCGTGGCTACCTACGAAATGCTTCGGCGAGCTGGAAGCAAGCTATGACCCGGAGATACCCGAATGAGGAAACTCTTTATACTACTTGCTGAATCTATAGGCAAGTAAGAGCAAACCTGGTGAACTGAAACATCTTAGTAACCAGAGGAATATAAAGCAAAAGCGATTCCCTTAGTAGCGGCGAGCGAAATGGGAACAGCCTAAACCAAGCAAACATGTTTGCTTGGGGTCGTGGGACGATATATATAAGAATAGTGATAGCTAGATGAAGCAACTGGAATTTTGCATCATAGAAGGTGATAATCCTGTAGTCGAAAGCATTCACTTACTTAATCGTATCCCGAGTAGCATGGGGCACGTGAAATCCCGTGTGAATCAGCGAGGACCACCTCGTAAGGCTAAATATTACTGAATGACCGATAGCGAAACAGTACCGCGAGGGAAAGGTGAAAAGAACCCCGGGAGGGGAGTGAAATAGAACATGAAACCGTAGGCTTACAAGCAGTAGGAGAACGACTAATCGTTTGACTTCGTGCATGTTGAAGAATGAGCCGGCGACTTGTATGCAGTGGCAGGTTAAGGTAGAGAATACTGGAGCCACAGTGAAAGCGAGCTTGAATAGAGCGTTGGTCACTGTATACAGACCCGAACCCGGATGATCTAGTCATGACCAGGGTGAAGCTTAGGTAACACTAAGTGGAGGTCCGAACCGACTGATGTTGAAAAATCAGCGGATGAGTTGTGATTAGGGGTGAAATGCCAATCGAATCCGGAGCTAGCTGGTTCTCCCCGAAATGCGTTGAGGCGCAGCGGTTAGTGCTATAGCTTAGGGGTAAAGCACTGTTTCGGTGCGGGCTGTGAGAACGGTACCAAATCGATGCAAACTCTGAATACTAAGTGTGTAACTAACCAGTGAGACAGTGGGGGATAAGCTTCATTGTCAAAAGGGAAACAGCCCAGATCATCAGCTAAGGCCCCTAAATATGTACTAAGTGGTAAAGGAGGTGGGAATGCACAGACAACCAGGAGGTTTGCTTAGAAGCAGCAATCCTTTAAAGAGTGCGTAATAGCTCACTGGTCAAGTGATCCTGCGCCGAAAATGAATGGGACTAAGTACTTTGCCGAAGCTATGGGATGTGTAAACATCGGTAGGGGAGCGTTCTGTGTTAGGTAGAAGCGTTAGTGTTAACGGACGTGGACAAAGCAGAAGTGAGAATGTCGGCTTGAGTAGCGAAAACATTGGTGAGAATCCAATGCCCCGAAAACCTAAGGTTTCCTCTGGAAGGTTCGTCCGCGGAGGGTGAGTCAGGACCTAAGGCGAGGCTGAAAAGCGTAGTCGATGGATAACAGGTTAATATTCCTGTACTGTTTGATACTGATAACGAGGGACGGAGAAGGCTAAGTCAGCCGGATGTTGGTTACCGGTTGAAGCTCTTAATGCTATGATGATTGGCGAAAACAATCAGAGCAAAAAAGCGAGTACAAGGTGCCAAGGCACTGAAGTGACTAATGTCAAACTTCCAAGAAAAGCTCGATATATCTTAGGTATCAAATACCTGTACCCTAAACCGACACAGGTAGGTAGGTAGAGAATACCAAGGGGCGCGAGATAACTCTCTCTAAGGAACTCGGCAAAATAGCCCCGTAACTTCGGAAGAAGGGGTACCCTTGTAGGGTTGCAATAACCAGGCCCAAGCGACTGTTTATCAAAAACACAGGTCTCCGCTAAGTCGCAAGACAATGTATGGGGGCTGACGCCTGCCCAGTGCCGGAAGGTTAAAGAAGTCGGTTAGCATAAGCAAAGCTGACAACTGAAGCCCCGGTGAACGGCGGCCGTAACTATAACGGTCCTAAGGTAGCGAAATTCCTTGTCGGGTAAGTTCCGACCCGCACGAAAGGCGTAACGATTTGGGCACTGTCTCGGAGAGAGACTCGGCGAAATAGACTTGTCTGTGAAGATGCGGACTACCTGCACCTGGACAGAAAGACCCTATGAAGCTTTACTGTAACTTGGAATTGGATTTGGGCTTTTCTTGCGCAGCATAGGTGGGAGGCAATGAGAATAAGTTTGCGGATTTATTGGAGCCAACAATGAGATACCACTCTAGGAAAGCTAAAGTTCTAACTTTGAGCCGTTAGCCGGACAAAGAACAGTTTCAGGTGGGCAGTTTGACTGGGGCGGTCGCCTCCTAAAAAGTAACGGAGGCGTGCAAAGGTTCCCTCAGGCTGGTCGGAAATCAGTCGTAGAGTGTAAAGGCATAAGGGAGCTTGACTGCAAGACCTACAAGTCAAGCAGAGACGAAAGTCGGCCTTAGTGATCCGACAGTACCGAGTGGAAGGGCTGTCGCTCAACGGATAAAAGTTACTCTAGGGATAACAGGCTGATCTCCCCCAAGAGTTCACATCGACGGGGAGGTTTGGCACCTCGATGTCGGCTCATCGCATCCTGGGGCGGTAGTACGTCCCAAGGGTTGGGCTGTTCGCCCATGAAAGCGGTACGCGAGCTGGGTTCAGAACGTCGTGAGACAGTTCGGTCCATATCCGGTGCAGGCGCTAGAGCATTGAAAGGAGCTCTCCTTAGTACGAGAGGACCGGGAGAGACGCACCGCTGGTGTACCAGTTATCGTGCCAACGGTAAACGCTGGGTAGCCAAGTGCGGAATGGATAACCGCTGAAAGCATCTAAGTGGGAAGCCAACCTTAAGATGAGTGCTCTCACCGCTACAAGCGGTTAAGGTCACGGCAAGACTAGCCGTTTGATAGGCGTTAAGTGGAAGTATAGTAATATATGTAGCTGAGACGTACTAATAGACCGAGGGCTTAATTTATTTGCTAATTTTAGAAGACTAGTTATACAGTATAGTAGTTTTAAACCTTGATACCCATAGCGCAGTGGACCCACTCCGAACCATCCCGAACTCGGTTGTTAAACGCTGCAGCGGCAATGATACTTGAGAGGAAGCTCTCTGGGAAAGTAGCTCGGTACCAGGGTTCTCTGCAAGCCCTATTTCTGCTTATTTTTTTCTATGCCGAGTAGGCGTTTTTATGTATCTCTTTGAATATAAACGTCTACTCTGTAAAAACTATGAATTATATAGTGATATCTGATGCTGTATTAGTTCTCTGTTTAGTTGTTAGATATCTTATGATGTTTTCATTAAATCGCATCGATCTTTCAAGTAATTTAATAATATTACCGTTTCCTTCAAATGACATTTGAACGTATATAGCATCATAATGATTACTTATGTTATAGCTTAGATGTCTTCTACCGCGATGCTGAACAAAAATATTATTACCACCGTTTTTCTTAATTAGTTTTTTATATTCGTGTACTATAGCTAAATTTGTATCTTCAGTTATATTTGGTTTCAAGATATAGATAATTTCATAGTTGTTTAAAAGCATGTGTCCTATCCTTGTTTATTGTGTTATTAATCCTATGACTTCAATTCCTATTATCAATTTGTATTTTGACTGCTTGTGAAATCACTGGTATCTTGGCATATTTACCTTGTATTGATTTTATCACAGAATATGTAATGGTTAGCAGTACAAACCAAAATAATGTGTTACAAAGCATTAATCCATATAGGCTCATTCGGAATTCTATCGGTAAAGCACGAAAAGTGGCTCCCAAAAGAGAATTAATTAAAAATAGTAAAATGGCTTGTATTACATTGAACCTTAGAAAAGGACGATTAGGTATAGGACTTTTAGGCCTGACAAATAGATAGTATAAGATAAAAAAGACAATAAAAGCCCAGTTTGGATGTGTTACATATACAATTACAAAAGGCATAAGCGTTTTTTTATACAAGCTCATTAAACTAAACGGATAATCAGGTAGAATTTGTTGACCAAAATTTTGTAAACCTTCCAGAAGAGGTAGCAAATATGCTGGTATTGAACAAAAACGATCAATCGTAGTAATTGTGTTATGATTTACTTTTTGGTTCTGAAGTTTGTCTGTATTCTGATTAAATATTTTGTATATCGTAAGACTGGCTAAGCCAGTCACAAAAGTTATTGCTATTATAGTAATTGACAGCGGAAAACTTGTAGGCATGAAGATTTGTGTATCGATGGATAATATTATTGATATTTATGTATTAATTAATATTTGATTATCATATGATTTAATTGTTACTACTCTATATATAGATTTTATCCAATTAAAAGCCTTATATAAAAAATAAAATATTGATAAACAATTGAGATTAATTTTACAATACTATCATGCTTATTTCTACATATTATGGATTTATTGTTTAATTATAATTTATGAACTCATTGCAAACTAATCAGATTATAGAAGATCTTATGAAATCAGACCAGAGTTTTATGATTGATAATAAAATATTTCATTCTCGACTTATGTTAGGTACAGGTAATTATCGAGATATTAAAGAAGCTGTATGTAGTATTCTTGCCAGTAATGCATCAATGGTGACAGTTGCAGTTAGAAGATTACAGAATTCTCATTTGGCACCTCAGGGCAGCATTTTAAGTGCATTACCTTTAGAATCGGTGTGTTTATTGCCAAATACAGCTGGTTGTACCACAGTACAAGAAGCAATTCGTGTGGCATCATTAGGTAATGAAATGTGTAAGAGATTAGGTCAGGTGGATAATAAATTTATTAAGCTTGAAGTTATTGCAGATCCACAGTATCTTTTGCCTGATCCTATTGGTACTCTAAAAGCGGCTGAATATTTAGTTAATAAAGGTTATTCTGTTCTGCCCTATATTTTTCCTGATCCTATTTTGGCTAAGCAGTTAGAAGAAATAGGATGTTCTACTGTTATGCCTTTGGCATCCCCTATTGGGTCTGGGCAAGGATTACAAAACCTTGAGAACTTGCAAATTATTCTTGATACTATATCTGTACCTGTAATTATAGATGCTGGTCTGGGAACTTCGAGCGATGCTGTGAAAGCAATTGAGATGGGAGCATCAGCTGTTCTCGTTAATTCTGCAATAGCAAAGGCCCAAAAGCCTGTAATGATGGCAAATGCAATCCATTTGGGTGTACTTTCTGGTAGATATGCTTATCTAGCTAAGCGTATGAAAAAGTCAGATCGAGCAATCCCAAGTTCCCCATCGGCAGGTTTACCATTTTAATTTTATGCATTCAAGGATGTCATTATGGTGATTATTATTGATAATTATGATAGTTTTACATATAATTTAGAGCAATATATTAGTGAGCTGGGTATGACGACTGAAGTTTATCGTAATGATTCTATTACACTTCAACAAATTAAAGATTTATCGCCATTAGCGATTATAATTTCTCCAGGTCCAGGTTCACCTTTAACATCAGGAGTATCTTTAGAGATTATTCGCAGTTTCTATAATAGAATACCTATCTTGGGTGTTTGTCTAGGACATCAAGCAATTGGTTCAGTATTTGGTGGGCATATAGTACATGCACCTGAACCAATACATGGAAAAACATCTATGGTATATCATAATAATAAAGGTTTATTTAGATCTTTGCCTAATCCTTTTCGTGTTACAAGGTATCATAGTTTGGTCATAAGTAATGCACAAATACCAAACCAATTAGAAATTACTGCTTGGACTGATGATGGTATAATTATGGCATGTAAGCATAAAAATTCTTCAAAATTGCAAGGTATACAATTCCATCCAGAAAGTTTGTGGACTTACCAAGGAAAACAGATATTGAAAAATTTTTTTCATAACTTATAAATCTTGTATCAAAAAATAGTATCACAAGGAAGTATCTTCACTTAGGTACTTCTGCACATAAAATATATCTTCTTCAAAACTAAGAGATGCTCTGTTTGTATGACCTCCCATTGTTACCATGTTATTCTCACAGCTGATCCATACTTGTGAGAATGATAAATAGCTTACCAATACACTAAGCATCAGGATCCCAAAACTGGTATATATCAAATTTACACCATAATCAACTTTAATTTGTAGGCCTGTACTTGTTAGAATTGATAGGATGTGAACTGGAATATGATCAATGATCTGTGTTCTGTGTAGATCGATAGTAGTTATAAATTGACCTTGATCATCATAACACTTGATATTGTCATTTGGATTAGATACTATCAATGATATTCGTTTGTTTGTTTTATATACAATTGAAGTAAACCAATAATGACTATTATTATCTATTTCAGTAAGAGGTATCTGTATAATAGTATTTGTATTTAGTTTCATTCTAATTCCATTAATTTGCCAATCCGTTTGATAGATTGTAAGACCATCAAATTTCATTGGTTCATTAACTTTAATAATTTTTGTAGCTTTTTTCTGTGTTTTATGGTTGTAGAGTTCTACAGAAGAACGAAATTGCTTGATAGATGAATCAGGGTAATATTCTATCTGAAATTGTGTAACTTGACCAGTTATCTGATCTGGAATCCTACTAAATATGCCTGAATTGGTGACATTATGTAAGGCGAATGTTTCTCCTACAGGTACCATAGTTTGAATATAGAATGATGAAAATACACTGCCTAGAGTACCAAATAACAATACAATTATACTAAAATGTACAGCAATGGGTGCAATTCTTCCGTAAAGTCCTTTATAAGAGTATAGAGTATCTTTTTGATAAAAAGTGTAGTAATTACTTTTAGTAAGTGCATATACTGGTAGACAGAAAGTTTTATTTAAAAATATAATTTGCTTATATATTGGTTTGTAAATATTTAACTCTTTTTTCATTTTCCATCTTCTAGAATTTTTTAGGCTTGGTAGTTGTGTAGAAAAAGTACAAATTATAAGACTAAAGCTAAATAGTAAAATAAGGCATAGAAATTGCCAACTAATAAATATCTCATTTAAATGGTACTTTTGTATAAGTAACCAATTAATGTTCAAAAAAACGTTCTCTTTGATAGGGTATTTGATTTGATAATAGTCTGGACTTTGGTTTTGTTCTATTATGGTTCCTATTACACTTATTAAGGCAATAAGCAATAAAAGTGATATGGAAACATTTAAATTTCCTAGAATTTTAATAATTTTCCACCTTAGAAATTTATATCTCACCGTATAAGACTCCTTTCTTATGTTTTTGTGTAAGTATGATTAAATTATAGTAATAGTAATACTTCCTTTAATAGAGAGTAACTGCCAATACTAATTGAGGAAAATCCAAGGATATTGACAATTATATAACTTTTTTTACTTATTTTGCTGATTATAGAAAAGTTGTTAAATGAGATAATGGATATTAGTAAAGGTGTTATATATCCAATAATATATATCATGAGCAAGTAGATACCAATAACATATTTCTGTGTTATGCTTATCCAAGAAATTAAAGTAATTGTGATTGGTGTACTGCACGGAGATATAGTAACACCAAGTGCAATGCCAAAAAGGTATGTTGTAATTAGTCCTCGTTGTGATTTTTGTGTATGATGCCACTGACTATTGTCTGTTTCAAAAATACCTATAGGCATAATTTCGAGTAAGTTAAGGCCTATTAAAGTTATCAGTAGTGGCCACAATAGTGGAATTTTTCCAAGAATAGACCAGGCATATTGTTTAATAAATATACTTATTAATCCAATACTTAGCAAAGATGTTATAAGTCCGCTACATAAAGCAGCCGTACTGAGTATCTTGTTTTGTCTTTGGTTTATGTATAAAGTGGCAATAGGAATTGATGATAGTACACATGGACTTATGCTGGTAAACAAACCGCCCATGAAGGCTGCCACAAAGCTAATACCAGATGGTTTGTTTATTGTGTTGATAAGAATATCATTAATAAATTGTTGAGCTGAAAATATGATGGTTATGAAGTTTGTCATGACTGTATGAAAACCGATTATATTATATCATAACATATCTCCCCAGGAAGGATTTGAACCTACGACCAATCGGTTAACAGCCGATCGCTCTACCGCTGAGCTACTGAGGAATTGAATACTACGGTTATTATATGATACAAAGTCTGAAAAAACAATATTTGATTGTAGATTAATATCTAATTCTATGAGTCTATTGCATAATCAAAAACTTTATGTTACTCTTGTAATATAATTATCCTTTTTGTATACTGCTGCGGACGTGGTGGAATTGGTAGACACGCTAGACTTAGGATCTAGTGAGATTATCTTGTGAGAGTTCGAGTCTCTCCGTCCGCATTCAAAATTGGTCTTGTTTTATGCCCATTTTTCTAATACTAGTTTGATTGTTCCATTGTTGTTGTTACTACTGTAGGTATTGCTTTGGAAACCAGCTCTGATGCCCTCTTTGATAATTGTATTGAAAGCGTATTGTTGGTATACTTTGCTTTGCCAATGTTCTAGAAATTTTTTATCTTGCCATGATCGGGAGTCAGCAATTAATTCATAATTATTGTTCGCCCACGTAAATTCCGCTTTTAAATGTTCTGTCTTTTCTAGTTGGCTATTTAGTATAATAGATGGTTTCTTTTTTGCTGCTTCGTGTTTAACTGTGTATACAATTTGAAATTCTTTTAAAGTATCTTGTAAAATCTGTGTATCTGTCATCTGTGTTTTAATTTTGCTTAAGTGTGACATATATTATCTACTCCAGTATTATTTATATTGCGACTTGTTCTTGTGTAGTAGTCTTATTATCTTAAGATCTACTACTTGTTTCTTTGAAAGAACTTGATGATTTGTACTTTGCTTACTAATATAGTTTGCTCTAAGAAATGTAAAAGGTCAATCCCTAATTTATTGTGATCTTTGATTTTTTAGTATACTTACTGAGGTTTTTTTGCATATATTTTGTTTTTTACATATTTGATATGTAATTATATACTAACAGGCTCATACAGAGCCTGGGAAGTATCTAGATTAATCCTAAAAATTTATATAAAATTATGACTGCTACTTTAGAAAGACGCGAAAGCGCAAGCCTGTGGGAACGTTTCTGTACTTGGATCACTAGCACTGAGAACCGCCTTTACATCGGTTGGTTTGGTGTTGTAATGATTCCTACACTATTAACAGCTACATCTGTATTCATCATTGCATTCGTTGCTGCTCCTCCAGTAGATATTGATGGTATCCGTGAGCCGGTTGCCGGTTCTCTACTTTATGGTAATAACATTATTTCAGGTGCTGTTATTCCTAGTTCTGCAGCAATTGGTATTCACTTTTACCCTATTTGGGAAGCTGCATCTCTAGATGAGTGGCTATATAATGGTGGACCTTACCAATTAGTTGTTCTTCATTTCTTACTTGGTGTATGTTGCTACATTGGTCGTGAGTGGGAATTAAGCTACCGTTTAGGTATGCGCCCATGGATCTCAGTTGCTTTTACAGCTCCTGTAGCAGCAGCAGCAGCAGTATTCCTTGTATATCCAATCGGCCAAGGAAGCTTCTCTGATGGTATGCCTCTAGGTATCTCTGGTACATTCAACTTTATGCTTGTTTTCCAAGCTGAGCATAACATTCTTATGCACCCTTTCCATCAACTAGGTGTAGCTGGTGTATTTGGTGGTTCTTTATTCAGTGCTATGCATGGTTCTTTAGTTACATCAAGTTTAATTAGAGAAACAACTGAAAACGAATCTGCAAACTACGGCTACAAGTTTGGTCAGGAAGAAGAAACTTATAACATCGTAGCTGCACACGGTTACTTTGGACGTTTAATCTTCCAATATGCAAGTTTCAATAACTCTCGTGCATTACATTTCTTCTTAGGTATGTGGCCTGTAGTAGGTATCTGGTTTACAGCTATGTCAGTAAGTACTATGGCATTCAACTTAAATGGTTTCAATTTTAACCAGTCTGTAGTTGACAGTCAAGGTCGTGTAATTAACACTTGGGCAGATATTCTAAACAGAGCAAATCTTGGTATGGAAGTAATGCATGAGCGTAATGCTCACAACTTCCCACTAGATCTAGCATCTGGTGCATCTTGCCCAGTAGCTTTAGTTGCTCCATCTGTAAACGGATAGTTTCTAATAGTTACGTTGGTTTGAGTTGTGTTAGAATAAAAGTATAAATAATGGTGCCGATATACCGTTTGGTATATCGGCACCATTATTTATGCCTTTATCTACTTCAGTATGATAATTAATTATAAGTAGTTTTATAATCTACTACCGAATAATATAATTGCACTGGTACAGTGTGTTGATACTGTAAAGTTGCAAAGATGTTTGTTTTTATATCTTTGGCTGATACCTTACTGCGATTTGTAAATTCTTGTTTGAAAAATATTGAGTTCACATTTTTTCTGTTATACGATCTTGTTTCATTTGTTGTTCTCGTAATTTGTGTATTTGGGGCAATCTGGTAGTTTGCATGTTTACTATGTTGTGTAACTTCTCCAAAAATTTCTAAGATACTTTGTCCGCGTCTTCTCCTTGTTAATTCTACTAGTCCAAGTTCAGACAGTTGTATGATTTCAGGTTTTGCAATGTCATTAAGGAATATCTTATGCAGGTGTTCTAAAAGGATTAGTTCATCTTGACGAGATTTCATATCTATAAAGTCAATAATAATAATCCCATTGAGATTACGGATTTTTATCTGGTAACCAATTTCTGTAGCAGCTAAACAATTAGTTTGTAGTATTGAATCATGATTATTCTTGTCATTGTTAAAAGATCCTGAGTTAACATCAATTGTTGTCAGAGCTTCAGAAGATTCTATAATTAAAGATACTCCAGAATTCATCTCAACTTTAGGTTTAAGCATTTTTAAAATCATAGATGTGATGCCAAATTTTTCTAATATACATGTATCTTGTGCATATAATTGTATGGATACTTGTTTTTTATTTTTTCTATTATATTTAATTAGATGCTCGTGAATTTGCTTGATGCTTTTATTAGAATCTGTAATGATGATGGCAATACTTGTATTAAAATGATCTCTGAGAATGCGTTGTACTATGTTACTGTCAGTATAAAGTAATTTAGGCCCAGAAGCAGTAATCGCAGATTTTTCTATGAAATTCCATTGACGATCTAAATTATGAATATCATTAATTAAGATTTTTTCATCTATTCCTACCGATGTTTCTTTAAACAGAATTCCCATTCTGAAAGGTTTTACTAAAATACCTAAAGCCCTTAAAAATGAACGTTCATTTTCGTCGTATATATTTTGTCCAATACATATTGTATTATTTAAGGGCATTAGTATAACATATTGTCCAGCAAGATGAATATTAGTCGTTAATCTTGGACCTTTAGTAGTACTTTGTTCTTTAATAATTTGTACAAGTATTTTTTGTTTTATTGATAGTACTTCTGAAATATTATTAATATTGTAGTGTTTTAAGTTGTAGAGGTATTTGGTATCGCTAACATGTATGAATCCACTTTTTTCATTATAAGTAAGCTTAATAAAAGCTGCATTTATGCTTGTAAATATTTTTCGAACAATTCCTATATAAATATCATGAATTTGATATGTATCTTTATTAATAATGAGTTCTTGAATTTTACTGTTGTGTATAATCGCAGCTATATTGTTTAAGTGTGAAATGATAATTTTCTTGATCATTGATGGAACAAAATAGCTTTTGTCATAATAATGTTATTATCAGTCAATTTGATGAGATAGACTAATTTTCGACTAATATCTGAGATGTATTTGAGAAAACACTGATTGTTTTTTGTCGTTTATTCGTGTTGTGGAAATGAACAATACCATCTATAACTGAAAATAAAGTATCATCTTTTCCTCGTTTTACATTCTGACCAGGTTTGACTTTAGTGCCACGTTGTCTTACTAAAATGTTACCCGATTTTACTTGTTCTCCTCCGTATTTTTTTACTCCTAGCCTTTGTGAGTTAGAGTCTCGACCATTTTTGGTGCTTCCGCTTCCTTTTTTATGTGCCATGTTTATTTAGTTTGAAGTGTTTATTGATTCAATAAATATTCTACTTAATTCTTGTCGATGTCCATTTTTAGAATAAGCGTTTTTTTTCGGTTTCATTTTAAATACAGTAATTTTTCTGCCTTTAAAATGTTTTAGTACCTTACCTTTTGCATAGACATTGTCGATGCATGGTTGTCCTATTATTATATCTTGTTTATTTCTTAAAAACAAAATTTTATTCATTTTTATATGATCACCTGGGTTGGCATATATTTTGTCAACATCATAAAATCTTCCAGGTGATACCCATATTTGTTTACCGTTAATTTCAAGAATTGCATATATCATAGTTATTGACTTGTATCTTCTGACTAATACTTAATAGATTGATATGTCTAATATAACGTGCTGTCATATAGCTATATAATATACATATTCTCTGAGATTAATACAAGTAATTAGATCCTAATATATTATTTTCTATTGATGATGTATTACATTTATATCTAAAAGTATAATAAGGTCTATCACTTAACTCATGATTAATGCGAAAACTATATTTTTCTTGATAATATAGTACTTGTATCCCTTTTATATACATATTAGTAAAATATTTACCTGCAATAATTGTCCCATCTGGTAAGATGTACTTGTTATGCATTTTAAGTTTTCCGTAAATTGGACCAGGACTGAGACCATATAATTCTGCTTTACATGATTGAAATCTTCCTTGTCTTTCTTTTTCTACAAATATGTATTGAAGATCGTTCTTATATAAATTTTGGGGATATATATATAAATGAAAATTTCCGTACTTATGTATTGTAGTATATTGATGAATGTAAACATTTAACTGATATTTAAATGTAGTTTTAGAATACTTCCTTGCAAGATTTATATATGTTAATAGACCAGGAGGTCCGTACAAATTAATATTTTGAATCCGATCATTTAGGCTTAAGCTAGATAGTAGCCCTACTAAACCACCGATTTCATTAGTTTTTAAACTATTTATTACTATATGATTTATTTGATTAAGTCGTACTTGTAACTTGCTAACAAATTGTTGACAACCATCTGGGCAATTAAACAACCAAACCTCTCCAGTCTGGCTGCATCGTATTAAGAAACTAAATGATGAATTTAGCATGTACTTTAATTTTACTTATTATATACGGTTGACGCAGTTTGTAATATATTAAAGTCTAGGTATTATTGTCTTGTGCAGTCTCATTAATATAAATAAAGCTTTCATTATTTCCGCTAATAATCGATTTACCCAATGAAATAGCTTTTTTACTTTTATGTACAGCTTTTTGTGTCCAATTAGATTTGCGTGATCTTGATTTAGCTTTTGAGGTACGTTTTTTAGGTACGGCCATAATAATTTCTACAAGATAGTGATAGTGTATATGATTTAGTATTCCATAGCTTATCTTACTAGACATTATTTTAGGAAGTAAAGGTTATATTTCTATATTTATTTATCTTCCTGAATTTTTATGAAATTGTTTTATTATTAATTCATACTGCGCAATTGTTGTAATGCAGCACGTCCAATGTTATATAATGCCCATGAACCTGCAGCTAAAACAGGAATTAATACAATTAACAGTCTCATATCCATAGTTTTTCACATCCTTGCAATTAATTAATTGCTTTATATTATTTTATGATACTTATATTTATATTATATTATGATATTTCTCTTTCTGCATTACAAATTATAATATATGTCAAAAATATGTTTGTGTTAATATATAAGTCATGTTGTGCTTAAAGATCTTCGTTTATTTTAATTAGATGAGGGAAAACAGCTAATGAGAGATCTACCTTTTACTTTAGATCAATTAAGGATACTTAAAGCGATTATTAAGGAGGGAAGTTTTAAGAGAGCAGCTGATAGTTTATATGTATCACAACCAGCAATTAGTTTACAAATTCAAAATTTAGAAAAGCAATTAAATATACCTATTTTCGAACGAAGTAATAAGCGTGCTACATTAACTGAGGCTGGTAGTTTATTGTTAAGATATGGTGGAAGAATTTTAGCTTTATGTGAAGAAACTTGTCGAGCTTTGGAAGATCTACAAAATTTGCAGGGCGGTACATTGGTAGTAGGTGCTAGTCAAACGACGGGTACTTACTTGATGCCACGTTTGATTGGTTTGTTTAGACAGCGTTATCCTCAAGTTACTGTACAGTTACAGGTACATTCAACTCGTTTAATTTCTTGGAGTGTTGCTAATGGTCAAGTTGATGTTGCAGTAATTGGAGGTGAAATCCCATGTGAGTTACAGGATGTTTTGCAGGTAACATCTTATGCTGAAGATGAGCTTGCATTAATCCTGCCAACTTCACATATATTTTCACAATCTAATAATATACAAAAAGAAGACCTTTACCGTTTGCGTTTTATAGCTTTAGATACTCAATCGACAATTCGAAAAGTTATTGATAATGTACTGAATCAATATGATATTGATAGCAGTAGATTTAAAATAGAGATGGAGTTGAATTCCATTGAAGCCATCAAAAATGCTGTACAATCAGGTCTGGGTGCAGCTTTCGTATCTGTCTCAGCAATAGCCAAAGAATTGGAATTAGGTATTCTGCACTGGGCTAAAATTGAAAATGTAACCATTAAACGTATGTTATCGATCATTGTTAATCCTAATCGGTATAAATCTAAAGCTGCAGATACATTTAGTAAGGAGATTTTAACTTTATTTGTTAATCCTGCCCATGATCAAGAAACAAATCTTTAGTTATGCTCTTTTGATTGATTCAGATATTAAAAGATTATTTATATCTGTTGAAGATGATTGAAATTGTCCTACTAAGACGAAGCTAAAGCGAAGTTTAATCCATTCTATGAATTTAGGATTGTAAGATAGAATAGCAGCTGATGGTTTAACTAATTGCTTTTTTATATTTATCATTTCTGGTGCATGGATAAATGATGGATTTGTGACTAGCCAAAAATCAATGATTTTGTCCATATTTTTATAATGATTAATACGTTCTCTTAGTACTTCTTCTAATGGCTCTTCGTGTAATAAAAAATCTTGACTAGCAATTGCAAAATGGTAAGTATACATGATCTAATATTGACTGATTGAAATTATATATAAAGTTTAATATGAGATAAATACTAACTTATAGATTAATATTATTCTTTTTTGAATTAGTGTTGTTGTGTCAATACATAATATAATAGTTATAGTAATTATTTTGTTGATAGATTCTATTATTTGTAATAATCTTTATATGGTTATGATAACATATTGGCCTAGTCAACCAGGTGCTCAACTTAATCAACAAGTTTCAGGCTTGTTCAAGAAAATTTACGTAAAGCTAAATTATAACTTATATAATAAAACATCTCAAATTTTATCTATTGATATAGTTAATTCTTATGTGAAAAAAGAGTTGTTTAAGGTGATTCTTTTGGAGCTGGAAATTTTACTTTTGGATATAACAGAACTCGATGTTCCTATTAATGATCTTGAGGTATTGAATAAGAGAGTGTTGATAGACTTGATTAATAAATCTTCATTAAGCTTTCAGCAGATTTTAAATATAGAAAGATCTCCCGAATATATGAGTCAGTCATCTACATCAATCTTGTATAAACGTATACTTTTAGAGCATCAGTTATTGCTGCAAAACTTACTAATATACCTGATTTTTGGTTCATCTGGTGATCAAACGAATACATATCTTTTTCCAGATAATAAAATACCAGTTCAACATGTTGAGATACTTTTGGATAATGTAGTTATTCAGGTAGCAGATCTGATATTTTATACATTAATTAACACTGATCGTTCTATTATTGATTTATTCGATTTTTTGAAAGTTAATAAAATCTGTCGCAATACATACGTTTCTATTAGATCTATTGCAACATTTAAAAATAATCTAATTTGGAATAAGTATTTAGCATATTATTTACAGCAGCCTAGAATCATATACAATAATCGTTATCAAGTATGGATTTTTAGTACTAAGGGCTTGCATTGTCAATATATTTATGCATATCGTGAAAATGATTTTGAAGTATTATCAAGTGTTCAAGTATTGATAATTATTTTGCTTGAGTTACAAGACTTTATTTTACCTAAGATTCAGAGTATATTTTTATTAATAGGCAAAGTATGGATATATTTAGTCCGTTATATAGTAATGAATAGTTTTAAAGTCATATTAAAAAGTATTGCATTAGTTATGCGAACTAAGTAAAACTACTATATATTTCAATATTTACACGTATTTTATATAATCTTTTTTAATATATGTTTAAGAATGTAGAAAACTTAGATGATGATTGTAAAGAGTTGTTGGATTTGTTGAATAAAAGTGACTTAAATTTATCAGAGCAAAAAATTAATTTAATCAATAAAATTTACCATAAAGATAAAGGATTGCATCATCAATTGTTATCCATACTTTTGTATCGTTACTATGATTCTAATACTGTACTTGGTACAATAGATAGTTTTGTCTTTGAGTTATTAGGAAATTCAGATAGTCCTATAATAAATGATGAAATTTCTAAGCATTTTCCGCAAGGTATTGTGAATTTGAGATCAGAGTATGGAATTGATTATCTGCCGTTGCAAAAGTTATTGGTTACAAAAAGTTTTCAAGAGGCAGATACTCTGACTCATTTATTGTTATGTCAATTGTCTCAAATAATAGGTAATCATACACGACAATGGTTGTACTTTACTGATATTAATCGTTTCCCTTGTGCTGATTTACACACTATTGATCAATTGTGGCAAATTCACTCCGGTGGTTTATTTGGTTTATCTGTTCAAAAGCGTATATGGTTATCAAGTGGTTCTGATTGGGAAATATTTTGGTCTAAAATTGGTTGGAAAGTGGATAATGTAAATTGCCGCTATCCTCAAGGGTTCGTTTGGAACATCAACGCTCCCGAAGGTCATTTGCCACTTTTCAATCAGTTACGAGGTGTTCAAGTATTAGCAGCTTTATTTGAACATCCTGCTTTCTAATGACTATCATTGTCTTGTTATTTATTTATATAATTGTTTGAATGTCGGGTATTTTTGAAAAACTGAGATGATTTTTATAAAATGTTCAAATAAATTTGCTGTGTCTCTTGGACCTGGGCTTGCTTCTGGATGATATTGTACGGCAAAACATGGGTATTGTCTGTGTACAATTGAAGCAAGCGTATTATCGTTATAGTTATGTTCATATATGACGATGTTATGATCTTTATTCTTTGCTGTTTTAACTGCAAACCCGTGATTTTGGCTGCTTATACTAATTGATTGATTAAATCCTACAGGATGGTTAAGTCCTCTATGACCAAACTTAAGTTTGAATGTTTTTAGTCCTAAAGCTAGACAAATTATTTGATACCCCATACATATGCCAAATATAGGTATATTGTATTTTAGTAATTCTTTTACTGTTTCTATTGCATAATGTACTACACTCGGGTCCCCTGGACCATTCGACAATAAGATGCCATCTGGCTGTAAAGATAAAATAGATTGAATACTAGTATCAGCAGGTACTATGTGCGTATTTATATTTTCTGATATTGCTTGAACAGATCTAATAATATTATATTTTACTCCAAAGTCAATAATGATAATACGCATTGGCTTATACTGTACTGGGGATATATTATATATATATTTAGGTTGGTAGGCTTGGATATTCTTAAATTGTTCAGTATTTTGAGATGATACTTTTTGTATTATCTCATTATCCTGACTTATTAGATTATCTTCTAATTTGGTGAATAATTTCTCCATATCTTCAATTTTAGTAGAAATATATCCGTTCATTGTACCAGATGAACGTAGATGTTTAGTAAGTGCACGAGTATCTATTCCATAGATATGTGCAATACTATGATTTATTAAATAGGAGATTAATGTTTCCTCTTCTCTCCAATTGCTTGAATGTGAACACAAATTTTTAGCTATTATGCCTTTAATAAAAGGTTGTCGAGATTCATGATCTTTTCTATTAATACCAGTATTACCAATTTCAGGATATGTAAAAGTAATAATTTGTCCTGCGTAACTTGGATCCGTAATGATTTCTTGGTATCCGGTCATTCCTGTATTAAATACTACTTCACCATTTGCATTACATTGTTCATTAAAAGACCAACCATGATATACTGTTTTATCTTCTAGGATAAGAACTGTTTTATAAGTCTTGGTTTTCAGCATAGTTCAATATTAAATGTAGATTATATAATTATAATAAAATAGATAGCCTTATGTATGGCTATCTATAGATGTAGAAGAAAATATATTATTAGTATAATCAATACTTTGATACTTGTTTGAGTTTTACCAACCTTGCTCAGCTTGGCTTAAGACGTAGTTTGCTACATTGTCGATATCTTCAGCTTCCAAACGTCCTCCAAATGCTGGCATAGCACCTTTACCATTTGTGACTTGAGTAGTGATAGCATCAACACTATTCATAGAATATGCTTCAAGAACATCTTTTTTAAGAGTTTTTTCGGTAATAATTGCATTATTGCCTCCTGCATGACATGCAGCGCAGTTGGCATTGAAAATTTGTTCACCAGCAGCAATATCTGCTGCTGTGGCATTATCAGATAGATTGAATAAAATAATTCCAGTAAGTCCTACTGTACATGACAAAAACTTGTTCAATTTTTTAACTCCTAATACTAATAGTTGATTAAATAGAATATTATACAGTATGTTAGCCTAGTTTGTGGTCTATAATTTATATTAATCTCGGTTTATTAATAGTAAATTTTCCCACCACCCCATTTTTCTAATACCACTTTAGGTTGTATTAAAATATGTCCAGCAATTGTAAATAAGTCATCATCAGTTAAATTTCTCATCTTTGGAAAAATTTCTGCACTTTTGATGCTTGGATGTAATTCAGCTATTGATTCAGCCCCATCATAACTGGTGGGGTTTTTCATGTAGTCAATTAATCCTTCTATATTATCTCTAGGAGGAGTTGCTAGGCTCAGACCTTCAGGATCTAAGCCAATGTTAGGATTAGTTTTAGTAATCCCGCCGTTATGACACTGTGAGCAAGTGTTGTTAAATAGACGTTTTCCCCTCTTTACTTGTTCAGGAGTTAGTACTGTAGTTTTTCCAGACGTATTTAATGGTACAGTTAATGTCGCTTCATCTAATTCTATAGCATGTACGGGGCTGTACAACATGATTGATAATAAAATGCTCAGTGCTCCTATGAAGCGTAGCAATATTTGAAACATGGTAATTATATATTATATATGATTATTTATAAGCATAGATATATATATTTTTTTAAACTTTACAATTGTAGTTAAATTACTTGTAATAGTCACAAACTTGTATATATATCAATTGGTAACCAAATTGCTTTATATTATCTATTGTAATCCTACTTGGCAGTACAATCGCACAAGGCAAATTTTCTTAATAATCAGCCAATTGGTTTGACTGTATGCTTATGATGTAAATGTAAAATAGCGGTTAGTTTTTTGCGCAGGTCGGTTCTCGGAATAATGAGATCAATAAAGCCATGTTCAAATAAGTATTCAGATGTTTGAAAATTCTTAGGTAGATCTTCTTTGATGGTCTGCTCTATAACGCGTCTTCCAGCAAAAGCTATGAGTGCTTTTGGTTCTGCAATGATAATATCACCTAACATTGCAAAGCTTGCAGTTACACCTCCTGTAGTAGGAGATGTGAGAATTGGTATATATAGTAGTCCTGCATTGTGGTGTCTTTGCAGTGCTGAAGAAATTTTAGCCATTTGCATTAAGCTTAAAAGCCCCTCTTGCATTCTTGCACCACCAGAAGCACAAATTATAATAGCCGGTAAGTTTTTGTTGGTAGCGATTTCGATTAATCTAGTTAACTTTTCTCCAACTACTGATCCCATGCTTCCTCCCATGAAACGAAAATCCATGATTCCAATTGCTACAGGTATTGATTGGATAGTACCTAATCCAGTTTGCACGGCATCTTTAAGACCAGTTTTATCTTGCATGTCTTTAAGTCTTTTTCCATAAAGTTTTTGGTCTTTGAAACCTAGGGGATCTGTTGAGATCAGACTATTATTAAGTGCTTGCCATGATCCTTGATCTAAAATTTGTTCTACTCTTTCTGGACTGGATGTAGGGAAGTGGTGATTGCATTGAGGACAAACTTTAAAGTTGCGGTTTAGTACTTTATAGTACATCAATAGCCCACATTTGTCACATTTTACCCATAATCCTTCAGGTATAGTTATATTATTATTGTTAGTATTGAATTTAGCTTGTAAATTTTTTTTTTTCAACAGCCAATCTGATAAGGACATGGTTTTAAGTTTGTTTTCTATTATGTTATATTGTTAGTAAATATTTGTATTAAGATGGTAATACAAATATCCGAATAATATAATCTGTTTTCTTTACTAAATTAAGTAGTGACTTTAGTCTCTTATAGTTTTATCTTTTTGACTAACAAAAAGTAATGCAGCAGTTATAGGTAAAACAACAATAAATGCACCTAGTACTAAACTATTTAGAAAACTTGATAATGATGCTGTCATATATAATTCCTTCAGTATTTAAATTGGTTTTAGATGTATATTATGTGTGACTTAAAAGTCTGTATGAAATGTTTTATTCCAGTGACATTAATAATACTAACATTTTATCTGTCAATCGGGTTCTTTTTCTTGATATTAATATATATACGATATAACTTACTGTTCGATAGTACTCCATTGGATCAGTATTGATGCCCACGTTAATCCTGCTCCAAACCCAGCAATAGCAATAACATCCTGATTACAAATGTGACCTGTGCTGAAAGCTTCATCAAGTGCTATAGGTATAGAAGCAGCAGATGTATTGCCATAAAATTCAATATTGGATAACACTTTATCCATTGGTATTTGGAGTTTGTTCGCAACTGTTTCTAAAATTCTTTGGTTTGCTTGATGTAAGAGTAGCCATGTAATATCCTTGGCCTTTAAAGAGGTTGTGTGTAAACAATTTGTTATACTATAGGGCACTTTAGATACTGCAAATTTGTATACCTCTTTACCATTCATGGTTAAATATTCATATTGCTGACTCGATTTAGCTATAAATTGTTTGTTAATATTAGGTTTGCTATTAGTTTTAGTTGGATATTTGTAATTGATCGAAAGTTGCTGTGATTCACTTCCATCTGTGTTTATCTCAAATGCAAGAATATCATTCTGCTGTTTTTTTTGTAGTATTGCTGCGCCAGCACCATCTCCAAATAGAATACAAGTTGTACGATCAGACCAATCAACCCATTGTGATAGTGTATCAGCACCTATAATTAGTATATTATTATAAATACCTGTTTGTATAAACTGATGTGCTACAATCAAGGCGATTACAAATCCAGAACATGCAGATGTTATGTCAAAAGCTGCAGCATTAGTAGCACCTAAAGAATATTGTAGCTTACTTGCACTTCCAAATAAATCATGAGGTGTAGATGTGGAGAAAAGAATTAGATCTAAATCTGTCGGTTGTAATAAGCCTTTATGTAAGGCCTTATTAGCAGCAATATTAGCTAAATCTATTATAGACTGATTTTCTGCTATAATTTTTCTTTCTTTAATTCCTGTACGGGTTGATATCCATTTATCAGATGTATCAAGTACAGTACTTAGTAGGTCGTTGTTAATACATATTTCTGGTACAGCAGAACCGGTCGATAAAATATGAGAACCATGCATAGTAAATGGTATCATGCCATTGATATAAGTTTAATGAATGTTATGGTGGATAATTGATATGTAGTTTTTCAGCTAACAAATTTCTTACCTAAAGATTAGAGTTGGAGGTTTTGCAAAGTGAAGTAGTTAAACTGTAATACTGAATATATTTGTTGATTTTAGAGATTTTTTGTTCTTCTGAAGATAATAGCAAGTAACTCGAAAAGCTTGCCTTTTACAATATATCTTGTTTGCTGCTACTTTCCAGTCCTGACAATGTCAAGTTATTGTAAATGCTAGTTCCCGAGTATAACCAGATTATAACATTTTACGTTATTTTAAGCAAGTCGGTGGTGGTACATGGTTTATGTTTAGCTTATGACATGCCACGTATAATAAAATCAAAATATGAAGTAATCATTTTAGCTTCTTCCTCGGGTAGTATTTCTAATGTTGCTTGTTTTAAACATTGGATAGCATCTATCATCCCTATAATTGGTACACCAAGTGAATTATACATTTCTCTGACACCAATGATGCCTATTTTTTCTATGGCATCTTTATCACCTGCTAAAACACCATATGTGACCAGTCGTAAATACCATCCATAATCTCTTAAACAAAGTGATCTTTTTCTGGCACCTTGTGCATTGCCACCGGGAGCTATATATTCTGGATGAATTTGAAAAAGTGCTTTACTCGCTTTTTGAATAATATCTTTTTCTTTATCTCGTAGGGCAGATATAGTGTTTATTCGTTGTTCTCCAGTTTTAAGATATTCTTCAATTGCTTTTAGTTCTCCAATTGTGGGATATCTTAGTTCGTTGTCTGCAGTTGTAATAATTTGTGTGACTAAGCTCATAGTTTATCTATCTTTTGCTAATATAAGATTGTATAGCATATTGTACATTAAAACTTTATTTAAAAGAAAAAAACAAGCTTATTGAATATGATTTTATGAAAAAATAGGGCTAATGCCCTATCGAATTTATGTGGTGTTATCTATAAGTAGAAATACAAAACATCAGGAAAAAAACGGTTAATTTCAATGACTAAGCCAGCTGTAAAAGTTATCCATATAGCTCCTACAACAGGTATTGTTGATAAGTATTTTAATAAGTTACTATCCATGGTACATTTATGTATAATATGATTGTATTAATTTAACGAGGGGATACAGTAATATTTTCTTCGGCTTCTAATAGTTTTCCACTAGTGAATTCTTGCCATGCTGCTAAAGGCCATGTAAAGCCGGATGCGGAAAATTTTAATGCTAAGGGTACATCAATAATAATTTCTTTTTCTGTTGGCTTACTTGTTTCAGCAACTGCTTGTAAATAGCCACGTCCTACCCATCCAATCCATCCTGTAATATACAGAAATAATAGGCCTGGGAATACAAAATCTCCTGCACGACTCCATCTACCGTCACTAATTAAATGTGGCAAACCGTCGGTGCCACATAGGAGTCCTGCTTTACCATATTTCTCAAAGCGGTTTTTAGTTCTGTTGATTTGTGCTTCAAGAGCAAGTGCTGGAGGAGTAGATGGTTCATATTTTTTAAGTCTAAATTCTAACTTTCTTATGCTGCTCTTTAGCCTTTTGTTGAATGCTGCAGAATCTTTGCATGGTACTAGTCCGGCAACATCAGCGTATGCATCAGAGCAAAAAGTTGATGTGTATAATATGAATATCAGAAAAATACCCAGCAATTTTTTCACAATTTTATCTCCTGTTGATAATTTTCATTACTATAATAAAAAGTTACGTTTTAATAGAGACAACTACTACCTTTATATTATACGATAATATAGTAACTGATATGTATTATGTACAACCATTAATAATTATCTAGATATTATATTTATGATATAATGTTCTAAGAGAATATGTGATATTCATAGATACATAAACATTATTGTCAATATCTATGATATCCATCAAATTACATCATGTCAACAATTATGATTTCATGGAAAGTCTTTTTTAAAAATGCTGGTTTAATGTTCTTACATTGGCATAAAAATATGGATACCAAAGATGCAACAAATGATACGCTATTAATTGATAAGCTTTATTATAAGGGGACTCATATTGATATTTACCTTAGTACTAATAAAGATGTAAATTTATATGACTTGGAACAATTATGTGATTCTGTTGGTTGGGTACGACGTCCATTTAGAAAAGTCAGAACAGCTATTGAAAATAGCTTTTTAACAGTTTCTTTATTTCACACCGATGACAACCATCAACATTTGATTGGCTTTGCACGTGCAACATCAGATCATGCATTTAATGCTACTATCTGGGATGTTGTGGTACATCCAGAGTTCCAAGGCAAAGGTTTAGGTAAAATACTTATGAGTCAAGTAATTAAACATTTAAGAATAGCTGATATTACAACTATCACACTTTTTGCTGATCCACAGGTTATTTCTTTCTATAAGCATTTAGGTTTCATTACTGATCCTGATGGAGTTAAGGGAATGTTTTGGTATCCGCGTTAAATAATAAATTATGAAGATAGCATCTAGACATTCATATCATATACCATTATAATAGTTTTATGCTACTGTATCGGGATATAGCGCAGTTTGGTAGCGCGCCTGCTTTGGGAGCAGGATGTCGCAGGTTCAAGTCCTGCTATCCCGATTGACTACTATAAACGTATCGAATATTATATATTTGCTTATTATCTATATTAAGTATCTGTTTGCCTTACTGTATTTTCTGAGAATATTGTTGGTATTTTTCTGCCAAATTATTATACAAGTTCTTAGTCATAATACTGCTAATTTGATATGAGTATATGCTTGAAGGTTCTTCGAGTGTTAAATTTTCTAGAAGAATAATAGCATTGAGCCACCTGTGTTGTTGTATATATATTTGTGAGATATAATGTTTTATTTCTTTAGAGTGCAGCAAGATTTCAGTGTCCGTTAATAATTTAGATACAGGTTGTTCATACTTATAAAATCTTATGTTTTGTGTTATTAAAAGTATAGTTAAAGGTGTTAATATCAAAGATAAGCATATTAAGTAGATAGTTGGCATAGTAGTCTATAATTTTCTAAATATTGAGTTGAGTAATATTGTGGACGATATGATATAATAACGATTGTATATATAAATTTATTAATATTAATCTATTATAGCTTGGTGATATGACTAAGGGAACTTTAGGTGGTACGAATAGGAAACGAATTAAAACGTCTGGATTCCGTAAGCGTATGAGAAGTGCTACAGGTAAACGTATTATTAGAAATAGAAGGAGAAAAAATCGGAAACAAATTGCATTATAATGCTATATTTGTATTTAAATCATGCTATATATTGATTTGTAGTAGTTAATTTATACAGTCAGATTACGTCATATTGTTGTATTATCAATGGTGTGGTCTTAATTCTGCGACTGCTTTAATGTGTACTATTTTTTGCTTCTTGGTATCAAATATGTATTTCCAAACTCAATTAAAATTATTAATTAAATCTAGCTGCTCTTTTATATATATTGTTACATATGAAGAAGATCGTTTAGAAAGTATTCTCAGTACAATTACAGCTAATGATTCCTCCCAAGCTTTGTATGTTTGGGATTTTATTCAAGGTTTCAAATTCAGTAACAGTAACTATCAGAATACAAAAAAAAATCCTTTGCAGACTTTAGACTTTATTGATTCTTTTAATATGGATTCAGATGCTATCTTTTTATTAAAAGATTTTAATATATTTTTTTCTGATTTAGCTGTGGCAAGAAAAATGCGAAATCTATCGAGGAAATTGGATGTCTGTAATCATGTTATTGTAATTTCAAGTACAGAGTCATCCATCGGTAGTGAAATGAAGTATTTAATGCAGTATTTGGTTATGCCACTCCCGAATAAGTACGAGCTTCGGATAGAGTTGAAGAGATTATTTAATATATTACCTTCATCTCCTTTATCAAGTAAAATTAATACAATAGCTGATCTTAGTCAAGGTTTATCCATTAAGCAACTGCGTAACATTATTGCCAAGCTTATGACGAGTGTATCTACCGTTGATGATTTATATTTACAACAATTTATGCACGAAAAACAAGCTTATATCAGTCAGACTAGTATTTTGGAAGTTTGCCATTCCACAGTTTCTTTAGATGATATAGGTGGGATAAATAATTTGAAAAACTGGCTTCTTATACGTTCTGATTCTTTTTCGCAAGCTGCTGTAAATTATGGCTTACCATATCCAAAAGGTTTGTTGTTACTGGGTATACAAGGTACAGGAAAATCTCTTACAGCTAAGGCAATAGCCCATGCATGGAATTTGGTTTTATTAAGGTTAGATGTCGGGAAACTTTTTGCGGGTATTGTTGGGCAATCTGAGTCAAATACAAGAGAAATGATCCAGGTAGTTGAAGCGTCGGCTCCATGTGTTTTATGGATAGATGAAATTGATAAAGTATTTGATCGCAAGTTAAGTGGCAATGATAGTGGAACAAGTAATAGAGTATTAGCGACTTTATTAACTTGGCTTGCAGATAAAACAACTCCAGTCTTTATTGTAGCTACTGCTAATAGTATAGCAGATCTGCCTGCTGAAATTATAAGAAAAGGAAGATTCGATGAAATTTTCTTTTTAAACTTACCATCTATGATAGAGCGTAAAAAGATTTTTCAAATACATTTGCAGCAAGTTCGACCAGAGACATGGCATCGTTATAATATTGATTATTTAGCTAAATATACATCATTGTTTTCAGGTGCAGAGATTAAACAAGTAATAGTTGAAGGAATGCATATTGCATTTAATCAGAAGCGTGATTTTACCTCATTAGATCTGTTAAATGCTATTGAAACTATTGTTCCTCTTGCATTTACTGATCAGGATAATGTACAGAAAATACAAGAATTAGCTATTTCAGGTAAGTTTAGACTAGCATCATCTTCATCTACTTAATGCTTAGAGTTATGTGTGATATATATGTTATCAGATATATTTTTTAGACCATTATTCCGACGTAGTGGTCGTGTAATTAGTTCTAAAATATCTTTTGCATTAGTGAAGCCATGTATTGGAGCAAACGTAAATTCAACAGACCATTTAGTATTGATACCTCTTGCTTCTAAAGGATTAGCGTGTGCCATACCCGTAATTACTAAATCTGGTTTTAAATCTCTAATACGATCTAGTTGATTGTAGTTATCTGGTTTTTCAACTATTTTAGGTATTTTTACGCCCATTTTATGGCAGGTTTGTGTTAATAATTCTATTTCTGCTTTTTGATAACGTTTATCCATATACGGTATACCAATTTCATACACAATCATCCCGCAACGGATTAAAAAGCGAGCTAATGAAATTTCGAGTAAATTATCTCCCATAAAGAACACAGATTTGCCACGTATTAATGAAATATATTCTTCTAAGTTCTTCCATATATCATTCTCTCGTGTGCTTAATCCTTTTGGAACTATATTAAATACATGACATATTTTATCGATCCAAGCTTTAGTACCGTCTGGACCAATAGGAAATGGAGCACTAATTAACTTTGCTTTTTTTCGTCTCATAAGAGTTGTAGCAGTCCTACTTAAAAAAGGATTTACTCCTATAACATAATCACCAGCTTCTATTGTTGGTAGTTCACTGTATCGTTGAGCCGGAAGCCAACCTTTAATGCTTATATTTTGTTTGAACAATTCATGGCTTAATTGTTTGACTACAGTATCTGGCAAGGAACCAAATATAATTAATTTATGATTTTCAGGTTTACTAATGTTTAAGTTTTTATATTCTTGATTAGGACATCTGTGTGCCATTGCGGCTAAAACTGTATCTTCGCCTTGAGTAAAAGCATAATCTAATCCATTGGCTCTAGCGACAATAATTGGTATTTGAATATCCGCTTCTAGCTTGGGTGCTATTCCTTCTAAATCCATTTTGATAATTTCTGTGGTGCATGTTCCTATCCAGAATATAACACCTGGTTGTCTATCTTTTTTAATTTGTAAGCATAACCTTTTGAGTTCTTCATAATCATTTAGTTGTGCTGATATATCTCCTTCTTCCAATTCTGCCATTGCATAACGTGGTTCTGCAAATATCATTACTCCCATTGCATTTTGTAGAAAATATCCACATGTTTTAGTTCCTATGACTAGAAAAAAACTGTCTTCGATTTTTTGGTATAGCCATGAAACACAGCTTATGGGGCAAAATGTGTGATAGTTGCCAGTTTCACATTCAAAAGTTATATTATTGTTTGTCGATGCTTGCATGTATTTTAGATCCTTAAATTATCATAAAACTTAATGTATCCTCTGATTTATCTATAGTACTGTTATCTGAAGGATTTAAGTAAAAATCAGATAATAAACTAAATAGTTCTCGATCAGCTGCTTCTTTAGGTACTATACCTTCAGGTTTTGCTATCAATTGGTCAGCGATGTTTAAATAGTAATCACACACGTAAGATAGTTCTTGATTTTCAGAAGCCATTTCAAAAAGAGTTTTACCTTTAACTCTTGAAATTCTAATATCTTCGATTAGTGGTAAAACTTCTAGTATAGGTATAGGTACTGATTTAATATATTTATCAATTAAATCTCGTTTAGCTGTACGGTTACCAATTAAACCGGCAAGTCTAAGAGAGTGTGTCCTTGCTTTTTCTTTTACAGATGCTGCTATTCTATTGGCGGCGAAAAGGGCGTCAAAGCCATTATCAGTAACTATCAGGCAATAATCAGCATAATTTAAGGGAGCCGCAAAGCCACCACATACCACGTCTCCTAAAACATCAAATAGAATTACATCGTACTCGTCAAATGCATTAAGTTCCTTTAACAGTTTAACAGTCTCACCAACCACATAACCACCGCATCCAGCTCCTGCAGGTGGACCACCTGCTTCCACACAATCGACTCCTGCATATCCTGTGTAAATCACATCTTCCGGCCATACATCTTCATAATGATAGTCTTTTGCTTGTAGTGTGTCGATAATTGTTGGTATTAAAAAACCAGTTAAAGTGAAAGTACTATCATGCTTAGGATCACAACCTATTTGCAGAACTTTTTTACCTCTTTTAGCTAGAGCGACTGATATATTGCAGCTTGTTGTAGATTTACCAATTCCACCTTTCCCATACACTGCTAGTTTCATTAACTTCCCCTTAATCTCTATTGTATTTTAGTTATTGTTTTAGCCAAATAAATATTTAGATACTTTTAATGGTTAATTTATAAACATTTTATTCTAAAATGTTGCCTTGAATAAAAAGTTTTGTATATCTGTATCTTGTGGTTCTATACTTGTTTTCCTTAAATATATATTTAGTCTTGAGCAAATTGATTTGATTGCTATAATAAGTTTATTCTCTAAATGATAATGTTGAGTTATAATATTTTAAATGATTTTATTTTTCTAAGGAGTTTATATGATCACCGATAGTCAAATTTTTATTTCTCTATTATTTGCTTTAGTATCTGCGGTGTTAGCAATCCAATTAGGTGCAGAATTATATTCTTAAGATTATATTTTCTGTATATATCAGATAATTTGTAGTATCCTATGTCTAAGTCTGAAACACTATAAGTGTTTCAGGCAATATTAAATACTGCTAAGCTTTCCGTAGCAAACTAAATTAATAGTTTTGTGTAGGCATAGCTTTAAAATATTAATGATATATTTTTGAAAAACTATTTAAAATCTTGTGAGTATTATTAAAGAACGTATACGTCCCGTGTTTCCGTTTACAGCTATTGTTGGACAAGAAGAAATGAAGCTTGCCTTGATACTAAATATGATTGATCCTAAAATAGGTGGAGTTATGATTATGGGCGATAGAGGCACTGGAAAATCTACAACTATTAGAGCAATTGCCGATTTATTGCCTCAAATTTTAATTGTTCAAGATGATATTTTTAATTCTCATCCTACAGATACTGATCTTATGAGTGATATGGTGCAAGAATTATTTAAAAATGGTGATACGTTGCCTACTTCTTTGATTAATGTACCGATGGTTGATCTACCTTTAGGTGCTACCGAAGATCGGGTATGTGGTACAATTGATATTGAAAAAGCATTAAATGAAGGTGTCAAAACATTTGAGCCAGGATTGTTGGCGAAAGCTAATCGTGGGATCTTATATGTGGATGAAGTAAATTTATTGGATGATCATCTAGTAGATATTTTACTTGATTCTGCAGCATCAGGCTGGAATACTGTAGAACGGGAAGGAATATCGGTCCGTCATCCTGCACGTTTTGTTCTAGTTGGTTCAGGTAATCCTGAAGAAGGCGAACTTAGGCCACAGCTACTAGATCGATTTGGTATGCATGCGGAGATAAGGACTGTTAAAGATCCAGCCTTGAGAGTTAAGATTGTAGAACAAAGAAGTAATTTTGATCAAGATCCAAATGCATGTGTTATTCAGTATCAGGATAAGCAGAATACATTAAAGGCAAAGATAGCACAAGCACGTCAACTTTTGGATGATGTAGAGATTGATGTTAGGTTACGCATGAAAATATCTCAGGTATGTGGTCAGCTTGATGTAGATGGTTTAAGAGGCGATATTGTAACAAATCGTGCTGCTAAAGCATTTGCTGCTTATCATGGAAGAACTAATGTACTAGTAGAAGATGTTAAGCGGGTTATTGTTCTATGTTTACGCCATAGGTTGAGAAAAGATCCATTAGAGACAATTGACTCAGGTACTAGAGTTATGCAGGTGGTTGAAGAAGTGTTTGTATGACTATCAGGCCCAGTAGGATTTGAACCTACATTAGAGACTTAGAAGGTCCCTGTCCTAATCCCTTAGACGATGGGCCCATTGAGGTGTGGATAAATATTTATAACATTGGGCGGTACTGGATTTGAACCAGTGACCACCTGCTTGTAAGGCAGGCGCTCTACCACTGAGCTAACCGCCCACCTAATATAACAATATTGTATATTAACTCTGATCAATTGGCAATTAGAATTTAATAAAGTAGTATATTTAGTTTTGTTATTGTCATGCATATGAATTTTGCAGATTTATGTTACCGAATTCAGGCTATATTTGGGGTTGTTTGTAAACTTGGATTACAATCTAACAATGGTCAACGTCGTAATTATCATTTACTGCACCAAATGTATTTTATGGGTATTGGATCTATTGTGATTGTTTTGTTAACATCTTGTTTTATTGGTATGATTTTTACCTTTCAAGTAGCACGAGAACTCACCTATTTACATGCGGTTGATCTGGTAGGATCAATTTTAACGGTTACATTCTTGAGAGAATTATCGCCAGTATTAACAGCAATTATTGTCACCGGTAGAATTGGAGCAGCATATACGGCTGAAATAGCTTCGATGCAAGTTACTAGTCAAATCGATATACTTTATATATTGCATATTGACCCTGTCGATTATTTAATTAGACCTAGAACAACTGCATGTGTTATTATGTTACCTTTGCTTAACTTCATAAGCTTGGCTGCAAGTATTGTCAGTAGTATGTTTATTGCAACAATGTTATATGATATTGCACCAATCATATTTATGTCTTCTTCATATGGATCTATTCATTTCTCTGATATTTTGTGTTCTTTTGTTAAAACTATAGTTTTTAGTTTACTGATTGCTGTAATAAGTTGCACTTGGGGGTTGACTACAAGTGGAGGTTCTACTAATGTTGGTAAGTCCACCACTTCTTCTGTTGTTACTATATTAATTACTATATTTGTTGTGGATTTTTTTCTATCATTACTGATGTTCAAGAATGCCGTTAGCCTAGTCTATTAGTATTATAAATTATTTATTTTCCATTTTACATACGAATGCTGAAAGATTTTAGTAAGTGGTTTAATTATCTTGATTTATATACACGATTATTAGCCTGTACTACTGTATTTATCTCATTGTGTATTAGTGGTATAATTTGCTTTGTATTATATGGTTTATATAGAAGTATTTTAATTAATCAATTTGAATCAGTAGCTACCTTAACTCAATTTATTACTCTTTATATACAGTCGATTGTAGGCGATATACGATATTTAGATTTAGCAGACATAATAGAGAGGATGTATTTAACAATGCAAGATATTGTTTATATTTTCTTTGTTGAAGAATCCGATCAAATATTAGTCGCATACCCAGATAATTTTATAACTCATAAGATTTTATCGAGTATATTGGTAAGTCATTCTTTAAATCTTTCTTATGGTTTTATAGGTGATCCTGCTATACGTTTTGCACGTTTTATATGGTTTGATGATATTGTTGATATTGTTATTAACTTAGGCTTTTTAGATATGAGTAATATAAGTTTACACATTGGATTAAAGTGTAAGACATCATTTTTAGTGAATTATTCTCTAAGAGATATATGCTTTGTAAGTTTATTAACATTTTTGACGATCTGGTTGGTTTCTGGTTTCATTATTGTAATAAATGTAATGATGATGAACGATACTGTGCATGGTATTAAGTTGGCCTTCCAGAGAATTTGTTTAGGCGATTTTAAGGCAAGACTATCTCTTCACTATCTTACGGGCTTTATAGAATTGGGTACAGAGTTTAATAACATGGCTAGAAGGCTAGAACTGTATGAAGAGAATAGTGTAAAACAACTTCTTTTAGAAAAATCTAAATTAGAAACTATATTGTCAATTAGTAATGATGGTTTGATAGTGTTAGATCAAGAATTGAGAATAATTTTTATTAATTCGTCAGCATCTAGAAATCTAGTTTTTTTAAAGTCTTGTATTGTAGGTAACTATTTCTGCGATTACTTGCCACATTATATCAATGATCAAATTAAACCACATTTAGAGAAGTTAATGAATGCTAGTTCATATCTAGCATACGGTATGTCTGAGTATACTACTTCTATCACAGTATTTTTGGCTAATAATACATCTAAAAAACTACAAATAGTAATTACAGGAGTATTTGATATTGATAGTAAAATATTAAATAGTATAGGCATAAGTATACAAGATATGACTGATCAAGTGTGTCTTAATGAAGCTAAAGCACAGTTCATTAGTAATGTATCACATGAGTTAAGAACACCTTTATTTAATATCCGGTCTTTCTTGGAGACCTTATCTGAGTATCATCATTCTCTTTCTGAGCAACAAAAGCTAGAATTCTTGGAAATAGCTAATCAAGAAACTCAAAGACTGACTTATCTTGTGAATGATGTTCTAGATTTGTCTCGTTTGGAATCGGATTTTGTAGATATTTTAGAATCCGTAGAAGTTCATGAAATAGTACCGCCTATTATCCAAACATCATATCTAAGAGCAAATAATAAAAAAGTTAAGTTAATATTTCAGATAGATCCAACGGTTCCAAGTATTAATGGATATCCTAGTTTATTGATACAAGTCTTATCTAATTTAATTGGAAATTCGATGAAATTTACAGGTGTTGATGGGAGAATTTTATTGAAAGTTTATTTGATTAATTCTTCACATTTTATAAAAAAGCAAAAAGTATCTAGAGTACGTGTTGAAATTATAGATGAAGGTACAGGTATTGATGAATTGGATCAAGGGAGGATTTTTGATCGTTTTGTTCGTCTGGAAAATAATGTACATACTTTAGAGGGTACAGGTTTAGGTTTGTCGATTGTAAAGAAGATTGTAGAAAAGCACAGTAGCCAAGTTCATGTGTATAGTGAATTACTAATTGGTAGTAGTTTTTGGTTTGATCTTTCTTTACTTGAAAAGAAGAATTAAGTAATCAAACTTCTTTGCTTTGTAAATGAGTATAATATGAGTATAGTGTAATTTTTTCTTATTTATTAATTATAATAACTCAAGCTATATAGCGATAATATTTTTTATAGAGTATGTTAATAATTAATCAGATGATTTTTTAATATGTAAGCTCTAATACTATAGATTTATAGTGTATTTTTTCGTTAGTTATATAATGATCAGTGTTATAATTTTAATTGGTATTGTTTGATTAAAGTTAAAAATATAAACTGCTAATATTTTACCTTTACTATACCATGTGGATTTTTTATTATTATGTTAGCATTTAATTCGTTATAAAGGAGGTAAATTCTATGTCAGGAGGATCTACGGGCGAACGTCCTTTTTCTGATATTATTACTAGTATCCGGTATTGGGTAATACATAGTATTACAATCCCATCTCTGTTTGTTGCAGGTTGGCTATTTATTAGTACTGGCTTAGCTTACGATGTTTTTGGTACCCCACGTCCTAATGAATATTTTACACAGGATCGTCAACAAGTACCACTTGTCAATGATCGTTTCAGTGCTAAACAAGAACTTGAAGATTTAACAAAAGGAATCTAAATTTAGGAGGGACTTATATGAGTAGAGGAAATACCAATCAACCTATTTCGTATCCTATTTTTACGTTTAGGTGGTTAGCGATCCATGGTTTAGCTATTCCAACTATTTTTTTTCTGGGAGCTATTACATCAATGCAATTTATTCAAAGATAGGAGAATTTAATGAGTGGTCCAAATCCAAATAAAGAACCTGTAGAGCTAAATCGAACTTCATTGTTTTGGGGATTGTTGCTAATTTTTGTGTTGGCAGTTCTATTTTCTAGTTACTTCTTTAACTAGTTAGATAAGCGTACATTTTTGATTTACTATAAAATAAGGAGTTTAAGTTTCATGGCAGGTACTGGCAGAGTTCCTTTGTGGTTAGTTGCAACAGTAGGTGGTATAGCTGCGATCACAGTTCTAGGGATATTTATTTATGGTTCTTACTCAGGAATAGGTTCATCATTGTAGAGAAGACTACTTAGAGTATTGTTTGGAAAACAATTTCTTGTTGAGATTTATTGAATATGAAACCGCTTTTAAATTGTTGATAACAATTTAAAAGCGGTTTTAATAATAGGTATACTACCTATTAGTACAACTTGCTAAGCAATACTTTCTTGTTCAATATAAATAAATAATAAAGCCATACCAATGCCTGGAAATACAATACCGACTAAAGGCACTAGAATAGATGGTAAATATGAAGCTGTCATAATGATACTCACTTACGGATATTTATAATAGATATGTACGACTGAATTTTTGATCAGGTACGTTATAATATATTGATTATATACTTATTGTATATAATATTGATTCTTCTTACTTTATAAACATTGTAAAATTTAATACTTTCATATCTGATTGCATATATGAGATGGTATAAAATCATACATTTATAATATGAATAATTATTTGATTATAGTAAAGTTTTATGACTAAGAAAAATGAAGTGATAGAGACGAGTAGTTTAGAAGCAATGCGTAAGTTTTCTGAAGCATATGCTAAGCGTACAGGAACTTTTTTTTGTGTTGATACTACTGTTACTGCAGTTGTTGTTGAAGGCTTAGCTAAGCATAAGGATATGTATGGAGCACCCCTATGTCCATGTAGGCATTACGAAGATAAAAAAGCAGAGGTTCAAGCAGCATATTGGAATTGTCCATGTGTACCTATGCGTGAAAGAAAAGAATGTCATTGTATGTTATTTTTATTGCCTTCTAATGAGTTTGCTAGTGATAAACAGGCCATACATATTCAACATCATGAATAATGCTATCCACTTGTCTGATAGTCTATTGTATGTAACATGATATGATAATGTACACCAAAGAGTTACATTGGTGCACACATAGTTAATTTTATTTTGTTTTATTAGTAATTCTGTAGTATTTTATCGTTTAAGGAGCTTATAGATTGCCTCTTTTAAGAGATAATAATACTATAACAGCAGGTCCTACTAGAACTATAATTGCCAGCGAAGTCAGCTGGCCAATAACTTGCCAATTGATCATATTTAAAAGTATCCTTATATTTTACTTAATAAGTTATCTCTACAAGTCTATTATACAATTTTATAGTCTTAATTGTGTTATCAGAGATTAATATAATTATGATGCAGAATAATATTAAAAGATAGATTAATAAGATATATAAATCTAAGTAATTGTTATATAATGTATGCCCAGTCTCCAAAAGTATTAAATTGAATTTTTTTATATAATTTTCTAATTTCTTTTTTCTTGTTAAGCTCATTAAGTATTTGATGTAATAATATGTCATTAAGCTGAGTTTTAGTATTATATTTAAAAAATATGTTCAAGACCCGAATTTGCATACATTTGTGTTGTGATAGTAGTTTTTTATAGTTAAAAGCAACGTAATACGGGTGTTTGATTAATAGATAAACTTTTACTGTAGTTTGCCTAAGATATTCTGTATCATAATATGTCTTTGTAACAAATATATTGATGTTCTTTTCTATGTCTGTGCTGTAATATTGTTTGAGATATGGTATTAGTTCATGGCGTATACGATTACGGTTACAAGTGTAGTATATATTTGTATAATCAAACCAAATAGGTAGTCTGTAGTATTTGCAGAACCAATTTATTTCTGATCTTGTGAAGTTAAGTAATGGTCGAATTAATTTAATTTTATGATTTATTTGTCGTTGCCAGTGCAGATTATTGAAACTGTCAATATTGCACCCCTTAACCATATTAATTAAACATGTTTCGGTAATGTCACTTCCAGTATGAGCTGTTGCTATAGCATTATATGAATATTGTTGGGCTATTCTGATGTAGATTTGATATCGCATATCCCTAAATTCGGCTTCTGAGTATTGTTTAGGATTTAATTGATGTAAGTGTAATGGGAATTTTAAGTAGTGTGCCATATTAATAATATGTTTTGTATTATCTGTGGCATCTTGTCTCCATTGATGATCGATATGGATAATTGCAAAACTAACTTTTAGATGCTGTTTTAAATCTGCAAATAATTTTAGAAGACACAACGAGTCTTGGCCACATGATATTGCTAACAGTAATGAGTAATTATCTTTGATATGTAATTTATAGTGCAAGTTGTGTAAAAATTTTGAGTGTAGAAAAGATTGCATTTTGAGCGGTTAATAGATTTATATATGTTGAAGCCCTTGATATTATGATCGGCCTATGTAATTATAGATGCATGGTATACGTAGGGTTGCTAACTCAATGGTAGAGTACTCGGCTTTTAACCGATTAGTTCCGGGTTCGAGTCCCGGGTAACCCATAAAAGTAGTTGTAAAAATATAATATTCTGTTATATATTGATTGGTATTATATAAGTTTATCTGCAATTCTTTCTCTCCTATGTCGACAGTTTCATCTACTTTAAGTTCATTGTCTCACTCTTGCGGTTTAATTCCATTTATTACTGCTGGAAGTCCAAATATTGAAAGTACTGAGAAAGCATTAAAAATATTAGATGCATGTGGTGCAGATGTGATTGAGATAGGTTTACCTTATTCTGATCCATTAGCTGATGGTCCGGTAATTCAAGAAGCTTCTAAGCAAGCACTAAATAAAGGTATGAATATTGATATATTATTGGATTTGTTAAAAAGAGTGAAGGGGCAAATTAATGCACCTTTAGTACTGTTTACCTATTACAATCCAGTCATTTCTCGAGGTATTTTATCTTTTTTAGTTGAAGTAGCAGAAGTCGGGATTGCAGGTATAATAATACCTGATTTACCTTTAGAAGAAGCTGACTATATATTAAATCTTTGTAATTCATTGTCTATTGAGTTGATTCTATTAGTAACACCAACAAGTCCAATAGAACGTGTAGACCAAATTATTTGCAAGTCTCAAGGTTTAATATATGTTGTGAGCTCTACGGGAGTTACAGGTATGAGAGATGAGGTTAATCAAAGTATGGAAAACTTTGTAGCTAATATCAGAAGAAAGACAGACAAGTTGATTATCCTTGGTTTTGGTATCTCAAAAGAAAGACATATTAAGCAAATTTCGGATTGGGAAATAGATGGCATAGTGATTGGTTCAGCATTTGTTAATTGTCTAGCAAGTACTTCTGTTGATGATGGTCTACAAAGACTTCGAGTATTTTGTACTTCAATTAAAAATACATTGATAGAGAAAAGTTTATCATAGCTATACCCCCAGGGGAATTCGAATCCCCGTTACCTCCGTGAAAGGGAGATGTCCTAGGCCTCTAGACGATGGGGGCAGTGTTGTCCCATGGAACGATTATATATGAATTGGATATTCTTGTCAAGTCTAATGTATATATAATATCTATCCTGATCACTAGTTATGAATTTTTAAGTGTTTTTTGTGGATCAATGACTAGCCTAGATCTCATGATAAAATAACTTACTGTTTCTCTGATATAAGTGATCATTTTAATAAATAAAGTAAAAGCTTCATTTTTATATTCAGTTAAAGGATCTTGCTGGCCATAACTACGCCATCCAATTGATTCACGTAAATTTGCCATTTTTTCTAAGTGTTCTTGCCATGCAGTATCAATTTGCTGTAATAGATAATATTTTTCTAATTGTCTAACTAATCCAGGTCTAAGCTGTTCCAAATATGCTTCTCGTAAGTCATATGTTATTCTAAATTGTTCACGTAAAAAACATTCAATCTCCTTGTCATTCATTTCTATTAGTGAGTTAATGGAAAATTCTGTTGGCAAATTAAGTATAGATTGTATTTTTTTATATATATATTGCTTTTGGACTTGATTATTTGATGTTTTGTTACTTTCTTTTTTATAAAAGTTGATAATTTCTTCTATAGTACTTTCTCCATATTCTATTAAACAATCTCTGACATATGTAGAGTAAAGTATTCTATTACGTTCTGCGTATATTGCTTGACGTTGGTTATTTAATACTTCATCATATTCAAAAAGTTGTTTGCGAATATCGTAGTAATATGCTTCTACCTTCTTTTGGGCATTGTTTAAACTACGATTTAAGATGGCTGACTCAATTGGTGTTTCGTCATCAATATTTAATGTTTCCATTAATTTTAATATTTTATCGCCTCCAAAAATTCTTAGTAAATTATCTTCAAGACTCAAAAAAAAGCGTGAAGATCCAGGATCGCCTTGCCGCCCAGCTCTCCCACGTAGTTGGTTATCAATGCGTCTTGATTCATGTCTCTCAGTGCCAATAACATGTAAGCCGCCTGATTGGATAACTTTCTCTTTATCATCGAGAAACTCTTTACGGTAGATTTTTAGAATTTCTGAATAGGTGCTGTATATATGATCAATTATCTTTTCCGAGTTTTCTGAAGTATTATTAATGATGCAAGTTTCAGCCAAAGACATGATTTGGGCTGATGTCATTGTACGAAATACCTGACTACTTTCTAGTGATTGTAGCATTACCTGCAAATGTTTCTGAATTTGTTTATTGGGTTTGTAGTAGTCGAGAACAGGTTCATGTTTACCTATAAAGTAATCTTTGATGCTTTGTAAAATTACTAATTGACTATATTTTTCAGGATTACCTCCTAATATGATATCGGTACCTCTACCGGCCATATTAGTCGCAATAGTTAAAGTTTTCGATTGTCCTGCTTGTGCAATAATTTGAGATTCTTTTTCTACATTTTCAGGTTTAGCATTTAAGAGATTATATGGTAAGCCATATTCATCTAAAAGTTTTGCTAATAATTCTGATTTTTCAACATTAGTGGTTCCAATCAATGTTGGTCTACCCATCTGGTACATATCGTAGCATTCGTTTGCGACGGCAACCCATTTATTGTACTCTTGTTTATAGACAAGATCAGGAAGGTCCAATCTTATACATTGTTTATTTGTTGGTATAGTAAGAACATTAATCTTGTAAATTTTTTCAAATTCTTGTGATTCAGTGGACGCTGTACCAGTCATGCCAGATAGTTTTTTGTATAATAAAAAGAAGTTTTGGTAAGTAATAGAAGCTAAAGTTTGATTTTCTTGTTGTATAGTTACATTTTCTTTAGCTTCTATAGCTTGGTGTAGTCCATCGCTCCATCTTCTACCTGGCATGATTCGTCCAGTAAATTCATCTACAATAACTACTTGATTATTTTTTACTATATAGTTACGATCTTTAATAAATATATTTTCTGCTTTTAATGCATTAAGTATATACTGTGCCCATGGATCTTCAATTTGGTAAATATTGGATATTTTTAAAAAATTTTCACATACAATTATCCCCTGATCTGTTAAAATAATGTTTTTAGCTTTTTCATCTATATCATAATGTTCTTTTCTTACTAATTGTTTAGCTAAGAGATGACTAGTGATATATTTATCTGTAGGTATATCAGATGGGCCTGAGATAATTAATGGTGTTCTTGCTTCATCAATGAGTATTGAATCAACTTCATCTATAATGCAAAAATTAAAATTCTTTTGCACAATTTCATTAGTATCAATAGCCATATTATCTCTTAGATAATCAAAGCCCAGTTCGCTATTAGTGACATATATTATATCCTTGTTATAGTTAATTTTTCTTTCGTGTGCGGTCATATTTTGCTGGATAAGGCCACTACTAATACCTAAAAAAGTATAGATTTTGCCCATCCATTCGGCATCTCGTTTGGCTAAGTAATCGTTAACTGTAACTATATGAACACCTTGTCCAGTAAGTGAATTTAAGTATGCAGGCAAAGTTGCAGTTAAAGTTTTGCCTTCTCCAGTTTTCATTTCTGTAATATTGCCTTGGTGTAGCATCATCCCACCTAGAATTTGTACATCAAATAGTTGAATGCCAAAAAGTCTTTTACATGTTTCAATTACAGTTGCAAAAGCTTCTGGTAATAAATCATTGATGCTAGATCCATTTTTAAGTTGATCTTTTAGTTTGTATGTTTGAGACTGTAAAATTTGGTCATCCCAATCCTCCATGCTTCTTGCTAGGATTTTTATTTTATGTATTTGTTTTTCGTTTTGACGTAGTATTTTGTTTCTTGAATTGGTTAAAAGGTTAAACATGTTTAATATAAAAAGTGATTAATTAGATAGTGTGAAAAAACTTCATGAATAGTAATTTTCGATTGGGGGGTAATATATATTTGATATGATCTGCCCCATAGCATGCCTGTACTATGAAAAGATTGTTCTAAGTTAACTGAGTATCCTGTATATATTGTATCGAGTTTTCTATATATGTTTACCTCAGTTTCGATTAATTTAGTGCCAATGGGTTGTTCATGTGATAATAATTGAGATTGTAAAAGAATGTGATTTATATTAGACTCAGCAAAAAGAATTTTTTTTTATTCCAATCATGGATTAACCACACTTGTCTTGTGTACTTTTGTATCTGATCTTGTTTTTTAAGTGGTGAGTAATGGTTATGTAATTCTGCGTACTGTTTAATTAATAGAATATTTGTAGATTGATTATGCAAGATACTACTGTTTCTTGTTAATGATCCATTGTTGGTAATTAATATACGAATAAACTTAGGTATTGAATTGTTACGACGTATTTTTGAGCGAGATTTTGGATTAACTTTGTAATCCCATAATTTAATAAAGTTTGCCTTAATATTCATTCCAGGAAGTGAGAGATTGCTTTCATGTAATTATGTTTTATAATTGTACAATATTTTTGTTTTTTGTAACTGATTTTATGATTAAACTTTTGCCAGTCATCTCTTCTGGTTTTTTAAGTTTAAGTAAATCAATAATTGTGGGAGCAATATCTCCTAAAGATCCATCATGTCTTAGTGTGATTGCAGATTGTACTTTGTTTTTCGTATCTAAATGTTGGTCTACAAGTATAAATGGCACTAGATTGTTTGTGTGTGCTTTGCAGATTTGTTTATTGTTATCTATCATACATTCGGCATTTCCATGGTCAGCTGTGATAATCATTGTGCCTTGTACTTTGTTTACAGCTTCTGTTATATGATTTATCTCGTTGTCTATACATTTAACTGCTTCAATCGTGCTAGATAAATTACCAGTATGTCCTACCATATCGGGATTAGCATAATTAATCACAATTAAGCTATAGATATTTTTAGATAGTGCATGGATTACACTTTGTGTAATCTGTGATGCTGACATCATTGGTGATTCATCATATGTTGCTACTTGTGGACTTGATATTAGTTCACGATCTTCTCCATCAAAGGGTTCCTCAATGCCACCATTGAAAAAGTAAGTAACGTGAGCATACTTTTCAGTTTCTGCTATTCTCAGTTGTTTTAATTGATTTTTGGCTATGATTTCACCTAAAAAATTTACCTTGCTAGTGGCTTTAAAGGCTACAGGTATTTGAAGGCTGGAATCGTATTGTGTAAAACTGCATATATTTAAGTTGTGAATCGTTTTAATCGGGAAGCCTTTAAATCCTTCTTTGCAAAAAACTTGACATAATTGTCGCATACGATCGGGTCTGAAATTGAATAAAATAATTCCATCATTTTCCTGGATTTTACCTGCATTTATTCGTGTAGGTATTATAAATTCATCTGATATGTCCTGCTCATAAAAAGATTTTATAATCTGGGCTGGTTCTTGGGGATCTATAGGAGTATCTTCTGTAAGTATTTTATAAAAAGCTTCGGTTCTTGACCATCTACAATCTCTGTCCATAGCATAATATCTGCCACTTATTGAACATATTTTTCCACTACCTATGTTGTGGAGTTTGTCTTGTATTATATTAATGAACTTAATGGCGCATTTAGATTCGGTATCTCTTCCGTCTGCAATAAAATGAACACATATATTTTCGATGTTATGTTGATTTATCAGATCTATCAAGGCTAAGGCATGTTCTATATGTGAATGTACACCACCATTTGAACATAGACCTATAATGTGTACTTGACTTTGATTTTTTTGAACTTTGTAGCAAAGTTGGTTTAGAATAGCATTCTTGTAGAAGCTTTTGTTTTCTATAGATTGAGTTATTTTGACTAAATCTTGAAGTATTATTCGTCCTCCCCCAATAGAAGTATGTCCAACTTCAGAATTTCCTACTTGATCATATGGTAATCCAACATCAAGTCCGGATGCACTTAATTCGGTATAAGGAAAATCTTTTTGTAATCGATCCATAACAGGTGTTTCTGCGAGGTAAATTGCATTATCATTATTATTTTCTCCTAGTCCCCATCCATCTAAAATGGTTAGAACTAAAGGACGAATTGTTTTATTTTCCATAATAACTATAAAAATATCAATAAATCGTATGTTGACTTTTATGATTAATTATCTTTACTTATAATTAATATTCATGTATATATTATTAATATAAAACGAATACTTGAAAAACCGCAAAAAAATATCTACAAAATATTTTTTTGCGGTTTCTAAACTGTAATGACTATGAACTATAATAGATCTATATTAGCTAAGAGTGTTTATTGCATAATCTAAATAAGTATTAGCTTCATTAGCTACCTGCCCCGATAAGTTATGGCTACTTTTAATATATTGTAGAGCTTCAATATACCAACTCGGTGAAAGTTCAAAACTTCGATTAATTTCTTCTAAACCTGCTACTAGATATTCATCCATAGGCCCTGTGGCACCAACTACTAAACAGTATGTTGTCATGCGAAGATAATAACCAATATCTCGTGCACATTTTGCTTTACCTATAGCACTTGATGCATATGTAGGTCCTGGCATTTGAGTGACAAAAGGAAATTTAGTGTATACAGCTTGAGCAGCACCGGTAATTAGTCGTTGAGCACTATTGGTTAAAGAACGTGCTGCTTCTAAACTGGCAGCTGCACGGTCATATCTGCCTGTAATTGCTTGAAGTTCAGCGTTACTTAAAAAACGTCCTTGACTGTCCGCTGATGCGATTGCTTCTGTTATAGGGGTTTTCATGAAAAGTGATCCTTAATTCTATGTAGATTATATAATTATTTAGTTTACACTACTGCTATTGCGGCACGATCGAAATAGCTTCCTAGTTCAGCCGTAAGAGCACTGCAGTCTCCTAGCGGTACACCATTTAAGTCATTTGCTAATGCAATCGATGCTTCTTTCATTTTTTGGATAGCTACAGCCACTGATGACCCTGGTGTTCCAAGAGCTTGATATGTTTCTCGTAGACCATTTAAACAACGGTCATCTAGTACGCTTGAATCTCCTGCGACCATCGAGTAACTTACATAACGGAGTACAATTTCCATGTCTCTTAAACAAGCTGCCATTCTTCTGCTAGTATAAGCATTGCCACCTGGTTGTATTAGTTGTGGTTGTTCGGCAAATAGCGCCCTAGCAGAGTTAGTAACTATGGCGGATGCATTGGAATTAATTTTATTAACTACATCTAATCTTTTTTGTCCTTCACTCACTACAGTAGATAGGGCATCTAGTTGTGTATTACTTAAAAATTCTCCTCTTGCGTCAGCTTGTGCAACGACTTTAGCAAATGCGTCTAGCATATTTTGTCTCCTTTATAAATAAGAGTGATTGAGATAAAAATAGTTTACTTACTTTTTGTTAGTTTGATATAATAATGAAGTTTTTGATTATTTTATATCGAATATAACTCTAGACAAGATTATACATCTATTGTACTCTGAAGATCTTTTAAGAATTATTGCATATCACTTTTTCTGTTTAATCACTAATTATTTCTGGTTGGCTAATTTCATCTGCCATTTCAAGAATAGCTCGAATTACTGGTTTAATTCGAGGATCATCAACTATATCGATATCTTCATATTTGCGTCTTTTTGCACGATTGGCAACTTGTACTGTAATTTTGAATCGATTTGATGCGGCTTCTAGTAATTCTTCTGTTTTGTAAATAATTTGATTAGATTCAATGAAGCTGGGATATAACATATGTAGAAATAAGTTTAAAGTTAATGTATGTTTATTATAATTCGTATTGCATCGATAAGTATTGTGTTGAGATGTTCTATAGTATGTGAATTACTAGAAATTTACTGCTAAGAAACAAATATATGTAATAATCATAACAGTAATAATATATATGACTGTTATTAATATTATATCTTTATGTTTTACTGAATCTAATTCATGTAATAACTTAAACAAAGTATATGATGATAATCAGTTGGCTATATTAATATTTTTATACATAGCTTTTAATTTTTTAAATAAATATATGCAAGCATCACAATATTATACTTCATTGCTGGTAAATTATTCAGGGTATCCTTCCCTTGTTCAGGAACGAGATGCATGTGGAGTAGGGTTTCTAGCAAATCCTTCTGTAAAACCTACTCATGGACTAGTTGTTAAAGCTCTTTCATGTTTGACCTGTATGGAGCATCGAGGTGCTTGTAGTGCTGATCGGGATACAGGAGATGGTTCTGGTATTATGACCCAGATACCTTGGCAATTATTTACTAATTTTATAGGTGATAACCACAAAAATATAGGTGTTGCAATGGTATTTTTACCTTCGCAAGATACAAAAAATATACAAAAATTATTTGAATGGGTAGTAAAAGATGAAAACTTTGATATGATAGGTTGGAGGGATGTTCCTACAATAGATGAAGTATTAGGTTGTCAAGCTAAGCAGACTAAACCAATCATTAAGCAATGCTTCGTAAGAAAACAAGATTTGGAAAATGATTTATTAGAAGCTAAATTATATGCTTTAAGAAAAAGAATAGAAAAGCTGGTGGCTCAGAAATTTGATACTTTAGGTAATCATTTTTATATATGTTCTTTTTCATCTCGAACTATTGTTTATAAAGGAATGCTTCGTTCAGCAGTTTTGGGTCAGTTTTATCAAGATTTATATAATCCTGAATATACAAGTATTTTTGCTATGTATCATCGTCGTTTTAGTACGAATACTTTACCAAAATGGCCGTTAGCACAACCGATGCGTTTTATTGCTCATAACGGTGAAATTAATACATTATTAGGTAATTTAAACTGGATGAAATCTAAGGAATCCTTGTTTAAGCATAAATTTTTGCAGGATAAGATAGATGATATTAAGCCTATAGTTAATTATGAAAATAGTGATTCTGCCAATTTAGATGCTGCCACTGAGGTACTTGTGTCCTCAGGAAAATCTCCAGAAGAGGCTTTAATGATTCTAATACCTGAGGCTTATAAAAATCAGCCAGCTTTAGATAATTTCCCAGAAATTATTGATTTTTATGATTACTATAGCCATTTGCAGGAACCTTGGGATGGACCTGCCTTAGTAGTTTTTAGTGATGGTAAAAGTATAGGTGCAACTTTAGATCGTAATGGTTTAAGACCTGCGCGCTATTGTGTTACTCAAGACGGTTTAGTTATTGTATCTTCTGAAAGTGGTGTAATTGAACTGGATGCAGATGATATTGTAAAAAAAGGAAGGCTTGGTCCAGGCCAGATGTTATCACTTGATATTTTTACCGGTACCTTGTTAGATAATTGGTCCATTAAAAATACAATAGCTAAAAAACTACCTTATGGTATCTGGTTATCAAATTGTAAACAAGAGCTTACTAAGCAACCTTATCTTGTGGAAGATTGTAAATCTGATATAGATTTAATGAAGTTTCATACAGCTTTTGGTTATTCGAATGAAGATGTTGAACTGGTTATTGAGCATATGGCTAGTTCAGCTAAAGAACCTACATTTTGTATGGGTGATGATATTCCTTTAGCTGTTCTTTCATCAAAGCCTCATCTTGTGTATGATTACTTCAAACAACGATTTGCACAGGTAACTAATCCGGCTATAGATCCGCTTAGAGAAAGTCTAGTAATGTCTTTAAGTATTACGATTGGTGCTAAAGGAGACCTGCTATCCCCACAAGAAGCTATTGCTAAAAGACTTCAACTACAGTCACCTATCTTAAATGAAAACGAGTTGCAACAAATTATGCAATCAAGTTTCAAATGTGTAAAAATTAAAACTTGGTGTCCTAAAAGTACTGATAGTTTGGACTTAAAAGATTCTATTCAATATATTTGTGATAAAGCTTTACAGAATGTAAAAGATAAAGTGGAAATCTTGATTCTCACAGATTTGACAGCTTCTTTATCAGAAGATGAAATTTTTATACCACCTTTATTAATTGTAGGTGCTGTACATCATCATTTAATTAAATACAATGTACGTCAAAATGTATCTATTATTGTTGAAACAGGACAGTGTTGGAATACCCATCATTTTGCTTGTCTGATTGGATATGGTGCTAGTGCAGTATGTCCTTACCTAGGTTTTCAGACGGTGCGTAATTGGTGGTATCATCCAAGAACTCAGAAACTTATGAGCAATGGTAAAATTAGTACATTGACTGTAGATGTAGCACAAAATAATTATCGTATAGCAATTGAAGCAGGGCTTCTTAAGATTCTCTCCAAAATGGGAATTTCTTTGCTATCTAGCTATCATGGAGCTCAAATTTTTGAAATCCTAGGTCTAGGACAAGATATTGTGGATCTTGCATTCAAAGGTACTGTATCTCGTGTGAAAGGTATGACTTTAAAAGAACTTTCTGTACAGGTTTTGAGTAATTATTTGAACGCCTTTAATCCTGTCTTGCCTAAAAAATTAATTAACTTAGGTTATGTACAGTATCGACCGGGTGCAGAGTATCATGTCAATAATCCTGAAATGTCTAAAACATTACATAAAGCAGTTCGTTCAAAGGATACTAATTTATATGTTAAGTATAAAGAACTTTTACTAGATAGACCTCCAACTAATCTTAGAGACTTATTGACTCTAAAAACAAGTAAGTCTGCAATACCCATTGAAGATGTTGAACCTATTGATCAAATTCTATCTAAGTTTTGTACCGGTGGCATGTCTTTAGGTGCCTTATCAAGAGAAACACATGAAACTCTTGCTATTGCCATGAATAGGATTGGTGGTAAGTCTAATTCAGGTGAAGGTGGAGAGGATCCAATAAGGTTTCAAAATATAAATAATGTAACGCCTTCTGGTAGTTCTGATCATTTTCCTCATTTGAAAGGTCTTCAAGAAAATGATTTGGCGAATTCATCCATTAAACAGATAGCATCAGGTCGTTTTGGGGTTACACCAGAATACTTAATGAGTGGTCGCCAATTAGAAATTAAAATCGCTCAGGGTGCTAAGCCTGGTGAAGGAGGTCAGTTGCCAGGCAAAAAGGTGAGTCCATATATTGCCAGTCTACGTAATTGTAAACCAGGAGTAACACTAATTTCACCACCACCTCATCATGATATTTATTCTATTGAAGATTTGTCTCAGTTAATCTTTGACTTGCATCAAATTAATCCGTCTGCTAAAGTTTCTGTGAAGCTTGTTGCTCAGGCAGGTATTGGAACTGTCGCGGCAGGTGTCGCTAAAGGTAATGCAGATATAATTCAAATTTCTGGTCATGATGGAGGAACTGGTGCATCACCATTAAGTTCTATCAAGCATGCAGGTGGTCCATGGGAGCTTGGTATTACTGAGGTTCATCAGTTGTTATCTGAAAATAATCTAAGGGATCGTGTAGTTTTACGTGTAGATGGTGGTTTAAGAACAGGTTTAGATATTGTTTTAGCTACTATCATGGGAGCTCAGGAATTTGGTTTCGGAACGGTTGCTATGATTGCTACTGGATGTGTGATGGCGAGGATATGTCACACAAATAATTGTCCTGTTGGTGTTGCAACTCAAAGACAAGATTTGCGAAATCGTTATCCAGGTATACCATCTGATTTGGTAAACTTTTTTATTTTTGTTGCGGAAGAGGTAAGGTCAATTTTGGCTTCATTAGGTTATAAAAACTTACAAGAGCTTGTTGGTAGAGTAGATTTACTTCAGCAAAATCAACAAGTAAGTTTACATAAAACACGTCATTTGGATTTATCTTCACTGCTAACAAGGACAGCTGATAATATAAATCTTCTTCAGGAGATTAATGAAAAGCAACCACACACTAATGGTCCTGTATTAGATGATGAACTATTATCAGATCCTAGCATATTACATGCTATACAGAATCAACTTGTGACTAGTAAAAAAGTTAAAATTGTTAATACAAATCGATCAGTTGGTGCAAGAATTGCTGGTAAGATTGTCAACTTGTATGGAAATCAAGGTTTTAAAGGAAAATTAGCCTTGAATTTCTATGGTTCTGCTGGACAAAGTTATGGTGCTTTTATTTGTCATGGTATGTCTTTTCATCTCTTTGGTGAAGCTAATGATTATGTTGGTAAAGGAATGAATGGTGGAGAAATTGTCATTGTACCTCCTAAAGGTTATAAATATAAGCCAAATGATCAGGTAATTATTGGAAATACATGTCTTTATGGTGCTACTGGTGGATCTTTATTTGCTAACGGACAAGCTGGTGAACGTTTTGCAGTTAGGAATTCTGTGGCTCAAACTGTAGTGGAAGGTGTAGGTGATCATGCTTGCGAATATATGACCGGAGGTACAGTGGTTGTCATAGGGCCTGCTGGTAGAAATATAGCAGCTGGTATGACAGGTGGTATAGCATATTTCTTAGATGAAGAATACACTCTATTAAAGAGAATTAATCAAGAGATTGTAAAAGTGCAGCGGATTAAGACTCAAGAAGGTGAAAATCATTTAAAAAACCTACTAATTATGCATTTGTCTAAGACAAATAGTCCAAAAGCAAAACAGCTTTTAGAGACATGGTCTAGTTCATTATCTCTATTTTGGCAAATTGTACCTCCTTCAGAAGCTGATAGTTCAGTAACAAATCCTTCGATGTCACAGTATAAATCAGTCGGCTAATCAATTATATAAAGTTTAGTAAGATAAATTGCTCAAGATATGGAATTTCAAGTAAAATATCAGATATCTATATCTTTTTGAGTTTTTTTACTTGTATACTGTTATGATTTGTAGAAATATAGTCTTAGATTTATGGCACATAATGTAAAAGTTTATGATACTTGTATAGGCTGTACACAATGTGTTCGTGCATGTCCTTGTGATGTTCTGGAAATGGTTCCATGGGATGGTTGTAAAGCGGGACAGATTGCTTCTTCTCCGAGAACTGAAGATTGTATAGGATGCAAGCGTTGTGAAACAGCGTGTCCAACGGACTTTTTAAGTGTCCGAGTATATTTAGGTGCTGAGACAACTCGTAGTATGGGCCTAGCTTACTAATTTAATTTCTAAGTATTAAGAAAAAACAAAAATTTAAATTACATGTAGTGCTGTATCTTTAGCACTACATTTTTTATCATACTGATATATGATCTTGCAGGTATCATATTTTATTCAATAATTACTAGGGAGTATCAACAATATGGCATTACCTTACTCTATTCAACAAGCCTGTGACAATAAAAAAATTCTTAAAACAATTATTGGTATAGATAACTTTAATATTATGAATTCGATAGAAAAAGTTAAGGCTGCAGAAATAAGTGGAGCGACATATATTGATATAGCTGCTAATATTGATATTTTATTAGAATTAAAAGCTTGTGTTTCCTTACCTATATGTGTTTCTTCTATTTGCACACAAGAACTTATAAAATCTTATAAAGCAGGTGCAGATATGTTAGAAATAGGTAATTTTGATATTTTTTATGGTAAGCATATTGCTCTGTCAGAGAAGCATATTTTATCGATGGTAAGAGAGTTAAAATACAGTGTGCCTGATGCATCTATCTGTGTAACTATACCACATATCTTCAATATTAATCAACAAATTACCTTGACTCAAAAGTTATGTCAATTGGGTGTTGATATGATTCAAACAGAAGGTATTGTAAGTAAGCAAGTGAGTATAGTAGATGTTGCTGATATTATTAAACTTTCTTCTTCTACTTTAGGCAGTGCGTCTATTTTGTCCAATGTTGTTAATACACCTGTCATTGCATCCTCTGGTATTAATCCTTTGACTGCACCTATAGCTATTTCCTGTGGAGCTGTAGGTGTAGGGATCGGTTCTTTTTTGAATTATTTTGATTCTTCATTAGAAATATCAAAAGAAATTGATGAAATTATTAATGCAATGAAATTAAATGTTTGCTCCGAACGTAAGACTAAAAACTACGTGTTGGAAAAAGATCTATGTAGTCTGCTAAGTAAGGTATCATAGTTGAAATATATTAGATATTAATTCAAATATAGATATATATTTTTTTTGATTTTTTATGAAAACCATTTCATCTTGTAAAAGTGTTGAAATTCGCAATATTGCCTTTTTTTTATTTATTATATGTTTTTCATTTATATCATGGTTCTTTATCAATAAATATACTGTCAATAAAAGTTATTCAGTATTTGTAGAATTTCATAGTGCACATGGCATTAAGCAAGGTTCACCAGTACGTTTAAGAGGTGTAGTTATTGGTTCAGTCGTTGAAATAAGCAGTGAAGTAAATTCTGTGTTAGCATTAGTGAAATTTAACTCTTCTTCGTTATTAATTCCTAGAAATTCATTAATTGAAACTAATCAGACAGGTTTATTGAATGATTCGATTTTAGATATTATTCCTTTAGAAACAATTTCTTCTTCTAAACAGATCGGTTTAGATCCATTATCAGCTCATTGTAATGATAGTCAGATTTTATGCCATCTATCTTATGTGCAAGGAGATAGAGGATTAAATTATGATGATTTAATTAGAGCAACAACTAGAATTTCTCAGCGTTTTGATGACCCAAGATTTTTTAATTTATTTTATATGTTCTTACAAAATAGCCTAGAAATTACTGATCATGTTTTAGATGCAGTAACTGATATTTCAGATTTGATGAATTTTCTGACTAGAGTATGTTTAGATTAAAATATCTATTGAAGTTGTCAATAAATGTCTATTACTATAATAAACGTAAACAATTTAACTATTATATATTACCGAATTTTCTAAATAATATGACGATTAATGATCGCAAATCTTTACCACTGGATTTTTTGAAGCCGGTTATAGAAATGGAGAACCAAATTACACACTTATCTGAATTAATATCTTGTAATGATATACTCTTAGATCACAGTTTAGATACCTTTAGAAAGGATTTGATTAATTTAAAACAAGATATTTTTTGTTCCTTAGCGCCGTTACAACGTTTACACTTGGTTAGACAAGCCGACAGACCTACAACACTTGATTATATCCCATATATATTAGATGACTGGATTGAATTACATGGTGATCGGGGTGGTGCAGATGACCCAGCAATGGTAGGTGGATTAGGTAAATTAGATGGTCAAACAGTTGTTTTCATTGGACATCAGAGAGGTAAAGATACTAAAGATAACGTAGCTAGAAATTTTGGTATGCCCTCTCCAGGAGGATATCGTAAAGCACTTAGGTTAATGCATTACGCAAATAATTTTAAATTCCCAATAATTACATTTATTGATACTCCTGGTGCTTGGGCAGGTATTGAGGCAGAAAGACTAGGACAAGGCGAAGCAATAGCGAAAAATTTAAGAGAAATGTTTTCATTTGATGTACCTATTATTTGCACTGTGATAGGAGAGGGTGGATCTGGTGGTGCACTTGGAATAGGAATAGGTGATGTAATGTTAATGTTAGAATATGCAGTATATACTGTAGCCACTCCTGAAGCATGTGCAGCTATATTGTGGAAAAATAGTCAACAGTCTCCTGAAGCAGCAGAAGCTTTAAAGATTACTTCATCAGACTTAAAATTATTAGGGATTATTGATCATATAATACCTGAGCCAGTTGGTGGTTCACAAGCAAATCCAAAACAAGCAGCAGGTTATTTAAAGCAAGAGTTAATAAATAATTTGGATACGTTATATGGCTTGGATAAAAATGAATTATTGATAAAAAGATATCAGAAATTTAGAAAAATGGGTACATTTTATGAATATTAAGTCTGAATTTTGATATCCTAAATCAAATATCGTTAAGTATATATCAGAAGATTATTCTCATTATTTCCCTAAGCAATCAATCCTGTACCACGTAAGCCAAGAATTATACCTGCGCCAATGACGTGTCCTAGACTAGTTGTAGCTAGTAACTCTGTAAGACCAAATCCTTGAAGACCAGCAATAGGCATAGAAGGACCAAGATTTCTCACTTGAATTGCATATCGGCCCATGGCGATAGCAAAAATATTGCTTGTTATCATAATAAATGCTATTTGAGTAGACCAGTTAGTATTTGCGTTAGTTAATGCAATTATGTCAAAAATATTCATTGATTGATTTAATATATGGTACAAATTAATAGTTGTGTTTCAAATATTCTATGTCACAATCAGTTTTCTTTCAATATGAACATTATAAGAATTAACATTTCATAAAAGAAGATTGAATATGTTTGGTCATGATACCCAACCATAACTGTGTAAACCCTGGCCTAAGAAGTTTACTCCTAAATAGCAAATCCAAACGATGAAAAAACCTATTGATGCAAGTATAGCTGGTTTTTTCCCGGACCAGGATTGTGTTAATCTTGAATGTAAATATGATGCAAATACAAGCCATGTAATTAGTGCCCATGTTTCTTTAGGATCCCAACTCCAGTATGATCCCCAAGCCTCATTAGCCCAAACAGCCCCTGAAATAATACCTACAGTGAGCAGAGGGAATCCAAGTCCTATAATTCGATAACTTAGGTTATCTAAACTTTCTAATAGATTCATGCGAGATGCTATATTAGGCTTTATTTGTATCTGATTGATTGCTTGAGTATACACTGTGCCAACTGTTTCATTAAATCTTTGGCTATTTTTTATTAAATATCCATTGGAGTCTCCTTTTAAGTTAACGAATTGATTTTGTGCAATTATTAGAAAGAGGATCGAAAGTAATGATCCTATGAGCAAAAAAGCATAGCTAAGTATCATCACAGTTACATGCATAATAAGCCAGTTTGAATGTAAAGCAGGAACTAGAGGATTTGCTTGTTGCATACTTGACGGTAGACAAAGACTTGCAAAAGCAATAATAAACAAATCAATTGGTAAACTAATGGCATTAACTATTTGACTTTTGATTTGTTGATTAACAAGCATTTGTGTTAGTGTTAGGCACCATGTTAAAAAAAGTAAAGACTCATATAGATTACTTAAAGGAAAATATCCATTAAGATACCACCTGCTAGCCAGTATAAACGCTAAGAGTATATTGACTATTGTTACGCTTATCTGACTAAGTCTTTTAAAAGATCTTAAATATGGAAAAGCGATCGTAGTCCAGCAAATCAATAAATTAGTAAGTAGTAGACCAAAGGATATGTTAATAAGTCTATTATGTACTATATTCCATTCCATTATATACTCCAATTTTTTCTTTATTTAGTATGTGACTTAATAATATTATTATATATTAACAAATTAAATATATATTGTTTTCTTTATGTATATGATATATGGCCACGTATGTTTTAGATACATGGCCACTACTTTGATTCAAGCTAAAGTGTTATAGAAGTTAAAGCAATGGTTTACTTCGATCTTTTTAACTTAGTGCGTTAATAATATAATCAAGAGCGGCTGCATATTCTACTCCTGCTTGTGCTGACATATCACGAGGTACACATAGTCTATCTCTTGTGAAAGTGAAAGCTGCAACATAAGAAGCAGCAGGAAGATTTAGTGTTCTATATACTTCACGTGCTCCAGCAATAGCCCACTCATCAAGAGGACCTGTACCGCCTACTACTAAAGAATAGTTTACAATTCTCATATAGTGGTCGATATCTCTATAGCATTTATTAACTTTTTCTTGGCTGTCCCCTGCTTCACCAGGATTTTTTAGGTAAGAATATTTAGCAAAACAGGCATCACCTGCTTCCTTTACTACTGCTTCATGATTTCCAGCCAGTTTTTCTGCTGCTTCCAATCTTGCAGCAGCACGTTGAATGTTACCTTGAATAGATTCAAGATCTGAAGATGAAGGGAAACGACCAGCAGCATCTGCAGCGCTAATCGTGGTAGTCATAACTGATTTCATTTTTATCTCCTTAATTGGATAGTGATTATCTGTAAGCTTGCTAGGATTTTCTGTAGAGATAATTAAGTGTCTCTATAATCTAGTTAGCTGATAGCAGCAGCAACTCTATCACAGTAGCTAGCAATTTCTGATGCTAGCGCTGAACAGTCACCGGATGTACAAGCCATTTTACGCTGTGAAGCTGTGTTGGTGATGAATGCAACCGCAGCTGCTTTCATAATACTTACTGCTCGCACTGAAGAATTAGTTGGTACACCCAGAGCGATGTAAGTTTCTTTCAGACCGTTTAAGCAACGATCTTCAAGTACTGAAGGATCGCCTGCTAGCAGAGCGTAAGAAGCATATCTTAAGATAATTTCTCCGTCGCGTAGACATGCTGCCATACGACGGTTTGTATAACAGTTACCACCAGGTGCGATTAGACCAGGGTTTTCACAGATCATACCAGATACAGCATCTGATACAATGCAGCTAGCATTAGAAACAATAAAATTAACGGCATCAAGACGAGTATTACCGTCTGCGATGAATTTTTTAAGAGCTTGTAAATCACTGCCGCCTACATAAGCAGCTTTAGCGTCTGAATTAACTACAACTCTGGAAAATGCGTCAAGCATGGAGCTCTCCCTATTACAAATATAAAGGACTTAGCTGTTTCAGCTGTCTTTTTGTTTGACTTGCTGATGTATTAGTATCGAAAGTACAATATATGACATATCTATTTAGAAAATAAGAACAAATTAATAAAATGTTACATTGTAGGCGTGGATATATATGTAAATGAGCTGATGATTACTTAATTGAAACCTTAAGCTATATTATTCTTTGGTTTTTAACTAGAAATTTAATAATATTATCTTTAATAAGCATATACTGTAGTGTTAAGTTAAGATAGCTTCTACTCTCGTGAGTTTTCAATTCAATAATCTGGTTACGAATAACCGTAAGTTTAAATTGTTGCTCAAGGCTTAAGTTATTGGGTTGATTCATAGTACAAAATAATAATGATATTCAATTTTGGGTAAATCAAATAAGATATATTAAGTTTTTAATTAATATATAAGAGAACTTTGACCTTTATATATATTATTTGAAATAATTAAATAAAATAGACTCCTGCTGGACATAATTTATATTTCTTCTAAATTAATTATGAGTAGACCGAATTTTTATTTACACAAATAACCATTACGGTTATTTTCGTAGTATACTGTAGTTTGCATAGTTATTCTTATATATTTAAGTGTACACATAATCTCTTAAATATATCTCCAGATGTGAAATATAAAGATATGCTATGTCATAGTATCTAATCTATTTTCGAGTATATCGAAAATGCTATAAGCTATACGGGAGATCTAATATGTCGATACCAATATTAAACTATTCTTTATCAACTCAAAACCAGCGTGTCAATGGATTTGAAACTTATCCTGGAGATGAACAGCCTACTGTGTATACCACAGATAATTTACCAACCGCAAATGGTATGGATGAAATTATATGGGCTGCTTATCGTCAGGTATTTAGTGAGCATCAAATATTGAAAAGTACTTCTGAGTATTTTCTTGAATCACAATTAAGATTCAATCAAATTAAGGTGAAGGACCTTATAAAAGGTCTTTTATTATCAGATAGTTTCCGTAAACTCAATTATGATGTGAATAATAATTATCGTTTTACTGAGATGTGTGTTCAAAGAGTTTTAGGGCGTGACGTATATAATGACAGAGAGAAATATGCTCTTTCAGTTATAATAGGATCTAAAGGCCTAGAAAGTTTTATTAATTTACTGTTAAACAGTGAAGAATATGTAGAAAATTTTGGTGATTCAATTGTACCTTATCAACGACGTAGAATTATTGCACAAAGAAGTAGAGGAGAAATACCATTTAATTTAAAAACACCTAGGACAGCTGAAGCCTTTCTTAATAAATCTGTTATGCCTCAGTTAACCTGGGCGGGACCTGTTCGTAAGTTTAGACCACAAGAGCAGGCTCCAAAAGCTGGAGATCCAGCGCTATTTTTATCAATGGTGACTGATATAGCTTAGTCAACCTCATTCTGTACAATAACATCATCGGTCAAAAGAATATTCTTTTTTGACCTGATGTGTCTTTAGCTTCCTAATTTAAATGCATCTACAAATAAACCATATAAAATACCTATTTTTATGTAATTAATTCTTTTCAGAAACATCTTACTAAAGTTTGTTTTAAAATTGACTGGATAAGTATATTGACTAATTCTTTCATAGAATGTCACAATAATTGCAGCGCCTATAATACCCCAGTCACCTGTCTGTCCAGGTATAGTAGAGATTGTTGTAGATACAAAAAAACCTAAGAGCATATAAAGTATACTCAAGCTTAAAGTATTAATTTTAGTTTTCCAAGCTTTGTCTATAGAATAAAATAAATTTTTAACAAATTTAGCCAAATTAGTTTTATCCATCATAAGAAATATTATTTATTGGGTGAATGACTTAGTAAAAATAAATCATTAAGCTCTTCAAACGATTTGGTATACGAATAGAATATTCTATCATTTGCTAAATATTTTGTTCTCCCAATCCACTAATCAAATGTTGAAAAGGCTTATCGATGATCTTATTGTTAGATAGGTTGATTTGGTTTACCTGTACTATTTCAGTAATTACATTCTGTAAAATTTGTATACTTCTAGTTGTTGGACCTATAGGCACTTCTAATGAATTGTAAGTTTCTCGTAATCCATCCAAAACTCTTTCATCTAAAATATTATTATCACCTGCTATGATTGCGTAACTGGAATAGCGTAAATAGTACTCAATATCCCTTAGGCATGCAGCGTAACGTCTAGTTGTATATGAGTTACCACCAGGTCGCAACAATTCTGGTTGTTCCTCGTATAATTGAGCAGATGCTTCCTTAACTATATTTGAAGCTTGACTATTAATAATTTCTGAAACACGTATTCTATCTAAGCCTGTGGAAAAATAAATATTTAATTCTTCTAACGCTGGTTTATCTAAATATTTTCCTGCTAAATCATATTTGTTTACAACATTTGAGATGGCATCTTGCATACTTGTATTCCTCCATTTGATATTTACAGATTATATTGATAGTATAATCGAGTTATTAGAAACTTCAGTAAAGTAAATTATATTCATCATAATCTTATGATATAATGTAGTATAATCTTATCTTATGTGCTTACATGCTAACGTTGACCTTGCTTGATAATCGAGATTTAGAAAACTATAAGTTGATCATAATGTATCTCTGTTTATATTTATGGAAATATATAATTTAATACCTCTTTATGGCTATATCATCTAATCATCCTTATATATCACCAAATTTTTTATTATTATCTCAAAAAGTATCGTATTTATGTGACATTAATAGTCTTATAGTGATGGATAAGCTATATTGTAAAATTAATATAATTGTAAATAATTACATTTATGTAAAATTTTATGCGTACGATGGTAATTTAGCTTTAGCTCGGACTTTGGTTCAAGTTTCATTTAAATCAACCAGTGCACAATCTATGATGACGCTAATAAGTAGCCATTTGTATATTGTATCAAGTTTATCAGTCAGACATGCATTATATATTGGAGCAGAGTTGGCTAAAGCTGAGATTTCAATGATTATGCAGCAAGAGTATATTCAAAATTAATTATCTGATATTATATAATCTATCTGTTTAAAGTTTAGTAAGAGCATGTAACTCAGAGGATAGAGTGCCAGATTCCGGTTCTGGAGGTCGAGGGTTCAAATCCTTCCTTGCTCGTCAAGCAAGATTTGACTTGTATTTTAGTATAAATTATATTATTCTGTATTGTATACTGATCTCACAAAAGGGACTGTTAGGTTTCTACATGTTAATAACTTGTTTAGAAGATTATGTTTAGTTGCTACAACTAAACCACAGTAAAAAACAAATGCAAAAAATCAAATTATTCCTTTATCTCAAAGTTTAATTAAAGCTTAGTTAGAGTATTATAATATGTATAAATACGTTTAATTATTTTTGGGTATCTGCTAATAAAAACACGTGTTAGTTGATAATTAAATATAGTGTTGCTCCTGAATAACTGGTAAGTTGAAATATTTGACAGGTTCAGGTAAAGTTGAATATACAAAGTCAATCTACATTTTGCCGTATCTAGTCACTAGATACCTTCTGAACTATTTTTATTAACATGGACGTGGGTTCGATTCCCACCAGTTCCATATTTCATAAGACGGACTGAGTTTAGATAAAAATCTATTGAGCATCGATTACATTAAAGTAAAAAACTCGAGGCTTATATAAAGATATAGTGCATAACAATATAGCCAAGTTGTTCAGATACTATATTTAAAAGTGTTGACATTAGCAATAATCAAGATAAGAAGTTCTAGCTTATTTGATATAAGTGCCATTATTCTTGTTATATTTGTATTACTTAGAACTTATAGTTTTATTATTTATGCCTTTTATATCATCTTTAAATACGTTATATTATCGCTTTCCAAGTGAAATTGTAAGACAGCCAAATATTTCTCAAGTACAGGATCTATCCAATAATAAACATAAACATTTATACAGTGATTTACTACTGAAACCGAAAAGTACTTGTACATCACGTAACCTTGTGTTAGCTACTGAATCTGTTTACCGCTTTTCTAAAATACAGGAAAACCAATCTCAACTATTTCAAGAACTGCTTGACAAATATTGGAGACAAACTATATTTTTTTCCAATGCTAGTCCGATAGCACGTAAGTACTCAGCATTGTTAGCAAAGCAAGATGATATTTTAGCAAAAAATCGTAAAAAGGTATTGATGTCTAATGTAAGTAAAGCTTTACAAAAAGGAACAATAGATGCTGATCTGGACAATATTTCGCAAAAAAAGATAGATGTACCAACAGCTGCAATTCGTTATATCTGGGGTAAGAGTATAAACATCGGGTTTCCGAAATATTTAGATGGCTTATGGGTAAATAGAAGATTGATCAATACATCAAGTAATTTACAACGTACCTTAACTAATAACTTATATAATAATAATTTCCCAATATTTGTGGTAACTAATAGTTCAAATCAGATTGTAGTTACAGAACCATCAAGCCAAATAATACATCAAAATAACATTTTTCACAAAGCATACTTATGGTATTATGATCGTTTTTTGTGGAAGCAAGACAATAATTCAGTATATGAAGGCTGGTTTTTTGTTAACCCCAAAGATGCAGAAGAATATGCTAATTTTATTAAATCAAGATATCCTCGTTCAGCTCATCAAAATGGTTTAGGGATTTTACCAACTACTCTAAAAACATATTATAGTTTAAATCGGTCAGCACCTCCAAGAACAGAATTTCGTTTATTTCCAGATCTTGAAGAAGTTGGCCGTTTAGTAGTATCATCTAAGCATCGTAGGGGCTTAGCATTTGATAAGAACCAAAATTATAGTAATAAATACTTTCAAGGTCAGCCAGTATATTTTATTAAATCTGTTTTATGTAATGATCGAAATACTGGATTAAAAAATGATGTTAGTTACTACTATCAAATACCAGGTGACCTATCCGGTCAAAAATATATAGGAGTATTTTTTAATAAAACTGTTGCAATAAATGCATGGCAGAACTTTCGTCTTTTAAATCCATCTTTGAAGTTACCAATGCAGCCTAAATTAGATGTTTATAATTTAGAAGATTTCCTTAAAGATTATGAGGATAATAGTCAATTACAAGGCAAAAATTTTCTATTTATTCCTTCAGAAGATACATATGAGTATGTGAAATCTCTTAGTTTGAATCAGTTTTGCAACCAGAATATACTATTCAAGCAATTCACTTTATACAGATTTGGGGTTAGCCTTTGGATTCAAAGGCTAATATGGTCTTTAACTAGTGGTCAACCACCAAACTAATATCTGTATTATATGCTGAGTAGATATTAATTGCTCTATTTTCGTGAATAATATTCTACGACTAATAGTTCATTAAGCTGAAGAGCAACCCATTCTCGTTCAATAATACCATTTACCTTACCTGTTAAAGTATTTGCATCTAAATCCAGGTGGTTAGGAATATTGGCTAAACCAGGAAACATTAAATACTTGGAGACTAAGCTTCGAGAACTTTCTTGTGATTTTATCGTGATCGTATCCCCTGGTTTGCATTGATAACTGGCTATTGATACTATGTTATTGTTGATACATATATGACCATGGTTAACCAATTGTCTGGCTGCTGGTATTGTGGGTGCCATTCCCAATCGGAATAATGTATTGTCCAACCGCATTTCTAAAAGTTGCAATAAAATATAGCCTGTCGATCCTGTAACTCTTTTTGCTGTCTTGACATATCTTGACAGCTGTTTTTCATTAATGCCGTAATTAAATTTTAGCTTTTGTTTCTCTTCTAGACGTACTGCATATTCAGATGGTTTTTTGTTTTTATTGCCATGTTCTCCTGGAGGACTTTGTTTTTTCGATGTTTTTCTTGTTAGTCCTGGCAAATCTCCTAATCTTCGGCATAAACGCAGTCTAGGTCCTCTATATCTTGACATTTTTATTTCTCCGCATTTCGTAATTTACTAATAAGTTTATCGTTTGGGTGTTAATATCATTACCATATTTTTACCATCACGAGAAGGTTCTTGTTGTACATCAGAGACTTCTTCTAGATCCTTGGCCATTTTTTCTAGCAGTTCTATTGCTAAATTTGTATGTTGAATTTCACGCCCTCGAAAAGTGATTGTGGCTTTAACTTTATCACTTGCTTGTAAAAATCGTAAAGCTTGATTTAATCTAACTCTGTAGTCATGTGCTTCTATTTTGTAACGCATTTTCACTTCTTTTAGGTGAGAGTTATGCTGTTTTTTCTTAGCTTCCTTGGCTTTTTTTTCTTGATTAAACTTATATTTACCATAGTTAACAATACGGCACACCGGTGGATTAGATTTATCACTGATTAATACTAAATCCAATCCTTCATTTTGTGCTGATTCAAGAGCCTCATCTAGCGATAGAATACCAATTTGGTTTCCTTCTACGTCAATCAGACGTATTTCGGAAAAAGGAATACGTTCATTTATAATAGGAAGATCGTGATTTTTTTTCTTGAAGTTTTTATTTTTTTCTAACACTATTGATTCATGAGTTTAATTATTTAAATATTACTAAATGTCTAGGATCTATTATAACATTACATCATAAAGAATGATATAATCACTGTTAAGTCTTTTTGAACATTTTTGTCTTAATCTGATATTATAGTATATGTATTATCATAATGAAAAGAATCTATGAAGCATACTTTATCAGTCTTAGTGGAAGATGAATCAGGTGTTCTGTCGAGAATATCAGGTCTCTTTGCTCGCAGAGGTTTTAATATTGAAAGTTTAGCTGTAGGTCCAGCTGAACAACCTGGCATTTCTAGAATTACTATGGTTGTTCCTGGAGATAACAGGACTATAGAGCAACTGACAAAGCAACTATATAAGTTGGTTAATATTTTAAAAGTTCACGATATCACTAGCATACCATCAGTTGAACGAGAATTAATGCTGTTAAAAATTCATGCTTCTAAACAGTATCGAGCAGATATTTTAGATATTGTAAATATCTTTCGGGCACGTATTGTAGATGTTTCAAAAACTTTTATGATATTAGAAGTTACAGGTGATCCGGGAAAAATTGTTGCTTTAGAACAACTATTATCTCAGTATGGTATTGTTGAAATAGCTAGAACGGGAAAAATATCTTTAACAAGAGCATCGAATGTAAATACAGAACTATTGCGTAAAAGTTTAACGTTTAAAACTCTACACTAAATTTTGGGTTAGTCCATGATCCTGGGTCTTCTAGAAAAGATAGACATTCAATTACATCCCAGTCAATTTGTAGATGATTATTTATATCTGAATAATTAACCTGTAAAACGGAATAGGATGGTTCAAATATATTCTTTATTGAACTATTATTATTACCATTATGTTGTATAGTAACAAATTTGTAGGTAGAACATTGTTGAACATAGACACAATTAATACATATACACATAACAATTATAGTGATTAGTTAATGGGGGCGGAGGGACTTGAACCCTCACGATCTTGAAAGATCAACAGATTTTAAGTCTGTTGTGTCTACCATTCCACCACGCCCCCACTATAATATAGATATCGCTTTCTAATGGATGGTGAAACGAGGCGGCACCCAGATTCGAACTGGGGATAAAGGATTTGCAATCCTCTGCCTTACCACTTGGCCATGCCGCCACGGTACCTTTAGTTTATCTTAGCATATCCGTATTGGTCTTACCAGACTTTTAGTTACCAAATTCACCTGCAAACAAACGACTTTTTAGTATATCTTCAGATTCTATTGTTACTAGATCTGCCTTAGTTAACATTTTGTCTCCACTTGCAAAAATTCTATTAGCTTGACGCATTCTTGCTCTATCGATAGCATTCCTGATACTTCTTGCATTAGCAAAATGAGGTTGTTGCATACGTCTATTAGTATATTCTAAGAGAACAATATCTGCATCAGGTGCAAAGCAGTATTGCTGTTCCTGCATCATTAATTTTGCAATTTGTAAAAGTTCTTCTGAAGTATAATCAGGAAAATCTACATGATTCGTAACTCTAGAAGATAAGCCAGGATTGGATTCATAGAATTTATCCATTCTATCTTTATATCCAGCAAAAATTACTACCAAATCATCTCTTTGATTTTCCATTACTTGCAATAATATTTCAATGGCTTCAGCACCATAGTCTCGTTCATTATCCGCTTTATACAGATAATATGCTTCATCAATGAATAGCACACCACCCATTGCTTGTTTTAAAACTTCTTTTGTTTTAGGAGCTGTGTGTCCGATGTATTGACCTACTAGGTCATCCCGTGTCACGGTTAGTAAATGTCCTTTTCTTATATACTCCAACCTATGTAAAATGTCTGCCATTTTCATTGCTACAGTAGTTTTACCTGTACCAGGACTTCCAGTAAAAGACATATGTAATCCAGGACTTCCTGAAATTAAATTTAGGCTTTTTCTAAGTCTATCAATAAGTAATAATGCTGCAATTTCTCGGATTCTTGTTTTTACAGGTATTAATCCTACTAATTCTCTCTCGAGCTCATCGATTACTTCTTGTATTTCTGTTTTATTATATTCTTCTTGTAAATTGACAAGAGTATCGTCAGAAAATTGTTGTTCCATAATAATGTTTTGTTTGTATTTCTATCTAATACTAGAAAACTATAATTTACTATAGCTTTCTAGTACTTATTTAAGTATGCACTAAGCTTTATATTTTCTTATCGGTATTTTCGATTAATATCGAACACCTTCGGGTTTTTCTGTCGCGTAGCTGTGTATACTGTATTTTTGATTGCGTCCAATATCTTCAGTACGTAATAGGGTGAAACCAGGCTCAGAAATAGGTCTGTTAATAATAAAAGATAAGCAGCAACTTTCAACACCGCGTGTATTATCAAAAGCATTAACTTTTATATAAACACCTGGGTTAGCTTTACGGCAGCTTGCAATTTCATACATCACAGCTGCTGGGTCTTGTATATCAAACAAAGGTAATCCCCAAAGCTCCCAATATGCATTTCTTGGGTGTGGATCATCTGTATATTCAATGTTAATTGACCAGCTTTTCGTTATGGCATATGCAATCTGTCTAGATATTTGTTCGTCGGTCAGGTCAGGCAGGAATGAAAATGTTCCTTGTGTTAATCTCACGTTTGTATGCTCCTTTTTATAATTAAGCGAATAAAACTTTAGTATAGATATATTTGTAATCTTTACTTGTATTAAAGTAAAGATTGCTTACTAATGCTTAGTAACGTTATACGTTAGCTGTTGGAGTTTCTACAAAGTCAGCTGTATCAGTAGAAGTATAATTAAACGAGATATCTTTCCATAAGTCTAAAGCTGTTTGTAGAGGACCGCAAGTTTTTGCAGCATCTCTTAAAATTTGAGGTCCTTCGTTAACATAATCACGACCTTCATTTCTGGCTAAAACCATACTTTCTAGAGCAACTCTATTTGCTGTAGCACCTGCTTGAATTCCATCTGGATGACCAATAGTACCACCACCAAATTGTAATACTACATCATCACCAAGGTAATCAAGAAGCTGATGCATTTGTCCGCAATGGATACCACCAGAAGCTACCGGTGTAACTTTTCTTAGTGAAGCCCAATCTTGTTCAAAGAAAATACCTTGAGGTAAATTCACATCAAGGTGAGATTCTAGTAGTGTATTATAGAAACCCTTAATCATTAGAGGATCCCCTTCCAGTTTACCTACTACAGTTCCTGCATGGATGTGATCTACTCCAGCCATACGCATCCATTTACAGATAACCCTGAAATTCATTCCATGTTCTTTTTGACGAGAATAGGTTGAGTTACCTGCTCTGTGTAAATGTAGAATCATATCTGCTTTACGAGCCCACACAGCCATGGTCTGAATAGCAGTATATCCGATAACAAGGTCGATCATGCAAATTACACTTCCAAGCTCTTTAGCAAATTCTGCACGTTCATACATATCTTCCATAGTGCCTGCAGTGACATTAAGATAATGTCCTTTAACTTCACCTGCAGCAGCTTGTGCACGGTTAACACCTTCCATTGAATATAGAAATCTTTCTCTCCATCTCATGAAAGGTTGAGAGTTAATATTTTCATCATCTTTTAAGAAGTCTAGTCCGCCCTTAAGACCCTCATAAACTACGCGTCCGTAGTTCTTACCTGAAAGACCTAGTTTTGGTTTAACAGTTGCACCTAAGAAAGGACGTCCAAATTTGTCCATGCGTTCGCGTTCTACAATCGTACCTGTTGCAGGCCCTTGGAAGGTTTTTAAATATGCTACAGGCATGCGCATATCTTCTAATCTTAATGCCTTAACTGCTTTAAACCCGAATACATTACCGATAATTGAAGCTGTTAGATTAGCAATTGAACCTTCTTCAAATAGGTCAATATCATATGCAATATATGCAAAGTATTGATCGGATGAATTAGGTACAGCGTCTACTTTATATGCTTTAGCGCGATATAGATCACATGCTGTTAGAAGATCTGTCCATACAACTGTCCAAGTTGCAGTAGACGATTCACCTGCAACTGCAGCAGAAGCTTCAATTGGATCTACTCCAGGTTGTGGTGTTACTCTGAATAATGCAAGTACATCAGTTTCTTTAACAACATAATCTGGATCCCAATATCCCATTTTTGCGTATGGGATTACTCCAGATTCATAGCGTTCGTTTTTGATCCTTGTCCGTTCTTCTACGGATTGAGACATGTATTCCTCCTTTAGTGTAAGGCAGTTTCATTAGGTTTATTATGTTGCAATTTTTTGCGAGAGATGCAATTATGCAATATATCATTCATACAGGAGAATATTGTTCCTGTATCCCTAATTAATAATCTATCATTTTTAAGTCATCAACTGGTTATTACTTTATTTATATGAATGATAAGTTTTACTAATCTGAAATAATTAAGTGTAAAAAATGTACATATAATGATTAATTTGTGCTACAATTAGTCCAGCATGGGAATATCTATATATTAAGGAAATAGTCGTGTTGGTTTCTCAAGTAATGGATTCTACGTTTAACAAAGAAGTTCTTGAACATAATCAACCAGTATTAGTTGATTTCTGGGCTCCATGGTGTGGTCCATGTCGTATGGTGGCACCGGTTGTAGATGAGATAGCACATGAATACAGTAGTAGCGTAAAAGTAGTTAAGATTAATACAGATGAAAATCCAAGTACAGCAACAGAATATGGTATTAGAAGTATACCTACTTTAATGATTTTTAAAGGTGGTGATAGAGTAGATACTGTTATAGGCGCTGTACCAAAATCTACGCTAGCAAGTACATTAAATAAGTATTTAGAAAAATAATTAGGTAAGTAATATGTCAAAAATATGTACAATTAGTGGTAAAAAAAGAAATAACGGATATGCAATATCTCATTCTCATGTTAGAACCAAAAAAATTCAAAATGTGAATTTACAGACATGTAGAATATGGTCTACAAAGCAAAAAACTTGGGTCAAAGTTCAAGTATCAACTAAAGCAATGAAAACATTGCTTAAAAAAAGGATATCATTAAAAAAATAACTATAAAATAGTGACATTTTTTTTTATGTATGTTATAATTTACTTTAGCAATACAATATCATTAGATCTAGTTGGACAGAAACATATTTGAGAGTTTTGGGAGACTATAAATGGAAATGTTAAATATTGAAGAAAACAATATCTTTGAAGAATTTGATAGCTTTCTAGAAGAAGAAAAATTAACTGGTTGGTCCGCAACGTGTTTAGACCAAACAATTTCTTATTATGTTGAGTGTAATTGTAATGAAATGACTCAAGATGGTCAAGATGTAAATAACAGTTAATGTCATATTAAGTATTAACGCTCATTTAAGCTACGTAGCATTACATAAATTGTAAACTTGATCGTTTTCGGTTTTAGTTCTTCAAGCATGTCTTCCGTAAAATTACACGAGAGACATGCTTCTTGTTTAAAATATATTATTAGTGATATAATTGGTGCGTAAAGTGAATGCTAGTATAGCTCAATTGGTAGAGCAGCTGATTTGTAATCAGCAGGTTACGGGTTCAAGTCCCCTTACTAGCTTATCCAACTGCACTTAAACCTGCACTTTGAAGTACTGGTATATTTGCTAGACATAAGTAAGCAAACCCTGCGCCTCCTACTGCACCTACCAGGAAACCAGCAGTAAATTGGCTCCATCCTTCTGAAGTTTGTAATACATCTTTTCCATCTTCTTTATCAAAAGATACATTACCATACATAGATAAACAGGTTGTTAAGATAATAATAAGACCTACTGCTGAGAGAAAGCCAGATAATAGAGCTACATCCGTATTTCTTAGCGGACCTAACTTATCAAATGGACCCACTAAAAAATAGCCATGTGCCATACCTATTTCTAGACCACGCATTAGTGGAGTGACGCCACGGCGGTATGCAGGTAAGTTACTGAGTAACCCTCTAGTAAAGCTTGAAGTGCTTACAGGTGTTGATAAGTTACCCACAAAAGGGTCATCGTTATATGGTTGAATAAAATCTGTCATAATTCTGGTTCCCAGATGAATTAATTTAGTTATACTTTAAGCTACTTGAATATATGATATACTATATTATGTATTTATACACACTTTTATTGCAAACATTTAAGAATCTATTTTTACTTTCAAAAGACTAGAGCTGTTATAATACTGCGTTAAGTCAGAATAGAATAGATTATCTAAAGATTAGTCAGAATATTAATAATTTACATTACAAAAGGCAGATTAATAGTTATGAGTATTTTTATAAGTTATATTATATTTTTATCATTATTTATGGCATTAGCTATTGGACTGTTTTTTAGTCTACAATCAATTAAGTTAATATAGGTTAGTAATTAATTATATATAATTTTCAGTTCTTGTATAATGTTATGTTTAAACCAGATAATATGCTTGTTAGACAAGATAAGATTAAAGGTTCAAGGCGTCTCAGTAATTATTGGTGGGCTTTTACAATTTTGGCAGGTGGTTTAGGCTTTTTTCTCGCAGGTTTATCAAGTTACTTCAAACAAGACTTTTTACCTTTTACATCCTCTGCACAGTTGCTTTTTATACCGCAAGGCATAATCATGACCTTTTACGGAACCACAGCGTTATTTTTAAGTATATTTTTGTGGTTAACTATATTTTGGGATGTTGGTGGGGGTTATAATCGTTTTGATCAAGAAAAAGGTATAGTTACAATTTTTAGATTAGGTTTTCCAGGCAAAAATCGTATTGTATGTCTTGAATATTCTATGCAAGATATTAAATCTATTAAAGTAATAATACAGGATGGTTTAACACCAAAAAGAGAAATATATTTGAAAACTAAAGATAATAGAGAAATACCTCTTACAAGAGTGGGTGAGCCAATGATACTATCAGAAATAGAAAACCAGGCTACAGAATTAGCAAGATTACTTGGAGTAGTTGTAGAAGGAATATGAACGTTTGCAATATTGCTTATGTATTGTATAATATAACTTCTTATTATATAATTATAATTAGAAGCGGGTATAGTTTAGTGGTAAAACCTTAGCCTTCCAAGCTAATGATGCGGGTTCGATTCCCGCTACCCGCTTAAAGTAATTGATCTTAGTTATAATGCATCTGGCTGGATTCGAACCAGCGGTGTCCTTTTCAGGATGGCGGATTATTCGAGTCGATATTTTCAGTTCCTGATATAATACCTCTCTTTCAGAACCGTACGTGAGACTTTCACCTCATACGGCTCCTGCCCATATTATCTAGTTAGACAATAAACTTCTGAGTGAAGTTTTAATTATCTTATAGTTCATCTGTTTCTTATTTTTTTTTGCCCAACTTTTAAGTACATAAAAAATGTCTTCATATAATCGTATAGTACATATATAATCTTTAAATCTATAGTGGTAGGCTGTCCAGGTGCTAATTAATTTACTAACTTGATTTGTAATAACTTTAATTGGCATATGTAATCTGATTCTATAATACCCAAGATTGTTTTTACTGTATAGCAGACTTTTAATAGATAACATAAGTTCATTCAAACTATTACGCTTATGATTGTTTTGGATATGTTTTATTTTAGTAAGAGTCTTACATAAACAATCGGTTTCAAGAAAACGAAATGTTAGTATGCCTATATTGTACAGAAACTTTTTTAATATTTCTTTGTTTAAAGTGTCATAATGGTCTTTAGTATTGAATATATAAATATCACTGAATAAACAAAAGTCAATAGTCTTTTTATCAATCATATAAGATAATTTTTGCCTATAGTAGTTCCAGTCTATGCCAAGTGTTAAGATCATATAGAGCAAATCTACTAACTTAAATTGTATTGTATTTTTATATTTTAAAGGTACTTTGGTACGTTCTTGTATAAAATATTGTTTATCTAAGTAGCATCTAATCTTCTGATATATCCATTTCATTGACTGCATCTTCGATAGTATATATTGCTTATCTATGTTTTGTAATGATGTTGGATTACAAATGTAAATGTGAGACCATTTAGTAATATGATTGATTTGGTAACGTAGTTTATAACATATCTTAATCTTTGGTTTCCATTCTGCTTCTAAGCACCAAAGTATAAGTAGTTCATCAGTATCATTTATTCCTAATGGCTTAACTACATCCAGTGTATTTTTTCTTTGATCTATTATGTCTAGGTTAGTTTTTTGTATATCTGCAGCTAATCCACGTATAGATGTTAAAGATATTAATAGTTTTTGTAAACTATGTACTAGTACAGTATTACATTCTTGTGAGGCTTGGTAAATTTTTTTTTGGAGAAAAAAAAGACTATGCTGTCTTCTGTTATTAAGTACTTTTGTTATAATCAAGCTTTCTGTGTAAAGGTCTTGAATAATAACTGGCATATAATTCTTCCAATATAATGAATATAATAAAATGGGCGTAATACGTCTGCTTATTTCTATGATTAGTAGAATATTTGCTTCTTATTACTTCTTGCTATATTGTATTATTCGTTACCTTAACTTATCCCTTCATAAGAGAAATTACAAATATAGTTATACCGTTCCATATTTTCTACTGTGTATGACTTAGACTCCTCTCTATGTATTGTTCTTCTCTGTTAGAAATCATGCTTTGTATAACTCATAATAACTAGCCTAAGGAAGATTTTTAGTACAAGATAAACTGCTAAAAACAATACTTTGTACAAGGGTTTGTATTACTAGTCTTATCATATTCCACGTAGTCCGCTTTATTCTAGTTACATCAAGGTTATTGTAACTAGAATTGACTGTGTGAGTTTATTCATGATTTATGAAAAGCTAAAAAGTATAGCCAAGAAAATATAGTTATCACATTTTTGTATATGAAAAATGGTTTTTGGTTAGCCCAAGGTATAAATACAACCTTTGACACCCAAAAAACGGGTCGCACATGAGTCCGCTGCCTTCGGCCTCTCGGCCACAGATGCATGCGCAATACTATAGCATAAAAGAAATAATTAGCCAAGTTATGCTATTCATTCATACTATGATATGTAGCTACTGCTGATGGAGATACACGATTTAAGTATCTGAAAATCCAATATTTGAAAATTGTATCTAGAATAACAGGGAATGTTGAAATAAATAAGAAAATAAAATCTCTACTTTCTGGTAATCCAAAATGCCTTAAAATAATTTCAAGTACTACTTCCCAACCATGTGGGGAATGGAAACCGACAAAAACATCAGTAAATAAAATAATCAAAAAAGCTTTAGCTGTATCACTAAAACCATAAATAATTTCATTAATAAATGACTTAAGAATATATAATTCACGTCTTCCACTTATAATTAACACGAACAAAACAGTTAAAGAAAGTATATCGGCCAGTATGTTTTTTATTGAATTTATACTCTCATTCACATACTCTTTTGTAATCAATAAAGCCTTTTCTTTAACTTTAGCTTTGATTAATTCATTGGAAATATCTGGAAACTTGCCTATTAAAATTTCGAAATGTAATTTTTCTTCAAACCTTTGTAATTCAATAAAAGCTCTTTCTTCTTGTGAAGTGTTTAAGAAAATACCTGGCTGTTTAATATTCCACAGATAATCTACTGTTGGCCCTATGATAAAATGTTTAGATACTTGATTAACTATAATAGGTGTAATTATTATAATCAATAAATATTTAACTGAAGCAACGGTTTGGTACCTAGATACCCGGAACTCTTCTAATGCTTCAAGCTCAGCTTGTGGATTTAATTCTTGTTTGAATCTATCAAAAGTTTTGGTTAGAGATCGCGGTAGTGGACTTATTTTTTCAACTCGAGATTGATTTAGCTTTTTTAAATTCCAATATTTCATAGCATTATGACTATCAACAAACTTCTTATAAGTTACTAAATAAATTATACCTAATATTAAATCTATATTACAGGTCTTGGGAGTTACAGTTTAGAATGAAGTTACATATTAATAAGTCCTTTTATGCGAATATTGTGAATATACTACATATTATTTGTCAGATAATTTCTATAATTTTATTTATACATAAAACACAATTTCAACATGATAATAAAAGATCACTAGCTTTCCTTAGTTATAATGTAACTCAAACTAGTTTGCAAAATTATCAAATACAATCTCAAAAAATATTAATAACTGGTTTAGATAATTACAAACTTAGACAATATATTATTAATCTATTAAATATAGATACTCAAACAAGCACTCACTTATCCTCAAAAGATCTAAAAGTATGGGTTAGAGAACTAAAGTTAAGTGGTTTTTTTCATTCAGTAAAAGTTAAATGTAGTCTTAACGCAGGCAATCAGCTAGTTTTTATTTACCTCAAACCTAATAATATATTAAAGCAAATAAAAATTTTAAATCTAGATCAGAAATTAATATCTACATGTTATGTACAAAAAATATTTAGAAACGATTTAGGTTTACCTATAAACTTTTCTCGTATTGAACAGCAAATACAGTTAATTAAGGAATGGTACTGGCGAAGGGGATATAAAAAAGTAACTATTAATTTTCAATATAATTCTATTAATAAGAATAGTATTGAAATTGAAATTGATGAATATCTTCTTAATAAAATTAATATTGTCATTCTACAGACTTCTTACTCTTGTTCATCTTTACAAAATATTCATTTAAATTATTGGTTAAAAAAAATCTTGTCTACAAATTTAGATGAACCACTAAATATAATTGACCTAGAAATTTATTTAAAAGAATTGCAGCAACAAAATATTGTGCAACAAAGCTACTATGAAATTAGAGAAGATAAGGTACGTGAATTATTTCTTTATTTACAACCCTTAAATCGACGTTCTACCTATGTATTCAGTCAAAAAAGAATAATTACTAAAAGTTTTTTGGAGTATCTAGAATTTTTATGCAATTATTCATTGTCTGGTTCCATACTTGATAAGGACTTTTCTATGCTAGTAATTTCAAAAATACATCAGTATTATACTCAATTCATTAATTACATAAACTTGGATAATGCCTTATATTATAAAATGTGTCAATATGATTTTATATTTTATCAGTCTTTGTCGATATTTTCTTCTTTACTTCAAAACAGCTTGCATAATCATTCGTATATACAAAATTCTACTTTTGTGTTAAACAATAACTTTGGTTTCAGACATTTCATACGTTATTTAGATAAATATAATTCAAGTATATCTCTTAATCTGATTTTCCCAAATGTAAGGCCTGTAAGTCATTGCAAATATTACATACCTTATATTAAGAGTTTTCAATCTTTAACAACTTCTTTGATGATACATATTTTTAATAATAGTTCCTTTTATAAAAAACATAGTAGATACAGTAGTATGAATTATAATCATAATACATTTATTTATCCGAATAACTCATTAATCCAACAAAACAATATCTTATTTCAAATACAACATAATTTATCAGGCAATAAAAGACTCTACAATGATCTTATAAGAAAAAAAGTAACATATAATTCGTGGTTATTTAAAAGTAATATTCGGTTTGATAAATTGTATAATTATTTTACTAATGCAAGTTACTTAGGTTCTTTCATTGGATACCAATTACATAATTTGTATGCTTTTACCAAATATAAGTTAGGGTTCACAGTACCCCTTAGCAAAAATGATATTTCAGTAATCAATAATGATTGTTATAACTTTGAAATAACTTCTTTAGTATCAAAAACTAAAATGAACCATAATTGGGGAAGTATAATTCATAAAATAACACATGATTTAAGGTATAAAGTAAATTTCCATAATCAAACTTTAATGTTTTATATTAGATTACTCTACTTAATAGGAGATTCAAAATATTTACCTTTTTTAGAAAAATTTGTTTCGGTAGGTCCAGATACAATACGTGGTTATATAAAAGAGTTTTCTATGTTACCTAATCTATCTAAAAATTATAAGTTGGAATATTACATATATAAGACTAAACGAAAAGTATTATATATTTTTGTAGACTATTTTTTCAAACAATACAAATCTCAGCAAATTGGTAATTCTATGCATTTTATTAGAGATAAGAATAATATTGATATATCACTCAAACTCAGTTATGGTATAGGATTACAAATCATGACACCAATCAAACAAATACCACCCTTACATATAGAATATGGATATAATATGTCACATGGACAATGCTTACATTTAAGAATACAACAAGAAAATTAACAGTACCAAATATTATTATGAACTATGTGTCTTCATTAGCTTTTGCAAAACTCAATTTAGGCAATTGGGTAACACTTAGGACAAGCTACTTTCCATACAACAGAGGTATGGATATACATAAATCTAGAATCAAGATATCTAATTATCATCAAGAACTCTATTTCTCGAACCGGTTACAACTTAATATATGCAGAAAGAATAATATACACCAAAAAACAACACAATTATCATATTGTATCAATATGTATAATCATACATCTAATGTTGATATAGAAAGTCTTGAAAATTGGATGTTTTGTTTTAATAAAGCAAACCATATATCTTATAAATATAACAAAAATAATTTGCTGATTTATGAAAAATCATGGTTTGTTAATCCTAACCTACGCTTAAATATTGATATGATATATAAAAAAGATAAATGTGTTGGTGTATCTTTTAGTTCAGATATAAAAATAGCCTGATTATGCTAATAACCTTATTAGGGCTACAACATATCAGACTAAAAAAACTTGTTTTATACGCTTAATTCTTATATTATTCTAGATCTTTACGATTTGGATTTCTGGAAGGATCATTAGACAGAAATCCAAAAAAGAATAAAGAAACAAAGAATAATACTGTAGTATAAACAAAGATCTTTAAAGTAAACATTTCTCTCCTTAAGTATCAAGAACTCACTATATATGATATATATTTTTTAATAACTTTATCTATTCTATCGTAAAAAAACTATCATGACATGAATTTAATAAGAATCGCAATACTTTTCTATTTATATCGGACATGAAAATAAATAAATAATTATGGAGATAAAAATATCGGATGCTCTCGGGTTACTACCAAGATATTAGTTTTGATCATATGCTTATAGATTATATAGCTCTCAATAATCATGTAATCTCCTTTTCGATATAAATTATGAATATTACGGCCTGCATCACCCCACGCCACTGCTTTCATGTAATAATATGGTTCACCTTTGGTCGCATTTAAAATTTTAACAAAAAAAGTGCTAAAATTTTGTGCTATATCGCGTTTAGGTGTCGTAGATATTTGAATAGTAAGTATATATATTTGCATATATTATTTAAAAAGTAACATCCTGTTGGTTCTTATCTAGATCATAATTTAAAGTTTTTAACTTTTTCATAACTCGTGTAAAGTATTCTTGTAGATAATCTTCTAAGTTGGTAATTTCTTCAGAACTTATATTAGCAATCTGGCATATTGGAATCATATCATCATAAAAATTTTCACCTCTAGATAAAATTTCAGCAAATGCCAATCGTTCTGAAATATTTTTAGTCCATTCAAAAAGAGCAGTAAAATCCCGAGCCAGTTGTAAAACTACTAGAGGGATAACTGATGTACGTGAGCGCTGACCAGAAAGTTTTTCACATAATCTAATAATATCAAAGGAATTCCAGGATTTTAGTCCAACTAAAGAGTACTGTGTATTTTTTAAAGCTGGCACTGATAAACTACGTACTGTAAATTTTGCAATATCTTGAGTATCAATATATGAAATCTGACTGGATTCACTCGAGATCCATACAGACTGTTGATCTAAAATTGGCAATGAATATTGTGTGATTATGCCTTGATAAAATCCACAAAGATTAAAAATGGTGAATGGTACAGTTGATTTACGAAGTCTCTCTTCAACTTGTATTTTAAGATTCATTAAAGGAATATTTGAGTAATCATGGGCATTTAAAATTGAGAAAAAAACATATCGTTGAATATTGGCTACTTCTGCTGCTCGGATAAGATGTATTTTTCCATATAAATCTACAACTGATGCATTATATGGATCATATGGACGCGCAGTAGATGCATCAATTATAGCAGTGATACCTTTCAGAACCGGTGGAAGTGTTTCTGGAAGCTTAAGATCACCATACATTAATATAGCACCCCATTCTTTCAGAAAAGCTGCCCTCCGAAAATTCCTTACCAAGCAGGTGACAGTAAATCCTTCATCTAACGCCTTTCTTACAACTTGCCTTCCTAATGTACCTGTTGCTCCTATAACTAGTAAACTCATAGTTGATATTGCTGAAAACTAATAATTATTATGTACGATGTATTTGCTCTATAGGTAGAGAGGGACTCGAACCCTCACAACAACAGTTGTCATATTTTGAATATGATGCGTATACCAATTTCGCCATCTACCCGATATTATACTTATCATTACATAATTTAGATCATAAAATCAAGGTTTCAGGCATTCTAGCAATGAAAATCTAATATATGTTAAACTATCCTTAACTCTTTATATTGGTAGAAGATGTGATTATTTTTAATCAATACATTCATTTTCCTGTTTACTGGTTTAGCAGGTTAGCTAATTACCATAAACTTATTTTAGTTAGTATATATATTATTTTGATACCGGTGTCACCATTGTATATGCTTGTATTGCATCATATATTAATAATTTTATTATGGCGATTAGAATTCAAACCATATCCTATGTTATACCGATATTGGTGTCGTACTAGTATAATACTCTATTGTGTATATTGTGCATTTGGATTTATGGCATCTACTGGTCAGATAATTACTATATGTATTCCTTACCATATTAAGATAAATAAATATTATATCAATATAGGCAATTTAATAGCACCACAATATCTATCTATATCCTGTAATATCTATTCTATTTATAGATATTTTTATATAGATATACCACTTCTATTAACACGTAGTTATTTCGTATTTCTAAATTATCTTAGTTTATATAATTTTGTTATACTTACAACATCCCCGGAACAGTTAATTATTAATTTAGTTAATTTAGTCAAAAATAAATCTAAGATCATGCAAGAAAGTATAATCATAGTAATGTTGTCGTCAGAAATTATCAGTATCTTAAATTCTAAACTTCATAATACTCAAAAGTGTTTTATATTAAGGGGTTTGAATAGACTTCAATTATCTAGTTATTGTAGTTATTTATTAGGGTTAGTTATGTACAAATATAAGAAGTTATATATAACTATGATCAATAATTCAATATATGCAATATATTCTAGAGAATTATTACTATATGATATAGATCTATGGCTAGTTATTTAGTGACTTGACTTTAGTTCTATGATCGTAGATATCATACAATTAAACACTTTAGTTAATATAAACAATCATGTGCAAAAGTTTTGAAGAACATTCAACTAACCAATTGGATCGCTTAGTTAATCAACCTTACAAATATGGTTTTAATACCAATGTTGATTCAGATACTTTCCCCAAAGGTTTAAACAAAGATTTAATTGACTTAATTTCAGATAAAAAAGATGAACCTAGTTATCTCCGAGAATTTAGACTTAAGGCTTATAATAAATGGAGAAAAATGCAAAGTCCTGAGTGGGCCAAGTTAACTTATCCTACAATTAATTATGATGACATTATTTATTATTCAGTACCTAAATTTAAAAAACAACTCAATAGCTTGGATGAAGTAGATCCGGAAATTTTAGCCACATTTGAAAAACTTGGTATTTCTTTAAACGAACAAAAACGCTTAACCAATGTAGCTGTAGATGCTGTTTTTGATAGTGTTTCTATAGCTACTACATTCCATCAAGAATTAGAAGATGCTGGTGTAATATTTTGTTCAATATCAGAAGCAATTAAAAAATATCCAAAGTTGGTGGCGAAGTATATGGGGACAGTTGTTCCTATTGGCGATAATTATTTTGCAGCTTTGAATTCTGCAGTATTTAGTGATGGTTCTTTTTGTTATATTCCACCTAATACTAAATGCCCACTGGAATTGTCAACATACTTTCGGATTAATAATAAGGAATCTGGTCAGTTTGAGCGTACATTAATTATTGCCGATACTAATAGTTATGTTAGTTATCTAGAAGGTTGTACAGCTCCACAATATGATACCAATCAACTACATGCTGCTGTTGTTGAATTAATAGCGTTAGATAATGCAGAGATTAAATATTCAACTGTACAAAATTGGTATGCAGGAGATAAAAATGGCATAGGTGGTATATATAACTTTGTTACTAAGCGTGGATTATGTATGGGCAATAATTCTAAAATCACGTGGACTCAAGTGGAGACAGGCTCTGCTATTACATGGAAATATCCTGGTTGTATTTTATCAGGTATTGGTTCAACAGGTGAATTTGCTTCTGTAGCTCTAACTAATAATCTGCAACAAGCTGATACTGGAAGTAAAATGGTTCATATCGGACAAAATACAAAAAGTCGTATTGTGTCAAAAGGAATCTCTGCTGGTAACTCTTCAAACAGTTATAGAGGTTTAGTTAAAGTTGGTCCTAAAGCACATAATTCAAGAAACTATTCACAATGTGACTCTTTGCTTTTGGGTAATAAATGTCATGCCAACACGTTTCCTTATTTGCAAGTACAAAATGCATCTGCAACAATAGAGCATGAAGCATCCACTTCAAAAATCGGTGAAGAACAAATTTTTTATTTCCTTCAGAGAGGAATTAGTTTAGAAGAAGGAATTGCTATGATGATTAGCGGTTTTTGTCAAGATGTTTTTAATGAATTACCAATGGAATTTGCAGCTGAAGCGGATAAATTACTAAATTTAAAATTAGAAGGTACAGTTGGTTAATATGATAGCACAAGAAATAATATCTATCGAAAATTTGTATGTTAAAGTCAATAATATTACCATTTTGAATGGTCTTAATTTAACTATTAGAGAAGGTGAGATTCATGCCATTATGGGGCCTAATGGATCAGGGAAAAGTACATTGGCTAAAGTTATAGCAGGACATCCTAACTATAATATAATAAAAGGAAAGATAAAATTAAATGGCTACGATATTAGTTGTATAGACCCTGAAGTAAGAGCTCACATGGGTATATTTTTAGCTTTTCAATACCCTATTGAAATAGCAGGCGTTAGTAATACTGATTTCTTAAGATTATCCTATAATTGTAATCGTAAGGCCAACAACTTACCGGAATTGGATCCTTTATCTTTTTTTCAGTATGTCAGTGAAAAATTGGAAATCATTGGTATGGATGCTAAATTCTTAAGCAGAAATGTTAACGAAGGCTTTTCAGGCGGAGAGAAAAAAAAGAATGAGATCTTACAAATGGCTCTTCTGAATCCAAAGATATCTATACTAGATGAAACTGATTCTGGCTTGGATATTGATGCACTAAGGACAATCGCTAATGGTATCAATAAAATTTTTAGCAAAGACCAAAGTATTATTCTAATTACTCATTACCAAAGATTACTCGATTATATCAAACCAGATTTTGTACATATTATGCAAGAAGGAAAAATTAAATATACTGGAGATTTTACTCTGGCAAAAGAATTAGAGACAAATGGATATGATTTATTGCAAATGAAGTTACATCAATAACTCAAATACCAAAAGCATTATAAGTAGAGTATTATGTTAATAATCTCTACTATTAATATAAAATATTTCACTTAAAAACTTTGTTTTATATCAGAGATAGACTTTTTCAATAATTCTTCTGCTTCATCTGTAAGTTTTAAAGTATTTTTTATGCTCTCAGCAAATTGTGGTTTAGAATTACGTAAATCATTTCTAAGAGCGTCAATAAACTGACTTACACTTGATACTTCAATATCATCCAAATAACCGTTTATTCCAGTATAAATAATTGCTGTTTGTTCCTCTACAGGAATAGGTGAATTTTGAGCTTGTTTTAAAATTTCTCGTAATCTCTGACCCCGAGCTAATTGGTTTTGAGTAGCTTTATCTAGATCAGAAGCAAACTGTGAAAATGCTTCTAATTCAGCGAACTGGGCTAATTCTAATTTTAACTTACCTGCCACTTGTTTCATTGCTTTAATTTGAGCTGCTGAACCAACCCTAGATACAGAAATACCAACATTTATTGCTGGTCTAATACCTGCATTAAATAAGTCACCTGACAGAAAAATTTGACCATCCGTGATTGAGATTACATTTGTGGGAATATAAGCTGACACATCACCTGCTTGCGTTTCAATAATAGGCAGTGCAGTCATACTACCATTCCCTAGATCACTATTTAGTTTAGCTGCTCGTTCTAATAATCTAGAATGTAAGTAAAAAACATCTCCAGTATATGTTTCTCTTCCTGGTGGTCGACGTAATAGTAAAGACATTTGTCTATATGCTTGTGCTTGCTTGGTCAAATCATCATAAATTACTAAAGTTGCTTTACCTTTATACATAAAGTATTCAGCTAGAGATGCACCGGTATAAGGAGAAATATATTGTAAGGTAGCAGGATCATCAGCATTGGCAGCAACAATAATAGTATAGTCTAAAGCACCCTTATCATCTAATGCTGATACCACCTGTGCAACAGATGAAGCTTTCTGCCCAATTGCTACATATATACATACTACATCTTGGCCTTTTTGATTGATAATTGTATCTAAGGCTACAGCTGTTTTACCTGTTTGTCTATCACCAATAATTAATTCTCTTTGTCCTCTACCTATAGGTATCATAGAATCAATAGCTGTTATACCAGTTTGAAGTGGTTCACATACTGATTGACGTCCTATAATTCCAGGTGCTGATGATTCAATTAAGCGTGTTGCTGAAGTTGAAATATCGCCTTTACCATCAATTGGTTCCGCTAGTGGATTAACCACTCGACCCAAAAATTCTTCTCCAACTGGTATTTGGGCAATTTTACCAGTTGCTTTTACAGCACTACCTTCAAGTATATCTCGACCATTGCCCATTAAGACAGCCCCAACATTATCACTTTCTAGATTTAAAGCAACACCTATTGTTTTATCTTCAAATTCTAGTAATTCGCCTGCCATAACATCATCTAAACCGTATACTCTTGCTATGCCATCCCCAACCTGTAATACTGTACCTACATTAGCAACTTCTATATTTTGATCATATTTTTCAATTTGTTCACGAATAATATTACTGATTTCATCAGGTCTTATATTTAACATATTTTTGGTAATATTGTGTATTGTTTATGTATTATTGGCACCTAAAAAATATCCTATTTCTACTAATTGCCCTCTTAAGCTTGTATCAATGACTTTTGAGCCAATTTGTATTTTAAAGCCAGCTATTAAACTGGAATCAATGGAGACATTGAGCTGAATATTATTTTTACCTGTCATTTGTTTCAGCTTATTAATTAATTTTTCCTTTTGCTGCTCTGTTAAATTCATGGATGCAGTCACATCAGCTGTTACAAAAGATTCAAGAGAATATGCTAGCTCTAAGTACTTTTCAAGTATAGCAGAGAGATAAAATATTCTTTTACGATCAATTAATAATAATACGAATGTCAACAGTTTGTCATTTAACTGTTTATCAAATAACTGTTTAAGGGTATCTTTTTTAGATTGTGAACTAATCATTGGATTATTTAAGAATTCCGTTAAACTGGTTACCTCTGATAAAATCTGTAGTATGACATTCGCATTTTGTAAAATATCATCTATATTATTAGATTTTTTTGCTATTTCCAATAGTGCTTCTGCATATGGTTGAGACACTTGTTGCACTAAGGTTTTTGTACTCATAATTTATACCCAAGTTTATCTATATTATTATCAATAATACTTAATTGCATAGTATCATTCATATGTTCTTCTAAATCTATAGTTACTCGATGAATTGCAAGCGTAGCTATTTGTTGTTGTATCTGTTTTTTTATTTGCTGTTCTGCATTTGCGATACTGATTTTACCAGCAGTTGTTAGTTTCTCAATATCAATTTTTCCTTGATTCAATATTGAATCACGAACCTTCTGAGCAGTTATTTCTGCTTCTTGCTTAATTTGTGATATTACAATTTGTGTTTGACTTAATTGCTTTTCTGCTTCTACTAATCGTTCATTAGCTTGTTTTAATCGCTCTTCTGATTCTTGTATCGCAAGTAATACTTTTTCTTGACGATTTATTAACGTTGATCCTAAAAAGTTTTTTAAAATATATATTAATCCGGATAAAAGTAAGCTAATATTTATCACATTAGCTTCTAAGAAATCATTGTTAAAACCAAACTCTTTACTATGAGCTAATTGATTAAAAATCTGTAAAAAATCGTCCATTTGTTAAATTATGTAATTAAATATTTTGATTAAACGTATTAAATACTGGATTTTTACTGTTAATCGTTCAATAATTTAACTTTAATCTGATTGCTTAACGTATCTACTTGATTCTCTAAAGTTTTAATTGCTTGTTCTTTTTGGAGAATTAATTGCTGTGAAGCTTCTGCAATTAATATTTCTGCATCTTTTTGTGCTGTTTTTATTTTTACTGATACAACTTCTTGTGCATCTTTTTGAGAATTTCTGATTAATTCTTGTGCTTCTTTACGTGCATCTGAAAGTTCTTGTTCATATTGTAAAGTTAATTCATTCGCTTTATTCAAAGATGCTGATGCAGTAGTTAAACTATTGCGAATATATTCATCTCTTTCATCTAAAACCTTAGCCACTGGTTTGTAAAAGATACTGTCTAAAAGAACCATTAATATTAAAAACTGCAAAGCCATCAAGGGTAGCGTTGCATTAAAATCAAATAATCCTCCTTCTGCTTCTGCTAAATTCAAGCTGAATAATTCTATCATTGTACTAGTTTATAAATAAAAAATTTTATTTTATAAAACGCCTAGACAACCTGCTAATAGTTATAGCAAAGAGTCTAAGCGTAAAGTTTATATTATCCTGTATAAGGATTTGCAAATAGTAGTGATAATGCTACAACAAGACCATAAATTGTTAAAGATTCCATAAAAGCCAAACTTAGTAAAAGAGTTCCACGTATTTTACCTTCTACTTCAGGTTGTCTTGCAATGCCTTCTACAGCATTAGCAGCAGCACTACCCTGGCCTATACCAGGACCAATAGCAGCTAAACCAACAGCTAAACCAGCAGCTATAACAGACGCAGCGGAAATAATTGGATCCATAATAAATATTGTATATAAGAAAATAAATAAAAAAATACTAAATAAGCTATAGTGCGAATGACAAGAAACTAACTTCAAAGTTAAAGTTACTCATTCTCGCCATGTCCTTCAAGTGCCTCACCAATATATGCAGCCGATAATGTTGAAAAGATTAATGCTTGAATTGAGCTTGCAAACAAACCTAAAATCATTACTGGTAATGGTATTAAGATAGGCACTAAAAGTGTAAATACTGAGACTACAAGCTCATCAGCTAAAACATTCCCAAACAAACGAAAACTTAAGGAAAGAGGTTTAGTAAAATCTTCCAAAATATTGATAGGTAGTAATACTGGCGTTGGTTCAATATATCGGGAGAAATACCCTAAGCCATTCTTGCGTAAACCAGCATAAAAATATGCCAATGATGTTAGCAGCGCTAACGCAACTGTTGTATTAATATCATTAGTTGGAGCTGCTAATTCACCTTCAGGCAGTTGAATTAATTTCCACGGAATTAGTGCACCTGCCCAATTACTGCCCAGAATAAACAGAAAAATTGTTGAAATATATGGTACCCACACACGATATTCATGTTCTCCTATTTGGTTTTTTGCAATATCTTGCAAAAACTCCAAAATATATTCCATAAAATTTTGATAACTTTCGGGTATCCTATTTAAGTTTCTAGTTCCTACAAAGGCAATAGATAAGAGACTAAAAGCTACAAGCCATGTCACAATAAATACTTGACCATGTACCTGATAATTCCCCAACTGCCAATATAAGTGTTTACCAACTTCTACTGACGATATGTTGATAAATATTGATGTATTATTTATACAATCAATAGTATCTTGATACAAATGGTGTACCATATTTATACATTAACAATAAAATTAAAAGTATGTAAAAAACTATTATTGTAAATCTGGTTTCCAGGGTTCATGTTTATAAATGAATTATAATTCATGTAACACACTTAAACATTAATCTTTAGCTAGATTTAGATGATCCTATCATTCCCTAAATCTTGTCATCTTCATAATGAGTTTTACGATTATAAGATTTAAAATTGAGATTTAGATAATATCATCAAGTTCAATTATATATCTATATAAAAATTATTTAGCATTATTATAAGAATAAATTTGAAGTTATGTTAACTTTTGATCATGTTAGCAACTTCTTCAGAAAAATTTTGCTCATTTCTTTCAATACCTTCTCCAAGTAAAAAACGTACAAATCGACTTATTTTAATATTTTCACCCATTAAAGAAATTTTTTCATTAATTAAATCTTCGATCGTTATATCTGTATTGCGAATAAATGATTGATTCATTAAAGATAACTCATTTAAACGTTTTTCAACTCTACCTTTTATAATTTGTACCTGGACATCCGCAGGTTTATTACAAATATCATCTTTGGCAGATTCAATTGCTTTTTCTTGATCAATTATACTTAAAGGAATAGATTTAATATCAATATATTCTACTTGCGGACAAGCTGCTATTTGCATTGCTATATTTTTTGCTAGTTCTTGAAACTCAATGCGTCTGGCCACAAAATCTGTTTCGCAATTCAATTCGACCATAACACCTATTTTAGAACCAGCGTGAATATAACTTTCTATTAAACCTTCTGCTGTTCTACGTCCCGACTTTTTACTTGCTGAAGCTAAGCCTTTTTGTCTCAAATGTTCTATGGCTTTATCAATATTTCCATCAGTTTCTTGTAGTGCTTTTTTACAATCCATCATGCCAGCGCCTGTCATAGTGCGCAGTTCTTTAACGAATTGGGCAGAAATTTCTGTTACCATATATATAACTCCTATTCAATATAGTATACGATCTATGTTAGTATATTTTTACTGATGATTATCTAAAGACCCATTAATTATAGCGTCCGCTAGTTTACCAACTACCAGCTTAATGGATCTAATAGCATCATCATTAGCGGGTATTGGTATGTCTACTATTTCAGGATTGCAATTAGTATCAAGTATACATATAGTTGGAATGCCTAGTTTTAAACATTCTTGAATTGCTGTTACTTCTCTACGTTGATCTACAATTACAACAATATCAGGCAAGCCATCCATATTTTTGATGCCATCTAGATGCTTTCTCAATTTCTCCAACTCTCTTCTTGTTACAGCACCCTCTTTCTTGGGGAGCTTATCAATAATTCCAGTGTCATCTTGCATTTCTAAAAATTTCAACCTGTCTACACGAGATTTAATTGTCACCCAATTAGTTAACATACCACCTAACCAACGTTGATTAACATAGTACGAATTTGATCTTATAGCTTCTTGAGCAATAATCTCAGCTGCTTGTCTTTTTGTACCTAAAAATAAAAATTTTTTCCCCTCCGAAGAACACTGTCTAACAAAATCACATGCTTCAGTTAAAAGCTGTGCTGTTTGTACTAAGTCTATAATATGTATACCATTACGTTCTGTATAAATGTATGGAAACATTTTAGGATTCCATCTTCTAGATTGATGTCCAAAATGTACACCAGATTCCAGTAACTCTTCTAAAGAAACAACTGCCATGAGATAAACCTCCAATAATATTGTGCGATATCAAACCTGTGTACGTATAATATGTAATTGTTGTATCATTAACTTGAGGGAATATGATAGTCTCTTGCACTTCTATCATCTAAAATAATATCATCAATTTCAGATATTGGATTAATATTTTGAGATCTAGATTGCATGTCAGAAGACTCATGCATAGTATTAGCTAATAACTGTTGATCTACATGAAAATGTTTATTGTATATATTAAATCCTGTACCAGCAGGTATTAAACGACCTATAATTACATTTTCTTTTAATCCTTTTAGCCAATCTAATTTTCCCGAAATGGCTGCTTCAGTTAATACTTTAGTAGTTTCTTGGAAACTTGCAGCTGATATAAAACTGTCAGTATTCAAAGATGCTTTTGTAATACCTAGAAGTATAGGATAATATGTTGCTGATTGCTTATTCATAATATTCATCGTTTGATTAATAGCATGAATCTTTTGCAACTCAATCATCTCACCAGGTAAGCAATCTGTATCACCACCGAATTCTATTTTTACTTTAGAAGTCATTTGACGTACAATTACTTCTATATGTTTATCTGATATATCTACACCCTGAGACTGATACACAAGCTGCACTTCTTTAACTAAAAATAGTTGTATTTCTTGAATACTTAAAATAGCACCATTATATATGCTTAAGCCTAGACTTAAATAGGATCTAAAACTTTCTTCTAGTATGATATGTGGATTAAAATTAGTATCTGACTTTTTTCTTGCTTCCAAAATTTCTTCTACTCTTGGCAGGCCTTGAACAATATCACCAGTTTTAGGTCTTTCAAAAATAAGAGTTGCAAGATTTTCACCCCGTTGTACAAGATTTGCATTATTAACATGTAGTATAGTACCAGGAGAAACTAAATATGGTCTTCCAATACGCATTACTACTTCTGACTGATAAATTTCAATAATTTGACCTGATTCAAATGAATAAATACCATTGGCTATTTCATCACCTGCATATATCCATTGATACTTCTGCACTTTAATTTCTAGATCACCAGTTTGGAATACTTTTTTATCTACATCTGTGACAACTAATAATCTTCTGTTATATTCATTAGAATCATCTATATATTCAATAAACCCTTGTCCTTTAGAAATAATATCAGTTTGAGCAATTATGGTATTCTTTTCTATTTTTTGGTAGTTTTCAACTAGTAACTGTGTTTTACAATTAACATATTCAGATTCATATAATGTATCCTTTTTTAAAGATAAGTTTTCTGCAATTAAGAAATGTAAATAAAAAATACCATTTTCATGTATATCTGGTTCAAATTTTACATGACAATCAAGGATATGATCATCATTGTCAATATCAATAGATAAGTACGTTTTGACAAGATTGACACCCTGTACAGATTTAACTCTATCACCGTCTTTAAAAGGTGTCCTTTGTGTTACTTTTAGTGTTAAATACTTATCATGCTCTTCATTAGATTCTAGGATATGTTTTCTATTGGGTATTGAATATACAATAACAGGCCGAATTAGAAGATAGTACGTAGAATTAGTTTGAATTGCTTCCCAGTAAACAAGTTTATTGGTTGTAATTCCTTGCACTACAACTTCACCAGGCCTTAAAAATCCTCTTGTTTTAGTTGTATTAATTGAATTTTCAGTAATCATATATATATCACCTGGTTTTATAATTACCTCCAATACAATACCGTCTTTCTGAATAATTTCAACTATGCCAGAATTTTTGGCGAATATGTTCTGTACGATTTCTGTTCCAGCTTCAATAAAATCACTTTCATGAACTAACAATAACGAAATATCTTTATTAATTTCATGAGTCTCTTCTGAAATCCATAATATATATCCTGGACCTAGAATATCATACTTTTCCTTAGCACTATTAGATTGCATTTTATTCTTGGCCACTGGTAAATCCAGATATTTTACAATACCTCCTGTTTGAGTAATGTAGGTATCTGATATTAATTCTCCAAGCATATGCTGATTATGAATAATATCATCTGGTTTTATATATAATAGGAATTTTTGGCGATCATCAATTTCTAAGACATAAGAACCATTCGAAAAATCAGTATCAAAATATACTTTATTGCTACGCAAAAATTTAGAGTCAAGGACTACTTTAATTTCTGTTGAGGACAATATATTATCATTTTTATTACCATCTATTAATTGAACTTTACCTTGATACTTACTGGTAGTTTGAATTGTTGCTAAAGTACTGGTGTCATTGATTTCATCTCCTGGACTTACTAAGAGATTAGCATTATCAGGTATACTGTATGTTTTACCAGATAAAATCCACACCAGTCCACCTTCCTTAGCAATTCGAATAGTATTTTGTTTACTTTGAATTTCTTCAACAGTTAGACTAGTAAATTGAACTTTTCCAGCAAATTCAGCAACGATTGATTTTTGAGCTCTTTCTGTAATTAATCTGTTACTTAATGGATATTCTGCAATGATCTGACCTTGATCTACTGGTGTCTCGTTTTTCTCAAGTAAGATAGTACCTTTATTAATATCAATAACCTTTTTTTGGCCATCTAAATCTTTCAAAATAATGGAACTATCATGTGTAAGCAAAAATGCTGGTTCACCATGTCTTGTCCGAATAGTACTATATTTGCCTGCCAAATTATATTCTAAAGTTCCCTTTCTAGGTGCAGTGATCTGTTGAGCTAGTTCACCAGTAAATACTCCACCTGTATGAAAAGTTCTCATTGTCAGTTGCGTACCTGGTTCTCCTATGGACTGTGCAGCAATAATTCCTACTGCTTCTCCTAGATCAACTAGCTTACCATGTGCTAAATTCCAACCATAACATAGTTGACATACTGATCCAACCGAATTACATGTAATTGGTGAACGTACTAAAACCTTCTTAATATTTGCCTCTACAATATAATTAGCTAGAGCTGGATTAATTGATTGATTAGCTTTTGCTATTACTTTACCTGTTTTCTGATCAAATAAGTCATCACATAAAGTTCGTCCAATTAAGGATTGTCTCAGAGGAATCATTGGTTTTTGGTTCTCAATCATATCTTCAAGTAAAATTCCACGACGTGTTTTACAGTCTGCTTCTCTTATAATAACATCTTGAGAAACATCAACAAGTCTACGAGTCAGATAACCCGAATCAGCTGTTCGTAAAGCTATATCAACCAATCCTTTACGAGCACCATAGGATGAAATAAAGTAGTCTGTTACAGTTAAACCTTCTCGAAAATTACTGGATATCGGTAAATCAATAATTTGTCCTTGTGGATCAGACATCAAACCGCGCATACCAACTAACTGTCGTACTTGCGAAATATTACCTCGCGCACCTGAAAATGCAATCATATAGATTGAATTCATGGGGTCTGTCTCTCTAAAATATTTTATTACTTCTTTTTTCAAAGAGTCACTTGCATTATTCCATGTATCAATAACTTTTTGAAATCTTTCAACAGCTGTAATTTCTCCACGATAATATTTATTATCTGTAGCTTTGATTGAATGCATAGTACTGTTTAGTAACTGTTTTTTAGCCGGAGGTATTTTCAAATCTTCTAAACTTAAAGATATACCAGCTTTAGTTGCATAATAAAATCCCAAATCCTTGAGTTTATCTGCCATATTTGCAGCACGCGCTATACCATAGTTACGAAAGGCCCATACAATTAATTGTTTTAATTGAGATTTATCAACTACTTGATTAGAAAAGCTTGGCTGTAATAAGGTAGTTTTTTCGTCCATAGTTTATCTCCTAAACACAAAAACTTGATTCAATTGATTAAAGCTTCCTGAATAACTTTATTGAATAATATTCTTCCTGCAGTGGTACGTATATACTGGACACTACAATACTTGTTACAATCTTCTTTAATAATTTTATCTGGATAAATTAATGTTATATGACCTTGCTCATCAATAAATTTATTGATGAGCACATCATTCCGTGTATCTTTAACAACTCCATCAAAACGTACCCAAATATAAGCATGTAAATCTATTTTATTTTGCTGGTATGCTGTTAAAGCATCTTCTAAACTTGCAAAGTAATGTCCAGCACCTCTTTGACTAGATGGATTATTAGCTGTGAGGTAATAACAGCCTAGGACCATGTCTTGGCTTGGCATAAGAATAGGTTGACCCGTAGCGGGAGATAGAAAATTATGTGGTGCTAACATTAATAAACGAGCTTCTGCCTGTGCTTCAAGGGATAATGGGACGTGCACTGCCATTTGATCTCCATCAAAATCTGCATTAAATGCAGGACATACTAAAGGATGTAACTTAATAGCTCTGCCTTCAACTAGTAAGGGCTCAAAAGCCTGAATACCCAGCCGATGTAATGTGGGTGCTCTATTTAGAAGTACTGGATGACCATGAATCACTTCTTCTAACACTGTCCAAACAGCTAACTCATTTTTTTGTATCAATTTTTTGGCTGCTTTAATATTGTTTACAAGACCTTGTAAAATTAAGCGATGAATTACAAAAGGCTGAAAAAGTTCTAAAGCCATTTCTCTGGGTAAACCACATTGGTGTAATTTTAGATTTGGTCCAACTACAATAACCGATCTACCAGAATAGTCAACTCTTTTTCCCAACAAATTTTGTCGAAATCTTCCTTGTTTACCTTCAATAATATCTGATAAAGATTTTAAGGGTCTATTATTAGCACCTACTACTGTACGTCCACGACGACCATTATCCATTAACGAGTCTACTGCCTCTTGTAACATTCTTTTCTCGTTGCGAATAATAATTTCTGGTGCTAAAATCGACTTTAAACGAGACAGTCTATTATTTCTATTAATAATTCTACGGTAAAATTCATTCAAATCTGCTGTAGCAAAACGTCCACCATCCAACTGTACCATGGGTCTTAAATCAGGGGGTATTATAGGTATAACAGAAAATACCATCCATGCTGGATTCGAACCGGTAGCAAGAAAATGATCAAGTAACCGTAGTCTTTTCATTTTTTTATTAAATTTAGGCGATGCATGTTTAGTATGCTTAGGCGGATTTAATGATTCTTCTCTTAAATTTTGTGTTGTAGATATTAAATCAAGATCATCAAGTAATTTTTGTATTGCTTCAGCACCAATATTAACCTGAATACCAAACAAATTAGAAGACTGAGGATATAATTTATCCTCGAGAGCACGCCATTCATAACCTTCTAATAATTGTTTATAGTGTAAATGTTCATAAGTTCCAGGGTTAGTCACAACATAAGAATGAAAATAAACAATTTTTTCCACTTCTTTTATTGTAAAATCTAAAGCTAAAGCAATATAGCTTGTGCTACCTTTTAGGTACCAAACATGAGTCACTGGAGCAGCTAGCTCGATATAAGCCATTCTATGTCTGCGTACTTTTGACTCTGTTACTTCCACACCACATCTTTCACATACAATACCTTTATATCGAAACCGTTTATATTTGCCACAATGACATTCCCAATCTTTTACTGGGCCGAAAATCCGTTCACAAAACAAACCATCCATTTCAGGTTTTAGTGTTCTATAGTTAATAGTTTCCGGCTTAGTTACTTCGCCAACAATCTGGCCATTAGGTAGAGTTCTTTCACCCCAAGCTCGTATTTTCTGAGGAGAAGCTAAACTAATTTTGATATAATCAAAGTACTGTTCAAATTTTGTCATATTGATGTATCATTAAGTATATTTCAGAATTCCTACTTTTACATATCATTAGGTATCTCAAAATCATTTAAAATATCTTGATCTTCATATAAAAAACCACTATCTGTATGTTCATGTTTTTTTTGAGTATTGTCAACATCAATCAACGATCCAATATTCTTTTCGGTTGACATTAAATCAATTTCAACTCCTCTGTTTTCCCCATTATCTAATAATTCTAGTTTATGGGCAGCAATATCTAAGCCAAGTGACTGCAATTCTCTCATAAGTACTTTAAAAGATTCTGGTGTGCCTGGCTTTGGTATAGGTTTACCTTTTACAATAGAATTTAAAGCTTCATTTCGGCCTTGCATATCATCTGACTTTACAGTTAATAATTCTTGTAGGGTATATGCAGCACCAAATGCTTCTAAAGCCCATACTTCCATTTCTCCTAAACGCTGACCACCATGTTGCGCCCTACCACCTAATGGCTGTTGAGTAACCAATGAGTAAGGCCCAGTAGACCTTGCATGAATTTTATCATCTACCAAATGAACTAATTTTAACATATAGGCTTTGCCAACAGTAATCGGATTATCAAAAGATTCGCCTGTTCTTCCATCTATTAAACAAATTTTACCTGGATGATAATGATTGAAAAGCCACTTAGATGTATCAGTCAGACTTGCTTGATACAACTTATGATTAACTAAAGCTCTAGAAGCTTCCGCTCCATACATTTCATCAAAAGGTACAATCTTAAATCGTTTAGTTAGGTAATCACCAGCTAATCCTAAAAGACATTCAAATAGCTGCCCTACATTCATTCTTGAAGGAACACCTAATGGATTTAACACGATATCTACTGGTGTCCCATCAGGCATATATGGCATGTCTTGCCTCGGTAAGATTCTTGAGATAATACCCTTGTTACCATGACGTCCAGCCATCTTATCACCAACTTGTATTTTTCTTTTTTGAGCTACATATACTCTGATAATTACATTAGTACCAGGTGGCAGTTCATCACCCTTTTGCCTAGTGAAAACCCGAATGTTTACAATTCGCCCTTTTGCGGCATTTGGTAATCTCAAAGAAGTATCTTTTACATCACGTGCTTTCTCGCCAAATATTGCTCTAAGCAATTTGCCTTCTGGTAATTGGTCGGATTCACCTTTAGGGGTAATTTTACCAACTAATATATCTCCTGACTCGACCCAGGAACCAACTGCAATAACACCATTACGATCTAGATTATGTAAAGAAACTTCGCCAACATTAGGTATATCTCTAGTTATTTCTTCAGGACCAAGTTTTGTTTGACGACATTCTATCTCATATCTTTCGATATGAATTGAAGTATAGATATCTTCATAAATTAATCTTTCACTAATTAGAAAAGCATCTTCATAGTTATAACCTTCCCAAGGCATATAAGCCACATAGATATTTCGTCCTAAGGCCATCTCACCACCATCAGTGGATGCACCATCTGCGATTGTCTGGCCTATATTTATTTTTTGGCCAGGCCACACAATTGGACGCTGATTAATACATGTATCTTGGTTAGAACGATAATATTTTTTTAATCTGTAGTGTACAGTTTTACCTGAAGTATCTTGTATACCAATTTTCGTAGAAGAAACATATATAACTATACCAGTTGTTCTACTAATTACTATCATACCAGAATCACGAGCAATCTTGGCTTCTAAACCAGTACCAACAATAGGTTTTTCTGGGTATAACAAGGGTACAGCTTGTCTTTGCATATTAGAACCCATTAGTGCTCTGTTAGCATCATCATGTTCTAAAAAAGGAATGAGAGAAGTAGCTGCAGAAATCACTTGTATTGGTGATACTGCTATATAATCAACTTTTGATGATAATGTAGTAATAAATTCTTGTCTATATCGAATCGGTATTTTCTCACCAATAATATAGTTATTCTTATCTAACAATATATCCGCAGGTGCAATACGTAAATCATCTTCCTCATCCGCTGTCATAAAAACAGGTAATTGATCAGAAATTACCTGACCATTAACAACTTTCCAATAAGGAGATTCAATAAATCCATATGTATTTACCTTAGCATAAATACTTAATGAGCCAATCAAACCTGCATTCGGTCCTTCAGGTGTTTCTATAGGACATATTCTACCATAATGGCTGGGATGTAAATCACGAACAGCAAATCCTGCACGATCTTTATTTAAGCCACCTGGGCCAAGGGCACTAATTCTTCTTTTGTGAGTTAGTTCAGCTAATGGATTAGTTTGATCCATAAATTGTGACAATTGGCTAGATCCAAAAAATTCTCTGACAGATGCAATGATTGGTTTTGGATTAACTAGATTAGAAAGACTTAACGAATCTAGGTCACAAATAATCATTCTTTCACGTATGATTCGTTCTAGCCTATTTAAACCTATCCTAACTTGGTTTTGTAATAGTTCACCAACTGATCTAACTCTACGATTACCCAAATGGTCAATATCATCTAGTGTACCTGTATTCTGTTCTTTTAAATTAATCAAATAATCTATTGCTACTATAATGTCTTGTGGTGATAAGACCCTGAAAGATATTGGTATGTCAAGGTTTAATTTTTTATTAATTTTATGCCTACCAACCTCACCAAGATCATAACGTTTAGGATCAAAAAAACGAGAGTATAACATTTGTTGTGCAATTGATACAGTTGCAGGTTCGTTAGGTCTTAATTTACTGTATACTATTAAAAGCGCTTCTTCATCTGAAATATCTTCAACAGATAATTTACCTATTTCTTTCTCTAATTCTTTTTTTTCATATGTTATAGAAGCATGTACAAGAAAATTATATTTGCTCAATCCTTTTTTTATTTCAGATTGATTTAAGCCAATAGCCCTTAAAAAAACATATGCATTTACTTTATGAGTTTTATCTATACGTACCCAAATTTGACCTTTTGCATCAATTTCGAATTTTAACCATGATCCACGATTTGAAATTAGGCTAGCGCTAAATGTATGTTTATCATTTTTATCAAGCTCCTTTTTGTAATATATCCCTGGGCTACGTATAATTTGGTTAATAATTACTCTTTCTGTACCGGCAATGACAAAAGTACCTCTATTAGTCATTAAAGGTAAATCACCAATAAATACTGGCCGTTTCTTATATTTTTTATAAACAGAATTAATATCCTGGTAATTAATATTGTCAATCTTTGTTAAGTGGCTTTTCTGATTAAATACTTCAATATCTTTACGAGTCAGTTTAGATGGTACATATATCTGAGCACTATAAGTACGATCACGACTTTTAGCTTTACGCACACTGTAACGAGGAAACTTCAATTTGTAATCATTACCAAAAAATGCAAGCTCTAATTTCCCAGTAGGATCAGTAATAATAGGAAAAAAATCCAATACTTCACACAGACCTTCAGCTAAAAACCAGCGAAAACTATCTATTTGAATATCAGCTAAATCAGGAAATGTAGAATGAACAAGACTAGTTTGTACAGCAACCATATATTATTTGTCCCTTTTTTCAGTACCGTAACAATATGCGTATGAAACACACTAAAGTAGCAATACTTTAGTTGTTAATGAAGCTAAAATAAAGGTTATTGTACGATAAAATATGCTAGTAGAATTTAGAATATTTATTCTAAGATACTTATTACTTATAGATGTTTACTGAAAATCAATATGATAAACGAAAAAGTTTAGAAAGTTACTAAGACATCTATGTATTAGTTATATTTCTGTATACAAGCTTATTATTCAATATAAATATTGTAAGTAATTACAACGCTTTTAGTTGTCTAGATAAAAATGCTTTTTTTCTTGCGGCATTATTTCTATGCAATACTCCTTTTTTTACAGCTTTATCAATTTTACTGTACAGTATTGAAACAGTAAATTTTAATTCTGCAATATCATCAGTATTATTTACCTGTGAAAGATTAGTTAAAAATTTCTTAGTTAGGCTTTTAATTACAGACTTATAAATTTTATTTCTTTTCCTATTTCTATCTGCGACAGATATTGACTTTAAAACAGACGCATTTTTCGCCATAACTGCTTTCCTATAATATGATATAATCGTGTACAATAATTATAGCATCAATTCCATGAAATCTACAATAGATAATTTATTATATCTTAAAAACCTTATATGAGACTTGATAGTTAGCACAAGATCATGCGATACTGTAACTAACTTAGAGAAATTATTATTAAGGTCTATATAATGGGAAAAAGTAAAGGAGCTCGTATTACTATTACACTGGAATGCGAATGCCCCAATGAATCAGATATACAGAAAAGACGCAATGGTATTTTTAGATATACCAGCTCAAAAAATAGAAGAAATACACCTAATAGAATAGAGCTACAAAAGTTTTGTAAACAGTGTAACTGTCATGCTACATTCAAAGAAATAAAATAAGATAAATATTTGACTATGGCTTTATATAATAAAAAACTCTCTCCCATAAATAATACTGAAGTATTAGATTATAAGGATATTGATTTATTGAGAAAATTTATTACTGAACAAGGAAAGATTTTACCGCGCCGTTCTACTGGTTTGACCTCTAAACAACAAAAAAAACTGACCAAAGCGATAAAACAAGCAAGAATCTTATCCTTACTGCCTTTTTTACATAAAGACTAATAAGTAAATCTATAAGCTTGTTAAGCTAAACTGATTTATACAATAGAAAATTTTTAGTATACTTATACTAAAAGCTCCATGATTCAGGACAATGCCTGTTATGGAGCAAAAAATTTTGTTTAAGATATATCATAACCATAAATAGGAAAACGTAATATAAACAAATAATACATGAATTATTATTCATTAAGTCTGATCGTTTTTCAATCTAAAGCTATAGAGTTTTTTCTTTTTTGATTAAATCATAAGCATTGATAATGTCCTTTTCTTGCCACAGACTAAAATTAGCAGATATGATACCACACTCAATCCCTTTTATAACTTCTGAAACATCTTCTTTAATTCTTTTTAAAGATGTAATTTCTCCTACATGTATAATTTGTTTTTCTCGTACTACCTTGATCTTTGTTCCAAGTCTAATTTTACCTTCTGTTACTAAACATCCTGCTACAACACCTCTACTTACAGAAAAAGTATTTTCTACAAGTGCTTTTCCTATTTCATGTTCTTCATATTCAACCGGTACCATTGCGATCATTAAATCTTGTACATAATCCAAAAGATCATAAATTATATTAAAATGGGCAATAGAAACATTTGATTGATTAGCTAAATGTCTAATTTGTGATGAAGGTTCATGAAAACTTATAATACTTGCATTGCTGACAGAAGCCAAATTAATATCACCTACAGTAATTTGGCCCACTCCTGCTGCAACTAAGTTAATCTGTACTTTACTCTGTGGTATTTTGGTAAAAGCATTAATAATTGCATCAATTGTCCCTTCTGTATCAGTTTTTAAAATTATATTTACTACTTTAGTTCTAATTGTTGTCCCTTCTTTGGATGATTTGTCTAATGTTAGTCTAGTATTTAACTGCTTATAATTTTTCACATTTTTGTCTTTATTCTTTTGATATTCTGATAACTGCTTTTTAGCTAATTTTTCATCATCAATAACGTAAAACGAATCACCAGCCGTAAGAATTGATTCACTACCATATATATCAATAATCGATGATGGTCCTGCATGATCTAAACGATCATTATTACGGTTTACTATAGCACGAATTTTAGATATAACTTTACTACTGGCTATATAATCTCCTACCTTTATCGTTCCATTTTGCACTAACAGTTTAGCAATAGGACCCTTCTGTGTATGTAGAGAAGAATCCAGTACTGTACCTGTTGCATGAGTTCTTGAATTTGCTTTTAAATTTTGTTTGTCGTAAATTTTAAATAGTGCAATTAATAAAAGATCAAGATTTAAACCTTGTAATGCACTTATCTCAATAATAGGTACTTGACCACCCCACTCCTGCGAAAGAATATCATGATTAGCCAGTTCTTGTTTAATATTAGCTATATTAGCGGCATCTTTGTCAATTTTATTGATAGCAACTAAGAAAGATAAATTATGTTTTTTAAAATATTTAATTGCTTCTTTAGTTTGTGGTTGCAGACCATCATCTGCTGCCACTACTAAAATACCAATATCTGTAATTTGAATACTGCGAATTCTCATATCAGAAAATGCTTCATGACCTGGAGTATCCAAAAATATAAGTTTTTTATTAGTATCCAAATAATTGATTGAAACTTCATGTGCTACTATTGATTGTGTAATACCACCATATTCTTTTTCTGCACTTTGAATATTACAAATGCTATCCATTAAAGTTGTTTTTCCATGATCAACATGTCCAAAAATTGTAACAACTGGCACACGGTCTTCATCTAAAGTGGTACTTGTAGAACTTTTATTTATATTTGTTATGTCTGTATTTATATCGATTTTTATATTTTCTGCATTATCTACATTAAACTTAATATCATAATGAGAAGCAATAGATCTAGTCATCTCTACATCAATTACTTGATTAATAGTCACTGAAATACCTTGTAAGAAAAGGTATTTGATAATTTCAGCTGCCGGTATAGCTATTAAATTGGCAAGTTCTTGTATAGACAATGGATTATTTAATAGAATTGGGTCTACACATTTATCTTCCAAAGTTTTATCACTATTTCCATTAGATATTAATATTGTCTGTTCTACACTATCTTGCTTTACAATATTTTTCTTTTTTATGAACTTTTTTTTCATAGGTTTTGGCGGACGCATTAGGGAAATCTCTAACTGTTTTCCTGTTTTTGTCATGCCCTGATATTGACTTTCTAAGTTATCATCATCGTCATTAATATGTATTTTAGACCGTATTTTTTTCTTTGCCTTAATTTTATTTTTTTTTGTTTCTAAAGGATCAATTGTATTATTATAATTCTTATTTTTTTTATCTGCCCTAGTTACAATGATATTATTCATATTATTTACTAAAACATCTGTTAACGGTGTAACCGATGATATGGTATCAGAGGCAGGTGATTTTATACTTTCATAATATATAATTTTGGGACTAGTTAAATTTAGGTAATTAGTTTCAAGCTCTTTAGATACTTTGATAAAATTCATTTTAAAATCTTTACGATACATAATATAAGCAATAATAATAAAAAACTATATGTCGAATTTTAGTGTGTATAAATGAATATATCAAGAAAATATATAATTACATAAATTTTATTATGTTAACTAGTTTAATATACTAATACAAAGAATATTAATTGTTGGCTACTTATCTAAAAAAATAATTGATATATACAATATAACATATCAGATCATTGTTTATAACTAAGGAAAAAGATTATGTCACGATCTCAGAAAAATGATAATTTCATCGATAAAACTTTCACAGTACTAGCCGATATTGTACTTAAAGTATTACCAACAAGTAAAGAAGAAAAAGAAGCTTTTTCATATTATAGGGATGGAATGTCTGCTCAATCGGAAGGTGAGTATGCAGAAGCATTAGAAAATTATTATGAGGCTTTAAATTTAGAAGAAGATCCATATGATAGAAGTTATATATTATATAATATTGGTCTAATTTATGCAAGTAATGGAGAGCATGTTAAAGCGTTAGAATATTACCATAAAGCACTAGAATTAAATTCACGACTAACACAAGCATTAAATAATATTGCCGTTATTTACCATTATCAGGGAATTAAAGCTTCTAATACAAATAATCCTAATATTGCCAAAAGTATGTTTGACAAAGCAGCTATATACTGGCAGCAGGCAATTTATCTAGCTCCTAATAATTATATTGAAGCTCAGAATTGGCTGAAAACTACTGGCCGGAGTGTTCAAAGTGAAGGATATTAATAAAGTTCTAATTTTGGTACAAACCGTACATTTTTAATATACAATGAATTATATCGAGTTAATTAGTATTGTGTAGAACAAATTAAGTCTTAATAATACCATAAGACAGCACAATATTATTTTGATTTTTATACACTGACAAATAAGAACAATATAACTATGGTTACAACGACTAATAACGGTGCTATTACACAAATCATCGGCCCTGTATTAGATATTGAATTTTCGAATGGAAAACTACCTAAAGTTTTCAATGCTTTAAAAGTACAAGGTCCTGAAGGTACTATTACATGTGAAGTACAACAATTACTAGGAGACAATAGAGTACGTGCAGTTGCAATGAGTGCAACTGATGGGTTAAAGAGAGGCTTGGAAGTAATAGATACTGGAGCACCTATTACGGTACCGGTAGGATTACCGACATTAGGACGAATTTTCAATGTTCTCGGAGAGCCCGTAGATAGTCTAGGTGCAATTAATTCTGATTCTAGTTTACCAATACATAGATCAGCTCCAGCTTTTACACAATTAGAAACAAAGCCCTCAATTTTTGAGACAGGTATTAAAGTTGTCGATTTGTTAGCTCCATACAGAAGAGGAGGTAAAATTGGACTCTTTGGTGGAGCAGGTGTTGGTAAAACGGTGCTAATTATGGAACTTATTAATAATATCGCAAAAGCTCATGGGGGTGTATCAGTATTTGGTGGTGTAGGTGAAAGAACTAGAGAAGGAAATGATTTGTACGAAGAAATGAAAGAATCAAAAGTTATCAATGAAGATAATTTGTCTGACTCCAAAGTTGCTCTTGTATATGGACAAATGAATGAACCACCTGGAGCTAGAATGAGAGTTGGTTTAACAGCTCTTACAATGGCTGAATATTTTCGCGATGTTAATAAACAAGATGTACTATTATTTATAGATAATATATTTAGATTCGTACAAGCAGGATCAGAAGTATCAGCGTTACTGGGCAGAATGCCATCAGCTGTTGGCTATCAACCGACTTTAGCAACTGAGATGGGGGCTTTACAAGAGCGAATTACATCTACAACAGAAGGTTCAATCACATCTATCCAAGCAGTTTATGTTCCAGCAGATGACTTAACTGATCCAGCACCAGCTACTACATTTGCACATTTAGATGCAACAACAGTATTGTCTCGTGGTCTAGCGGCTAAAGGTATTTATCCCGCAGTAGATCCACTAGACTCAACATCCACAATGCTACAACCTAATATTGTGGGAGAAGAACATTATAAAACAGCACAACAAGTAAAATCTACACTACAGAGATATAAAGAGTTACAAGATATTATTGCCATCTTAGGCTTAGATGAATTATCTGAAGAAGATAGGTTAACTGTTGCAAGAGCAAGAAAAATAGAAAGATTTTTATCGCAACCCTTCTTTGTAGCAGAAGTCTTTACAGGTTCTCCAGGAAAGTATGTATCTTTAGAAAATGCAATTAAAGGTTTTCAAATGATTTTCAATGGTGAATTAGATGATTTACCTGAACAAGCTTTTTATCTTGTAGGAGATATAAATGAAGCCATTGACAAAGCAGAAACACTAAAAGCATAGTAAATTATAACATATGACATTAAATATTCGCGTGATTGCTCCTGATAGAACTGTATGGGATGCTAATGCAGAGGAAGTCATTTTGCCTAGTAGTACAGGACAGTTAGGTATTTTAACTGGCCATATTCCTTTATTAACAGCCTTAGACATAGGCGTTATGCGCGTAAGGATTGATAAAGAATGGATACCAATCGTTTTATTAGGTGGCTTTGCTGAAATAGAGAATAATAAGATAACTATATTAGTAAATGGAGCAGAGGAGGCTGCAGATATTAATGCTGAAACTGCGCAAGAAAATTTAGATGAAGCATCACAATTATTAACTGATGCTAAAAGTCCAAAAGCACAAATTGAAGCAACACAAAAAATAAGAAAAGCTAAAGCCAGATTACAAGCATTGGCAACTTTAAATACATAACTAATAAGACGGAAAGAAGCATGACAACATTATCATGTCTGTCATGCTTTAAGTTTAGAGATATAAAATATGGCAATTTACATTATGCTAACTCAACCCTGAACATATATAATCAAAATATAAGCCCATCTCTTTACCTGCATCTGCACCTACCAAACCAATTGTGACTTCTTTCATGGCTTGAATAGCTTGAATAGTCGCACCAATAGGTACACCTAAAGAGTTATAGGTTTCCTTTAAGCCATTTAATACTCTTTCATCTAGTATAGAAGGATCACCTGCTAACATACCATAAGTAGCATATCGTAGATAATAATCCAAATCACGTATACATGCTGCATATCTTCTTGTAGTATACATATTGCCACCTGGACGTGTAATATCTGAGTAAAGTAATGATTTTGCAACAGATTCTTTTATAATTGTTGCAGCATTTGCTGCAATAGTTGCAGCAGCTCGAACTCTTAATTCACCAGTTTGAAAGTAACCACGTAACTTTTCCACTGAGTTATCGTCTAAGTATTTTCCTTGGACATCAGCAGCATTAATAACGGAAGTAATAGCATCTTGCATTGTATAGTTATCCTTTTATATATTACAACAAATTTATTATTTAATTCTTTAATCACTTAACTATTGCATTGCACCTAGCGTGTAATCAAAATAAAAGCCTGCTTCTGCAGAATCTTCTCCAGACAATAATGAACAAGCTATATTCTTCATAGATCTTACACCTTCTGCTACACCTGATATAGGTGTTCCCAATGAATTATACATTTCCTTTACTCCAACTAAACCAATTTCTTCAATTGGAGTTACATCTCCAGCTACAATACCATAAGTGACCAAACGTAAATAATAATCTAAATCACGTAAACATGTAGCTGTCATCTCTTCACCATATGCATTTCCACCTGGAGATACCACGTCTGGTCTCTTTTGAAATAATTGTTGGCCACCTTGCTTTACAATTCTTTCCCTATTTTCAGTCAAAATTTGTGCTATACGTAATCGACGTTGTCCTGAAAGTACAAAACTTTTAATTCTTTCTAGTTCACCTGGACTTAGATAGCGAGCTTCTGCATCAGCATTTACGATTGATTTTGTGACAATACTCATAAACTAAACTCCTTATATCTATATAATCTTGAATCACACTATAAATTCGTACTACATGGTAAAAGTTTGGATGGTCCAAGTAGATATTTGGCCCTTTCATACTCATGAACATATTTTATCTTATCTTCACTAGTTTGAATATTATATTTTTCTGCAAAGTACTAAAGCAAGAAAGTTATTGATTACCCTGGGTAGGTTTAAAACTGGGTACTACAATACTATCATTTTGCTTAGTCAACTTTTGATGTAGTCTTTCTGTATTAGGGAAATTAGCTGCAGGTAATGTTGGAAAACGACGATATGGCACAATATTAGAGCCAAATATAGCTCTATACTCTCTACTATTAACTAAACTACTAATAAAAGCTTTTAATCCTTGAGAGGCTAAAATTTGGTTATAGTAACGAATTTCAGCTTGGTTATTAGGAGCTCTACCTAAAAAGTGTTTTGTACCAAACTCAATTACTTGAGTATTAGGATAAGGCTGATAAAATTCTTTAGCATATAGTGAGGAAGATCCAAGGCTTTCAATTAATTGTTGAACAGTCAATTCTGATGCTAAAAACGCACGTTCTAAGTCTACTAGTTCATAACCTAAGCTAAAAGGATTAAGATCACGTTCAAAAATCTGCCTATAACTAGCACGTAATGTTACTTCTAAACTAGATTGATCTTTCAAGTCTAATTTAAAGATAACAATTTGGTCTCTAACAGCTGATACACCCTGATTAATCCTACGTTCAATGCTATTAATACTCCTAGATTCTTTGATACTACCTAATTGCATAAACCTGTTCGGCTTATACACTGATGATACTAATGATGGTATTTGTTTAATAGTTCGACTAGATACACCACTAGATGTTAGATATCTTTCATACGGAACAGTATCCTGGCTAAAACTTTCTTCATATTCTGAACTATCAATCATTGCATCAATCATTTGATAATAATTTTGTTTATAAACAATATCAAAATATTGATTAATTTCTTGTCGGCCATAAGTAGGTCTACCCAGGATACGATTATGAATATATTCAATAGCTTTACAAATATAAAGTTTATCCCAATATAAAGATCTGAAAAGGGCAGATTTTGCTAAATGCTTAATAAAATCACGTACTGAAATAGATCCATCTCTCAACTTACTTTCAAATGGCTTAAATATTAGCAATTCTTCTTCATAAATTCTCCGTCCAAATATTCTTAGATAGCATGCATTAATAATAGCTTCACGAGATAGGGTGGACTCAGCAGAGTTAGAAGAAACTATCGGTAACATTTTAAAGATTTTTGGTCCTAATGTACCTGGCGATTTTGATCTAGTTTGGGGACTACTTATTTGATTATAAATAGCAGGACCTTGTCGGATTAGTAAACGTCTAGTATCTTTACCAAAAGGTGCAGGATTAGCATTAGGATTATTGGTGTCTTTTAAAAAAATCGCTCCAAACTGGATCAATAAAGGGTCATTACCTCGGCCATAAGGGTGTTGATCAGGCAATGCTTGTGTATAGTTACTAAATAAAGTAATAAACTGTGGTACTTTACGAAATGGCGCACTATAATTAAATAAATTAATTTGAGGGCCCCAATTTCGGCATTCCTGCGGTTCCAATCCTAAAGAACGTAAATAAGGAACTGTTTCCTCACCGAAATAATCAGCATATTCATTTGAGTTTATTAAAGAATCAACGAGACCTGCCAAACCTCTTTGAGAAACAATAGAGAAAAATTTTTGAAACTCTTCTAAAGAGCTTGGACCACGACCTAGAAAATGTCGAAAAGCTAATTCTACTACTCGACTATTGACAAATGGCTCAAAGAACTGTTGTCTATAAATTTGCGATTTACCAATTAATCTGATAAATTCTTTTATAGAAAGTTGACCATTTTTTACTTGTGATTCTAAATTAGAAAATGAAATACTATATCCTTTATTAATATCTCTTTCAAATATCTGCCTGTAACAAGCTCGAATAACAAGATTCTTTTCATTAGAAGATAATGTAGCTTTCATGACAAATTTTTGGCTAGTACTTCCAGCTTCTGCGTATATGCGTGGCAATCTAAGACCTTGTACATCTCCAGAAGTTCTCCTGCGCACAATATCTGTATCACCTGCAGCCTCAAATTCACTTATTACTACATTAAAATATTGAATGACTATATCTACTGATTCTTGATCGTCTTTGAAAAGCAGGATAGCTATTTTTCTCATTTCCCTTAGAGCAACACTTGCTGCTGCACTAGAACATGCATTATCAATTAATTCACGTAATCCTCTTATATTGACAGATAATATATTAGGGTCACCAGCAATAATTGAATATGTTAAATACCTCAAGAACCAATCTAAATCTCTCAAAGATTTTTTCATACGGGTCGTTCCGTATTTACTAACATTAATTGGTTTAAAACCTGGAGGTATACTATCATTATTATTGAAAATAGCTTTATTGCTACCTTCTATATTACTACTTGTCTGTGACATCTCTCCCGATTTACTTTCGGTTTGAGAGTTACTCTTAGTAACATTATCGATAAAAGAGGCTTGAGGTCTCTCAAGATAAGAAATAGCTGAGCCTCCAGTAAAAATTTTTTCTGACGCTTTAGCAATTAATAAATTAGCATTTTGTGTCAAAATATTAGCGATGTCCAAACGCTTATTCCCAGAATTTAGAAATGCTACCAATTGGTTTAACTCACCCAGTTGAAGAAATCTATCTTGTTGTTCTGCTTGTATGATAGTTGATATTGCTGCAGTCCGGTAAAGCTGTGGTTGAGCTACCGGGCTTCCACCACTTGCCTTCACACTCATAAGTTAATTCTCCTTAACTTTACTAGTTATTATTAGTCTATGCATTTAAATTAAATTGGTACTATAATAATGCATACTTATTGAACAATCTATTTATTAATTAATATTATAATTGTACTTATATATTATAGATTGAAACAGAACTAGCTTGAATAAAGATATCTTTCGTAATACTTAACTTTTTTCATGAACAAAAAAAATTATCCTAATACTGATGAAAAAGAAATGTCTATATCTGAACACTTAAGTGAATTAAGACAAAGGGTATTAATTACTCTAATCATTTTTGCGGTTTCAACCTTAAGTAGTTTTTCGATGCTTAAACAACTAACGATTTTCTTACAAAAACCTGCTCAAGGTGTAAAATTTTTACAGTTAGCCCCTGGAGAATATTTTTTTGTATCTGTAAAAATTGCTTTTTACTGTGGTGTTCTTTTATGTTTACCAATAGCTATTTATCAGATTATTATGTTTATATTACCTGGTCTTACTGGGAAAGAAGCTACAATTATTATTCCTTCTTTACTAGGTTCAGTATTCCTCTTTTTTATTGGTATTTTATTTGGCTATACTGTTCTAGCTCCTGCAGCCTTGAACTTTTTCATAAACTATGGTGCTGATATTATAGAACCTATATGGTCATTCGAACAATACTTTGATTTTATTCTCCTATTATTACTAAGTACCGGTTTAGCTTTTCAAATACCAATCATACAAGTTTTTTTAGGTTTTTTACAAATTATTTCATCTAAACAAATGGTTTCTGCTTGGAAGTACATGATTGTACTAGCAACTATCCTTGGTGCGATACTTACCCCTTCTACTGATCCTTTTACACAAATACTAATGTCGGCTGCCATTTTAACATTGTATTTTAGCGGTGTCAGCGTATTGATAATATTAAAGAAATAGGTATAAACACAGATATTCTATAATATAATAAGTAATTGTAGTTAATCATGTATATAATATGGTAAATGAGTGAAGACTAGTAAAATACGTTATCTTTAAAATACATAACGCAATAACTAGTTGACATAAGTTGTACAGATACACTACACAGACTATAATTACCCATATATAATATCAATAATATGCCATTGAACTATTCAGTTAAATCACATAATATGACAGATATATTAAAGTATATTGTTTTAGCACTAGTAACACTATTTCATATAAATGCTACAGTCGTAGAAGCATTTCCAATATATGCTCAACAAGCATACGAAAACCCTCGTGAAGCAACAGGTCGCATTGTTTGTGCAAACTGCCATCTTGCACAAAAACCTGCTGAGATAGAGGTGCCACAAGCAGTACTACCAAATACAGTGTTTGAAGCTATTGTAAAAATACCATACGATAGTCAAGCAAAACAAATTCTAGGCAATGGTAGTAAGGGTCCACTAAATGTTGGGGCTGTTGTTATTTTACCGAAAGGTTTTCAACTAGCACCGAAAAATCGTTTATCAGAAGAACTAAAAGCAAAAACTAAAGGTGTATATATACAACCTTATAGTACAAAGCAAGAGAATATTTTAGTAGTTGGTCCAATACCTGGTGATAAAAATAAGGAAATAATTTTCCCGATATTATCCCCTGATCCATCTATAAATAAAGAAGCCGCTTTCTTAAAATATCCTGTATTTGTTGGAGCCAACCGTGGTCGTGGACAAGTATATCCTACTGGTGACAAATCAAATAATAATATTATTACATCTAGCACAACCGGTAAAATTACTCAAATAACTTCGTTAGAAAAAGGTGGTTATATAATTAATATTTCCAATAATAATGATTCAGTTATTAAAGAAACTATCAGTCCTGGTCTTGAGCTAAAAGTAAAGGAAGGCGATAATATTATTATTGATCAAGCATTGACCAAAGATCCTAATGTGGGTGGTTTTGGACAAAGTGAAACTGAAATTGTCTTACAAAGTCCGGCCAGAATACAAGGTATGATAGCATTTTTTATAGTTGTTACAATCTCACAAATTTTCTTCGTTTTAAAGAAAAAACAATGGGAAAAAGTTCAAGCAGCCGAAATTAACTTCTAAGCTAGAAAGTACATGGTGCAAGGATTTAATCTTTGCACTCTAATGTAACACAGCATCTACTTTTTATACTACCAGGCTACATATATCTTTAACGGCCTGTTCGATTTGCTGTGGATGAATAACAGTAGCTTTTTCTAAAAGACCATTATATGGTGTAGGTATATCTTGGGAAGATAAACGTACTACAGGATGATCAAGGTAATCAAAAGCATTTTCATTAATTTGAGCTATTAGTTCTGCACCAATACCAGCTGTTTTCATACACTCTTCAACTATAACCACTTTATGAGTCTTTTTTATAGAAGTACATATAGTATCTATATCTAAAGGTTTTAAAGAAATCAGATCAATAATTTCTGGGTCATAGCCTTGTCGAACTAGTATATCTACTGCTTGAATCACATGATGTCGCATACGTGAATAGGTCAAAATAGTTACATCTTTCCCATAACGCACAATTTCAGCTTTATCTAAAGGTAACAAATACTCTTCAGAAGGAATATCTTCTTGCAAATTATACAATAAAACATGTTCGAAAAAGATCACAGGATTATTATCACGAATAGCTGCTTTCAATAAGCCTTTTGCATTATAAGGAGTAGAGCATGCAACAATTTTCAAGCCTGGTATAGCCTGAAAGTATGCTTCTAATCGTTGTGAATGCTCCGCACCTAATTGACGACCTACACCACCAGGTCCTCTTATAACAATAGGTATTGTAAAATTACCCCCTGATGTATAACGTAACATACCAGCATTATTGGAAATCTGATTAAAAGCAAGAAGCAAAAAACTCATATTCATTCCTTCCACAATAGGCCTTAAACCGGTCATGGCCGCACCAATAGCCATTCCAGTAAAACTATTTTCAGCAATAGGTGTATCTAATACTCTTAAATCACCATACTTTGCATGTAGGCCTCGCGTAACTTTATATGAACCTCCATAATGCCCTACATCTTCTCCTATAACTAAAACTTTGGAATTAATTTCCATCTCTTCATCAGTGGCCTCTCTCAAAGCATCAAATAATAGAATTTTAGGCATAATTGTGTTTGAATGATACTATTACTTTAAAATATTATCGGTATATTGAATTGAGCTACTATTTAGCGATCCGCAAATAAGTACTTATGTAAATCTTGAACATCTGGTTCCGGACTGGAAATAGCAAATTTTACAGCTTCTTCAATTTCAGCTTTTACGTCATTTTCAACTTTTAACAGAGCTTCACGGTTAGAAAATTGATTATCAATAATATAATTATGTAAACGCTTAATAGGATCACGTGCAATCCATGCTTCTTTCTCATCTCTTGATCTTAATTCATCTGGATCTGCTAACGAATGGCCTCTAAACCTATAAGTTAATGCTTCTATCAAAGTTGGACCTTCGCCAGATCTTGCTCTTTTTACTGCTTCTAATGTTACTTTTCTAATTGCTAAAACATCCATACCATCAACTTCTATTCCAGGTAAGCCAAATACTTCTGCTTTCTTATAAATTTCTGGAGTTGATGCTGAACGATGGTGTGCCATACCAATTGCCCATTGATTATTCTCAACTACAAAAATAATTGGCAGCTTCCACAACACAGCCATATTCAAGCACTCAAAAAATTGACCATTATTACTAGTTCCATCACCAAAAAAACATGCTGTAACAGCAATTTTTTCCTTAGATTTTAAGACTTGTTTTTGATAAATACTTTGAAAAGCAGCACCAGTGGCTACAGGTATACCCTCACCAATAAATGCAAAGCCACCCAAAAAATTATGTTGAGATGAAAAAATATGCATTGAACCACCTCGACCTTTACTGCACCCTGTCTCTTTACCAAATAATTCAGCCATCACTTCATTGGCCGGAACGCCTTTACTTAACGCATGAACATGATCACGGTATGTACTACAAACATAATCATTAGAATCTAGTGCTTTAATAACTCCTGTAGACACAGCTTCTTGGCCATTATATAAATGTACAAAGCCAAACATTTTACCTCGATAATACATTTGTGCACACATATCTTCAAAACTACGCCCAAGAATCATATCTTTGTATAATTGTACAAGATTCTCGGATGTTATTTGTTCATCCTGTTGATACACAATAGGAAATGCAATATTTTCTTTCATATTACTCCATGTTATTAATCAATAAATCGCTTCGTATCACTTAGTTATTATAGCTAGTACCATTAAGCATATTATTACATCAGATCATTGGTATGATTACAAGTTAAGCAAAAGTATGTTATAATATTACATTCGTATAAATGTATGAGGAATTCGATACTTAATAATAAAAACTTTTCATATGTTTATTTATAAATATACTAACAACTAACAACATGAAAACTCAACATATATTTAACATTGTAGAAAACGATTTAAAAATACTTAATCATAACTTACAATCAATGGTTGGAGCAAGACATCCAATACTAAGTGCAGCATCTGAACACTTATTTTCAGCGGGTGGGAAAAGATTAAGACCTACACTAGTTATATTAGTTGCAAAACATACTTTAGGTACTAAGGAGATAACAGCACCACATAGAAGACTAGCTGAAATTACTGAGATTATACATACAGCAAGTCTTGTACATGATGATGTTATAGATGAGTGTATAACTAGAAGAGGAGTAACTACAGTACATAGTTTATATAATAATAAGGTTGCTATATTAGCTGGAGATTTCTTATTTGCTCAATCATCTTGGTATCTTGCAAATTTAGACAATTTAAACGTAGTAAAAACAATTTCAAAGGTAATTACAGATTTCGCTGAAGGCGAGGTACGTCAAGGCATAGTACAATTTAATAGTTATGTATCCATAGATGAATATATTGAAAAATCATTTTACAAAACGGCGTCATTAATAGCTGCAAGTTGTCAAGGTTCAGCTATGCTCAGCAACCTTAGCCGTTCTGCTCAAAGTCAATACTATACGTACGGTAAACATATCGGTTTAGCATTTCAAATTATAGATGACATATTAGATATAATCGGATCATATAGTAACTTAGGCAAACCTGTTGGTTCTGATTTAAAGAATGGTAACTTAACTGCACCTGTTTTATTTACATTAGCTGAGTCTTCTGACTTACAGTATTTGATAGAAAACGAATTTGAAAATGATGATGACATTGACACAGCAGTTAAGATAGTATATAAAGGACAAGGCTTACAAAAAGCTAAGGATTTAGCTGAGGAACATATACAAGCTGCAATTGGTATTCTACCAAAACCAAACAAACATAGTGAAGATGATAGTCTACATAGTTTAATTATGATTGGTGAGTATATCTTACAACAGATACATTAAAATATTTAGTATATATTGATAACAACTATCCAACATAATTTACTAATTTATTAAAACTGATTGGATCTAATACTGCCATTTGAGCCAGTATTTTTCTATTCAAACCAACATGTGCTTGTTTTAAGAGGTATATAAAAGTACTGTAATTTATATCATTATTTCTAGCAGCAGCATTAATTCTACAAATCCATAAACTTCGAAATTCTCGTTTTCTGTTTTTACGACCAACATATGAGTACCGAAGAGCTTTCATGACTTGTTGTTTACTAGTTCTAAATAATCCTGAATGAGCACCACGGTAACCTTTAGCTAATTTTAATATCTTTTTTCTACGTTTTCTGGCTACATTACCTCGTTTCACGCGTGTCACAGTTAAAACTCCTAATCTTAAATAAAATATTTTTGCTGTATTCCTTTCAAATCACCAGAAAATACTTGCACTACTCTTGATAACTTTTTCTTTCTTGCCTGTGATTTTTTAGCCAGTAAATGATTTTTTGATGCATGGCGACGTATAAGTTTACCGGTCCGTGTTACTTTAAATCTTTTAGAAATAGATGAAGATGTTTTTAATTTAGACATAATCTATAAGTATAATAATATTCTTGTTGTACACTAATTTAACAAACTCTTGTATTTATTTTCTTTGAAAAAAATGTGTGTTTAACTTTAAATTACCAATAGCATTAACAAATAACATCAACATTATCTTAATAAAATTGGAATTTAACTCTTGAAACATTTTCATATTTAGAGTAAATGCAATGTTTGCTTCTGCAATTATATCAGTAATTTGATCTTTATTAACAGGTATAGTGTTAAGTTGATGGCGATAGTGATTTTTAAAGCTTGAATCATCTTCAATTTGTGAAAAGTCATAAAATGCAAGACCCTTATTATCAGATAAATTCATAGCGCTTTGAGCAATTTTTTTTAAAATCTGACCACCTGACAAATCTCCCAGATATCTAGTGTATGCATGTGCAACTAGTAATTCTGGTTGATTAATACCTACTGCATGTATACGTTTTACATACATTTGTGTGGCTTCAGACATATGTATTTCATTTTTCCATGAACTTCCATAATAATAGATTAGATCTTGCTCTATACTTAATTTTCGATTAAGTTCAGGGAAATATATAGGTTTAATGAGTTCATGATCTTTGTTCGCTAACATCTGTTGTTCAATTGCTGTATATACAAAATATAAATTGGCTACTAATTGACGATATGATTTTTTATCTACCACTCCTCCCAAAAATGATTTTACAAAGCTTACATTCTCTGCCATACTATGTGATTTAGTTGTACCTTCACGCAACTGTTCAGCTAATTTACTTGACATGTTAATTTACCTTAATATGTGATTCTACAGTAATGATGATATTAATATACTAGATTTATTATTTAATCAAATCGCTGTAAAATACTCTTTTGATTTTATTGGATCGGGAATCATTGTTTTATCTCCTGGTTGCCAGTCTGCAGGGCAAACTTCATCAGGATGCGATTGCACATATTGTATAGCTTGTAGCGTACGATATGTTTCATCAACACTCCTACCAAACTCTAAATTATTAACTAAACTATGTTGTACTATCCCTTGTTGATCAATAATAAATAGACCTCGCAAAGCCATACCATCATCACTTAAAACATTATATGATGAACTAATAGTTTTTTTAAGATCTGAAACCAAGGGATATTTAAGATCTCCGAGACCACCTGATGAACGATCAGTTTGCATCCATGCTAAGTGCGAGTATTCACTATCAACTGAAACTCCTAATATCTCGGTATTAATATTTCTGAAACGTTCGTATTCGTCACTAAACGCTATAATTTCAGTAGGACATACAAAAGTAAAGTCTAATGGATAAAAAAATAAGATAACATATTTACCTAAATATTCAGCTAGTTGTACTTCCGTAAATTCTTGATCATAGACAGCAGTAGCCTTAAAATTTGGAGCCGGCTTACCCACCTTGACATAATCTATATCTGATATCATTAAATTTTATGCACTCCAATCTAAAAAATAAAACACTAGTTATAAATATAACATAATCTGCGAATATAAGTATAAGAATCTATCAATATAGACAAGTTATTAAAATTAATATTTGTACCTTGTGTACTAGCGGGGAATGGATTTGAACCATTGGCCTTCGGGTTATGAGCCCGACGAGCTACCAGACTGCTCTACCCCGCGACAGTATGCAACAAATCATATAATATTTAAGAATTAAGTGCAAGTTGACATTAAGAATTAACCACTTGAAAAGAATAACAATATAATTAAAATTATGCTTGCTAAGGATATAATAATTAAAAGTTTTCTAATTCTACCTAGTAATGGTTGAACTTGATATAAGCCAACTAATCTATCCTGAGTTAATATATCTACTGTTTTAATCCACAGCTGTCCATCATACCAACCAGATTCTTCATAAAATATGCTTGCACTGAACAATCGTTTGAGAACATAAGACCATCCAAGATATAACCGAATAAGTAATAAATCTATACTCAATAGTGAACATAGAGTAGAATAACCAATAGTATTTACAGATATTTTTGCATTACCAAGAGATATTAAATTGACCAAACAACATAAAATAGTAATTCCTAGAAATATAAAACTCAGTCTAACAACAAATTTTGGCATTTCTACCGCTGAAGATGCAAATAAAGGTGATGAACGCAATGCTTTATATTCATTTAAAGGTTGTTGATCAAATGGCACAGGGCATATTTTTTTATGTACTGACATATAAAAACACTATTTTTTATTAGTGACTTTTGCTTCTAAATATTATGCATAACGTACGGCTAATAATGTTGTACAACATAAGAACAGTATAATTGATATCCATGTTAAAGTCTCAAGTACAGTATTAGCTTGACGTGTATTACTAAAAATTTGATTTTGATTTCCTAAAACACCTAAACCTTCTGTTTTAGGGTTATTAGTTAAGATTAAAACAACTAAAAATATACTATTGATATACCATACAAATTTAATCATTAATTTTAAAATAGCTCATTCCATACTTAAATTTTTTTCACTAAATTATACTAGTTTAACTTATTCTCCTTGTACCCTTAATAATACAAATCCTAAGCTTAAACCAATTAACACCATTATCGAACTTAATACAGCTGAATTTACAATTTCACTAAGCATTGATTATTCCTTAATTACAAGTTATAACTATATTATGATTTAATTTGTTTTCAAAATCCATTTCTTCCCCAAACTACCAGAGCTATTGAAAATGTGAAGACAGCCATAAAAGATCCCCATCCTAAACTAATTATATCCACTTGTTAATCCTCCGTAATATATTCTATACACTTGTTTCTGAGACATGATTTATACATATAATTGCTATAAATAAGGAACAGACTAGTATACATTATACTAAATAATCAACTACTATACCATTTATTAGCATGAAATCTCGTCAAATTAGTATAACTAACTGATTTATTAGAAAGACAAATCATAAAGAAATATGAATTTTTACCCAAAACAGATACTGTCATGCTGATCTTTGACTATAGTTATCCTAAGATATCTGCAAGTTTTGTAGCTTGCTTATCAAAACTCAATTCAATCATCATACATCTGAGCATTTACTCTGGTAAATGTAAAATCCACATATTCAAGTCTAACTTACTATCAATAATTTGAGATAAATATATGCAAACCACTATAAAGCAAGAACAGTCCAAAGTAAAAGAAACACTTCTAACGCCTCGTTTTTATACTACTGATTTTGAGGAAATGGCTAATCTAGATATTTCTAATAATATACATGAATTTGAAGCTGTTTTAGAAGAATTTAGAGCTGATTACAATAGGCAACACTTTATTCGAGATGAAGAGTTTAATCAATCATGGGACCAACTAGATCATAAAACTAGAAGTCTATTTATAGAATTCCTTGAAAGATCTTGTACAGCAGAATTTTCTGGTTTCTTACTGTACAAAGAATTATCCAGAAGATTGGAACAAACCAGTCCAATTATTGCAGAATGTTTCCTACTAATGTCCAGAGATGAAGCAAGACATGCAGGATTTTTAAATAAGGCAATGGGTGATTTCAATCTTGCTCTAGATCTTGGTTTCTTGACCAAAAGTAGAAAGTATACTTTCTTTGCTCCAAAATTTATTTTTTATGCAACTTATCTATCTGAAAAAATTGGTTACTGGAGATATATTACAATATACAGACATCTAGAAAAACACCCGGAGCATAGAATATATCCTATTTTTCGTTTTTTCGAAAATTGGTGTCAAGATGAAAATAGACATGGTGATTTTTTTGCTGCCCTTCTAAAGTCTCAACCACAATTTTTGAATACAATAGAATCACGTCTTTGGTGTCGTTTTTTTCTCCTGAGTGTTTTTGCAACTATGTATTTAAACGACTTCCAAAGAAATGATTTTTATAATGCTATCGGACTTGATGCTAGACAATATGATATACAAGTGATTCGTAAAACTAATGAAAGTGCAGCTCGTATATTTCCAATTGCATTAGATGTAGATCATCCACGTTTTTTTCAATTACTTGACGAATGTGCCCAACAAAATAGCTGCTTAATAAATTTAGAGAAAACATCAAAGAATAATATTATAGATAAATTAGCAAAAATACCATTATATATTGGCTTAGTAGTAAATTTTGCTCAACTATATTTTATGAAACCAATTACTGCTCAAAATAGCAATATAGTTGTTAAGTAAATAATGGTAAGTGTATATGCTAAGATGATAATTGTATTCATCTTAGCATGAGTCACAGAATTACTGAATTAATCACTTAGCTGTTTATCTTTTCTTTGGCTTCATACATTACCTCTAAACTAATTAGATGATATTGATTAGCTAAAGCAAACTTTTCAGTATTTCTTTTGACTTTGCCTCTTACAAAGCCCGGTATTTTAGTCAGCTCTTGCAATGCTTCACGAGTCCACTGTACAGATTTACTAGATGATAAAGTATCAGTCAATATATCAGTAGTATCATGACCACCAAATAAATCAAGTAAATGTTCTTCCATACCTAATGTGAATGAGTTATATATTAGATCAGCTATTTGATTTGTTCCTTCATAACCTAAAAATGGTTTATAACTAAGAGGAAAATTTTGTATATGTACAGGAGAAGAAATAACTCCACATGGTATGTTTAAACGTTTACCAATATGCCTTTCCATTTGTGTTCCGAAAATTGCATTAGGTTCTGTCTTAGCAATCATATCACCAATAATATTATGATCATCCGTAATAATAACTTTCGAACAGAGCTCACATACTTCTTCGCGAAACCAATCCTGATCATTTATACAATATGTACCTGACCATAAAACATCTATACCCATCTCTTTTACCAAAATTTTCGTCATTGCAGCTGCATGCGTTGCATCACCAAACACAATTGCTGTTTTACCAGTCAAATTTTGGCAATCAATAGATCTAGAAAACCAGGCAGCCTGGGAAACATACTTAGTTTGTAAATCAATATAACTGTCATAATTTCTTTCACAATTTAATTCAGATAAAAGACCTTGAATCTCTTTAATTGCAGCTTTAATATTAAGTAAACCCATCGGTGTTATACTAACATAAGGCATATTAAATTCCTTAGATAAAAACTGCGCTGTTAATAAACCTGCTTCCCTATAAGGCACAAAATTAAACCATGCTTCAGGTAACTTGTATAAATCATGTACTGATGCATTTTCAGGGATGATTTGATTGATTTCAATATCCAAATCATGGAATAAACGCTTAAGATCTACTAGATCATGATAATGATGAAAACCAAGACTTAATACTCCAATAATATTTACAGATGGCTTAGATGTTTTTTTTACAACTAATTTTTGAGTTCTATTAACTTTATTAATATAAAATGATACTATTTGCTCAAGAGTACGATCACTAGCTTGCAATTCATTAACTCTATAATGATTAACATCAGCTAAAATCACATCTGCTTCTGTTTCAATAGATGCTCTTTGGACAAAATTATTTAAATCTTCTTGCAGTATACTAGAAGTACAAGTTGGTGTTAAAACAACTAAGTCTGGATTCTCCTCTTTATCTTTTCTTGTAATATTATTTATAACTTTTTCCTGCGATCCTTTTGCTAGTACATGTCTATCAACTATACTTGCTGTAACAGGAGTAAAATTTCTGTCCCTTTCTAACATTGATCTCATTACATTGTTAACCTAAGTACTTATTACGTAGTTAAACTCATAAATACTCGGCTTCAAAACCATACGTGAAATTTTCATTTCATACGGCTCCTCTTGGCTAGCAACACACTACAATAGTAAATTTAGAACTATACTTTAATGTATTTTCTAACATTAAATAATAAATCTTTATACAAACTATCAGATAAATCTAAACGGTTTTGGAATAACCACTTTGAAACTTTTATTGATACTAGATAGTAAATCAGACTGAAACTTTTATAATCTTGTGTATTATGGAATTTAATACACCATTGCTGCAAAATTACATTTAAAGTACTTAATACATCAGTATATTTTTGTATACCTTTATTCTTGAAGATATCATTAATTTGTCTCAAAAGATTCTTTTGGGATTTTTTACTAGGTCTTATAATAATTTGGTGATAATTTTTGCAATATATTGCATAACCACAGAAAATATATCTAAGGCAGTAATATCTAACTAAATGTGTAGATTGTACTGCGCTTACAACATTATCTCTCAAAAAAATATGTCTTAGGACATGTCTTAAACATTGCAAACAGCTTAGGCTATTACTAGCCAGTATAATTTGAAATCTGGCACTTAAAGCATAAAAACCTATTTCCCTGTGTAATAAAGAATTCTTTATAATATAACAAGATTCCAATATAACACTGTGATTTACAAGGCTTTTAATAACCATAGCCAGTTTTCGCTGTGTAAAATATGTATAGTAAGTACTATTTGAAACTAATTCATAATCACATAGTTTAAGGATTGAGATATTTTCAAGAAATTCGTGCAAGAACAAGATTATAGACTTATCAACTAATAACCTAGATAATACCAAATTAGTATTTATTATATTCCAATACTCTTTCGTATTTATACTATAGCAAGACAGTTTATTTGATATTAGATACTTATTATAAATTACAAGATTTTCTATATATGAAAAAGTATCAGTAATATCTGCAAATTCTATATATGTTTTACTGATTATACTATCTTTTAATTGCAATTCTAGTATCCAGCAACATATGATTTGCCTCAAACATGAAACATAATAAGTTATGCTATTCCGGGATGTAGATTCTTTATCATAATTTATGTATTTGTTTTCAACTACAATGATACACTCTTTATTTACATAAATATTTAACAAATGCTTTATCTTTTGTCTTGATAAAATTTCTGCTGCCAAATACTTTACAGAAATTGAATAATATAAAGTTTGCTGGAGAAAAAAAAGTTTTGATAAAGACTTTTGCTGTAGTGCTTTATATATCCTAGACTTCAATTTGGTTACATGTACATTAATTTTTTCATAATTAATGTGTGTCCAAAATACCGTATTGAAATTTTTATTAATTTCTTTACTCATTATATTGATTGATATTAGGTATATATAAGGCTAGCCAAGTGTCCACGTAGGCATATTTTTCTGATTAAAGAAAACTTTAGCTTTATGGACAATCCTATAGGAGTATAACACAACAAGATTTATATGTAATATATAATGCAGTGATCTATGTTATACAACTTTTACCTTGTTCCATAAGTAACACTCTCTAGCAATTTTAAATGTGAACAATACTCTAAGAAAATATTTAGAATAACTTATATACATACTTCATTGTATATAACAAATTTTCATGTATTAATGATACAACAGTATGCTTTGGTACTGTATTAGAGCTTGAATTCATTTCATCATTACTGCCTTACTTTTCACATATGCTAACTTTATATAAATATAATTATTTTATACAAAGTATGTAAAAAGCTAAATTCAGCTATTAATTATATGGGAGTTACACCCATAGCTACTTATAGTTATCTTTAAAGCATTAGTTTTCCATTTTTAAATGATATAACTTAACAAGTCACACGAAGTAATCATCCCCCAGCGGCGCATGCATAATAGCATGCACATTCTTAAATGAACTCGCAATTCTTAGTGTACCAATATGTGCTGGCCCAGCATACATCCAATAAGCTAATTTCATATAAATTTATTTTTACTCCTATTCCTGATATATATGATCATATTTTCGTAGATATAGATTTAAAAAAATAGTTACGTTTTACTATTCTTAATATTTGCAGGTTTAAAAGTACAAAAATGCGTAAGTAGAAGCTTTATATTCTTTTAAACCTCAAACTCATTATATATATATAATGATACATATATATTCTTTTCTTAAAAATATACACATGAATAATACTATAGACTTAAAAATGCCTTCCCCTACATTTGGCGGAAGCACGGGTGGATGGCTGAGGGCAGCTGAAATAGAAGAAAAATATGCTATTACTTGGACAAGTGGAAAAGAACAAATTTTTGAGATGCCTACAGGTGGTGCAGCTATTATGCGAGATGGGGAAAATTTATTGTATCTAGCAAAAAAAGAACAGTGTCTAGCACTAAGTACGCAACTTAAAGACAAATTCAAAATCAAAGACTTTAAAATTTATCGTATTTTTCCAAATGGAGAAGTACAATATTTACATCCTAAAGATGGGGTAGCACCTGAAAGATCTAATGCCGGAAGACAAAGTGTTAACAATGTGGCACATTCAATAGGGAAAAACGTTAATCCTGTCAATAAGAAATTTACTTCAGAAGCTACATATGACTAATAAAATAAATCACGTATTGCATATATTTGGTTAGTATGATAAAATCGAATACGGGAGAGGTGGTAGAGTTGGTTGATTGCGTCTGATTTGAAATCAGATGAACCGATGAGGTTCCGTGGGTTCGAATCCCACCCTCTCCGTTGGATATTTTATAATTATTTATCTTGAACAGCTTGTTCTATAAAATCAATCGCTTCTCCCAGGGTAGAAATATTCTCGGCATATTCATCTGGTATTTCAATTGAAAATTCTTCTTCTATAGCCATTACTAATTCTACAGTATCTAATGAATCGGCTCCCAAATCATCTGCAAAATGTGCGGATTTCGTAACTTGTGTTGCATCAACACCTAGTTGTTGTATTACAATACCTTGTACCCTATCAAAAATAGTTGATCCACTCATAATAATTTCCTTAAAGACTTACTTGAATACTCTGGCTGCCTGTATCTAAAATATTGAATTAGACTCTAAAATTTAAAACTTATAATTAATCTGGATATATACGTAAGCGCCGGTAGGGCTCTTCTCCTAAACTTCTTGCCCGTAAATTGTAAAATTTAACTAGTTCATGTTGTACTTTACGTGTATCTGCTAAGCAAGATAGGAGTTCAACCGGCTGTCTCTTAGCAATCACAATTTTTTCTATTGCCCATTTTGCTTCATTTAACGCTGCTTTTTGTTCAGCAGTTTTTCCAAAGCAAAATTCCGACCATCTAATAAATGCTACAGAGTTAATCTCAAGCATTTTTTTTAAAGCTCTTGTAATTTGCGGTTCTGTACTACTATGTATTGTATATATTGTAATTCTTTTACTACGTGCAATTTGGCGTAACTTAGTATTAAGTCTCATATTTGAGCGTAAAGCCAAAATTACATCTGCACGACCTATTTCCTGACACAGTAATAAAGGCAACTGTAACATTGTAATAATATTATCAATTTCCTGAAAATTTACACCATACGGGTATACTAGTAGATATTTAGGTATATTCTGAATAGATTTTACATTGTTATTCGTACTTGTTTCTAGAGTTTTATTCAAAGGAGCTTCATTGTAGTTATACAATGTTTGCTTATTTTTCTCATTAACAAATATATTCTGATTTTTCCTTTTGAAACATCCTGTTTGCAAGGATGTATCTTCGCAAAGAACAGTAATCACATTATTTGCAATAATCCGTCTTTGTATAAAAAAGTGATATCCTTGCAATATTTGATCTACAGTCTCAGCTACTTTTTCATGTACTACCCAATTATCCCTCTCGTGTATTTCAATTGCTATCTGAAAAGCAGGGTGCGATTTACGCTCTAATACACTCTTTTGAGTTCCACGACGTTTGGCCTCATCATCACCTAAAGTTACATACTGTATTCCGCCTACAAGATCAGATAACATCGGATTTTTAACTAAGCTTTCTAAATAATTACCATGGGCAGTACCTACAAGTTGAACACCTCTTTCAGCAATTGTTCTGGCAGCTAGTGATTCTAATTCAGTACCTATTTCATCTATTATGATAACTTCTGGCATGTGATTTTCAACTGCTTCTATCATTACCTGATGTTGCTGTTCTGGGCAAGACACTTGCATTCTTCTAGCACGTCCAATAGCCGGATGCGGAATATCACCATCTCCTGCTATTTCATTAGAAGTATCAATAATCACTACTCGCTTTTCCATTTCATCTGCTAAGACTCTTGCAATTTCTCGGATAGCTGTAGTTTTACCAACACCAGGTTTACCTAAGAGTAAAATTGATTGGCCAGTTTCTAGCAAATCTCTAATAATACTAATAGTGCCAAATACTGCTCTGCCAACACGGCACGTCAAACCGATAATATTACCTTGACGATTACGAATAGAACTAATGCGATGCAAAGTACGTTCAATACCAGAACGATTATCGCCACTAAAATTACCTACTCTCTTAATTGCATAATCTAAATCATACCATGAAACAGTACGACTTGATAAGTATTCCGGACCAGATGGAAATCTCGCTTCAGGACGCCTACCTAAATCCATAACAATCTCAATCAATTTTTTTTGATCGGGATGTCTTTGAAGAGGAGATCTGATAAAGTAAGGCAATATTTCGAGTAATTGATCTAAATCATCTGCGATTAACATAAAGGTTATAAAATTGATATTATCAAGAACTTTAATGTACTTAATCTTTATACTCTAATGTAGTATAGTGGACAAGAGATAAGTATATCAATAAATTATATAGATATCAATACACCAGTAGGACATTATAACAACACAGAAAACATGTAACTTGATTCAAAATAAAATCTCACTAATATGAAGAATAGATAATTTATATAACCAGTAATACTAATTATATGTTTGATGTACCACGATCTAACAGTTTATCAATACTAAATACAATATATTAATACTTATTTTTTATCTGGGAGTAACAAAATATAGTGCAATTTAACTTACTTGATCTTAAAGAATTATTATCCTGTCTGAAACAAAATAATGTTAAATGTTTAAATATTGTAGAACGCGAATTTGAATTAACTATCAACAAGGAAATAATTGAGAAATATAAAACTTCCTTAATAGGTCACAGAAATTCAAAAGTTGCCAGTAAACCAGTTGCAAATAACATTACTGCCGAGAAAAACAATGAGACAGAACAAATAGCAGTTCTAGAAAGAAGTAAACAAGAGGCGAGTATGTACTTTACTATTGTATCTCCAATGGTTGGGACATTTTATCGTTCTCCTGGACCTAATGAACCTTTTTTCATCGAACTTCATGATACTGTTAAATTAAATCAAACGGTATGCATAGTTGAGGCCATGAAATTAATGAATGAAATTGAATCGGAAATTAACGGTACAGTTACAGAAATCCTAGTGGAAGACGGTGATATTGTCGATTGTGGACAACCACTAATGAAAATTAAACCTAATTAAAATTGATATGAGCAATAACAAGATCTTAAATATTGTTAAAAGATTATAGATCCTTCAAAGATTCTTATTATAATATTAAGGTAAAAACTTACTATATAAACTACTTGATAGTAAGCGTTTTAATTCCTTGTCTCATTATGAAAGGAGAATATCCATGACACTGAGCTCACAAGAGCAAGAGACAAAGAAAGTACAGATCTCTGTAGACAGAGATCCTGTAGACACATCATTCGAAAAATGGGCAAAACCAGGGCATTTTTCACGCGTACTAGCAAAAGGTCCTAAGACAACAACTTGGATATGGAACCTACATGCAGATGCTCACGATTTTGATAGTCATACTAGCTCACTTGAAGAAGTTTCAAGAAAAATTTTTAGTGCTCACTTTGGACAGCTATCAATTATTTTTCTGTGGCTAAGTGGAATGTACTTCCACGGTGCACGCTTTTCAAATTATGTTGCATGGTTAAATAACCCAACTGCCATCAAACCTAGTGCACAAGTAGTATGGCCAATTGTCGGTCAAGAAATATTAAATGGCGATGTTGGTGGGGGGTTCCAAGGTGTACAAGTTACTTCAGGTTGGTTTCAACTATGGAGAGCATCCGGTATCACAACGGAATATGAACTATATGCTACAGCAATTGGTGGCTTAGTTATGTCAGCAATAATGTTATTTGCTGGTTGGTTCCATTATCATAAAGCTGCACCGAAATTAGAATGGTTCCAAAATGTAGAGTCCATGATGAACCATCATTTAAGTGGTTTATTAGGATTAGGATGTTTAGGATGGGCAGGACATCAAATACATATTTCACTGCCAATCAATAAACTATTAGATTCTGGTGTAGCACCACAAGAACTACCATTACCACATGAATTTCTTATTAATAGAGAACTTATGATTCAGCTATACCCTAGTTTCAGTAAAGGTATATTACCTTTCTTCACTCTTAATTGGAGTACATACTCTGATTTTCTAACGTTTAAGGGAGGATTGAATCCGGTAACTGGAGGTCTATGGTTAAGTGACACGGCACATCATCATCTAGCTTTGTCAGTACTCTTTTTAATAGCTGGGCATATGTATCGAACAAATTGGGGTATTGGACATAGCATGAAAGAAATACTTGAAGCACATAAAGGTCCATTTACCGGGGAAGGTCATAAAGGGATGTACGAAATTCTTACTACTTCCTGGCATGCACAATTAGCTATTAACCTAGCGATGGTCGGATCTCTGAGTATAATCGTAGCACATCATATGTATGCAATGCCTCCATATCCCTTCATTGCAACAGACTACCCTACACAATTGTCTTTATTTACACACCACATGTGGATAGGTGGTTTCTGTGTTGTTGGCGCAGGTGCTCATGCATGTATTTTTATGGTTCGTGATTATAATCCTGCTCAAAACTATAATAATTTACTTGACAGAGTAATACGTCATAGAGATGCTATTATTTCTCATCTTAACTGGGTTTGTATCTTCTTAGGCTTTCATTCTTTTGGATTATATATACATAATGATACAATGCGTGCACTTGGAAGATCACAAGATATGTTCTCGGATACCGCAATACAACTACAACCTATTTTTGCTCAGTGGGTTCAAAATATACATACACTAGCACCTGGTAATACTTCTCCAAATGCATTAACTACAGCTAGCTATGCATTTGGCGGTGATATTGTTGCTGTAGGTAATAAGGTAGCAATGATGCCAATATCACTGGGAACCGCAGATTTTATGGTACACCATATTCATGCATTTACAATACATGTTACAGTACTAATTCTTGTCAAAGGATTCTTGTTTGCTAGAAATTCGAGACTAATACCTGATAAATCTAACTTAGGATTCAGATTTCCGTGTGATGGACCAGGAAGAGGTGGTACATGTCAAGTATCAGGATGGGATCATGTATTTTTAGGTTTATTTTGGATGTATAATACACTGTCCGTGGTGATATTCCACTTCAGCTGGAAAATGCAATCAGATGTATGGGGTAGTGTATCAAGTTCAGGATCTGTATCACATATTACAGGTGGTAACTTTGCACAAAGCGCTTTAACTATTAATGGATGGCTTAGAGATTTTCTATGGGCTCAAGCATCTCAAGTTATACAATCTTATGGTTCTGCATTATCTGCATACGGGCTAATTTTTTTAGGTGCACACTTTGTATGGGCATTTAGTCTGATGTTTTTATTCAGTGGCAGAGGATACTGGCAAGAATTAATTGAATCTATTGTATGGGCGCACAACAAAGTGAAAGTTGCACCTGCAATACAACCACGAGCGTTAAGTATTACACAAGGAAGAGCTGTAGGAGTCGCACACTATTTATTAGGTGGTATTGGTACTACATGGGCCTTTTTCTTAGCTAGAATTATTGCAGTTGGATAATATGAAATTAGGAAAACAAATATATGGCAACAAAATTCCCTAAATTTAGCCAAGCATTAGCACAAGATCCGACAACTAGAAGAATATGGTACGGAATTGCTACTGCACATGATTTTGAGACACACGATGGAATGACAGAAGAAAATCTTTACCAAAAGATATTTGCTTCTCATTTTGGACATCTGGCTATTATTTTTTTATGGACCTCAGGCAACTTATTCCATGTTGCCTGGCAAGGCAACTTTGAACAATGGATATTAAAACCATTAAAAGTTAAACCTATTGCACATGCAATATGGGATCCTCACTTTGGGCAACAAGCACTTAAGGCATTTAGTCGCGGTGGTGTATCTTATCCTGTTGATATAACCTATTCAGGTGTATATCACTGGTGGTATACTATAGGTATGCGGACTAATAATGATTTGTATACCGGATCATTATTTTTATTAGTTTTATCCGCATTAATGCTATTTGCTGGTTGGCTTCACTTACAGCCAAAATTCAAACCTGGCTTATCGTGGTTTAAGAATAACGAATCTAGATTAAATCATCATTTATCTGGATTATTTGGATTAAGCTCTCTTGCATGGACAGGACATTTAGTACATGTAGCAATACCAGAATCTCGGGGTCAACATATCGGATGGGATAACTTTACTAAAATTTTACCTCATCCTGCTGGATTACAACCATTTTTTACTGGTAATTGGAATGTATATGCAGCTGAACCTGATACAGCCAGCCACATATTCGGAACAAGCGATGGATCAGGTACCGCCATATTAACATTTTTAGGAGGATTTCATCCGCAGAGTCAATCTTTATGGCTTACAGATATAGCACATCATCATTTAGCAATAGCAATTATCTTTATTGTCGCTGGACATATGTACCGAACCAACTGGGGCATTGGACATAACCTGAAAGATATTCTAGAAGCACATAGGCCACCAAGTGGACGACTAGGAGCTGGTCACAAAGGATTATTCGAAACGATCACTGATTCGTTACATATGCAATTGGGGTTAGCGTTAGCATCTCTTGGAGTTATCACTTCTTTAGTAGCACAACATATGTATGCGATGCCTCCATATGCATTTATGGCAAAAGACTTTACCACTCAAGCTGCTTTATACACCCATCACCAATATATTGCAGGTTTTCTAATGGTTGGTGCATTTGCACATGGTGCTATCTTTTTTGTCAGAGATTATGATCCTCAACAAAATGAAGGTAATGTATTAGCTAGAATGCTAGAACATAAAGAGGCTATTATTTCACATTTAAGTTGGGCTTCATTATTTTTAGGATTCCATACGTTAGGTCTATATATACATAATGACACTGTAATCGCATTTGGGAACCCAGAAAAACAAATTTTAATTGAACCGGTTTTTGCTCAATGGATTCAGGCAAGTTCAGGCAAAGCATTATATGGATTCAATGTTTTATTATCTTCTACAGATAGTATAGCTACAACATCAGGTAGTAATGTATGGCTTCCTGGATGGCTTGAAGCTATTAACAGTGGTAAAAACTCACTATTTTTGACTATTGGACCTGGAGATTTCTTAGTACATCACGCAATTGCCCTTGGATTACATACAACTGCATTGATACTTGTAAAAGGTGCTTTAGATGCACGAGGATCTAAATTAATGCCTGATAAAAAAGACTTCGGATACAGTTTTCCTTGTGATGGTCCCGGCAGAGGTGGAACATGTGATATCTCAGCATGGGATGCGTTCTACTTATCAGTTTTTTGGATGTTAAATACTATTGGATGGGTTACATTTTACTGGCATTGGAAACATATTACTATTTGGCAGGGAAACGTGAGTCAATTCAATGAATCCTCTACTTACCTTATGGGTTGGTTAAGAGATTATCTATGGCTTAATTCATCTCCTCTAATCAATGGATATAATCCATATGGAATGAATAGCTTATCTGTATGGGCTTGGATGTTCTTATTTGGACATTTAGTATGGGCTACAGGTTTCATGTTTTTAATTTCATGGAGAGGATACTGGCAGGAATTAATTGAAACATTAGCATGGGCTCATGAAAGGACTCCACTGGCAAACTTGATAAGATGGAAAGATAAGCCTGTAGCATTATCAATTGTACAAGCAAGATTAGTAGGACTAGCACATTTTTCGATAGGCTATATATTGACATACGCAGCATTTGTCATAGCATCTACATCTGGTAAATTTGGGTAAATAATATAACAAAGTAAAACTTATAATATTATCATCTATGTAATACATATACAATATGGATCAAAGCAGCTGAAACAAATCAGCTGCTTTGATCTATATTTTATATGTATTATTGCAATGACAATAGAAATAAGATAAGATAAAACTAATCAACTATAATCGGATGTACGAGATGGCTAAAAAAGCAATGAAAGAACGCGAAATAAAAAGATTTCAACTAATACAAAAATATGAGCTGAACAGGAAAAATATCAAACGGAAAATTAAAACTCAAAATTCTTTTGTAGAACAAATGGCGCTACAAAGACAATTACAAAAACTACCGAGAAACAGTTCTCCATCTCGACATAGAAACCGTTGTTGGATGACAGGACGTAGTCGTGGCTTTTACAGAGATTTTGGACTATCAAGGCATGTCTTAAGAGAAATGGCCCATGAATGCTTGTTGCCAGGTTTAACTAAGGCTAGCTGGTAGTATGCGTATAAAGATCGTCTAAATACTCTAAATAAAAAATAGAGTATTATATATTATAGGCAATAATCACAATGTTAAGACATTATAACTAAAGACCAAACTGATTACCTCGACGGTATTGTAAATACGCAGCTACTAATAAGCCGAGTAATGTAACAGGTATAAGCCCAAGCACGATTCCAGACAAAAGAGGTTCTACCATAGCAAATAAAAAATAATAAAGTGATTAAGGGGAAAAAATATTAATAAGTGATCGAATAACTCATTATACAATAGTACTAATCGGTTAACATTGAGTTATCTAAATCCAATAGCAGCTTGCCAGACAAATGCCAGTAACAAAAAAAACACCGGAATAACCGGCAAAATATCAACAAGAGGCCGAAATATTGCATAAGCATCAGGCAACTTTGACATAACTAAAGTTAATTCCATAATAATATTACCTCATATAATACTAACTTTTTTCTACTTATACTAATTTACATGAAACCAAGTTTTTTATTATAATTTCTTCTTAAATTTTCATGTAAAGACATAATTATATAAAATACTGTATATTATTTTCTCTATAAAATAATGATACAAATAGATGTTAAATTATCAAAAAACTGTACAATATATAGGTACTTAGTAATACTACAAAGAAATACAGGGAGGCCCTATGTCAATAGTCATTCAATTACTAGTTTTTTTACTTATAATACTTTCGACTGTGTTAGTAGTTGGAGTTCCGGTCACACTAGCCTCTCCTGGACAGTGGGAACAATCTAAAAATTTGATTTATACTGGTTCAGGACTTTGGGCAGGCCTAGTTATAATTACAGGAGTAGTAAATTCATTTGTAGCTTAATCATAGAATTATATTAATTAAATACACTAAATATCAATTAATATTATATCTAAATAATGGATAGACTCTCATCTAGATATGAGAGTTGATCTTTAATTAGTTTAATTAAAGATCAAACAAACAAACTAAGGTACTAATGATTGAAAGCATATATTTAAATAAAAACCGTCATAATACCCTTAACTAGTTTTTTCTATTAGCAAAGAGATGGATTCAGATTATTATATATATACAAATAGTGCCGTATTATCTTGACAACCAACAATGCACAGTATATTTGCAAATCTTACTGTTGACAAATACTATGCAAATCTGTAATCATATGCTTGTAGTATACGCGGGTATAGCTCAGTGGTAGAGCGTAACCTTGCCAAGGTTAATGTCGCGCGTTCGAATCGCGTTACCCGCTTATTTAACTTGATTTATTAGTTTCAGAAAAATCTGTATCAATAACATTGTTATTACCTGAATCTGTTTCTACCTTTTTCTTGCTTGAAGTATTATCAGAACTAGATGTTTTATCAGTTTGACTGGTTGATTGTATCATTAACTCTTGTAATTCTTTTTGGAGTGTTGCAATACGATCCATTTCATCTTGCTGAATAGCGCTACGCAATGCTTTAATTTTTTCCTCAATATTCTGCTTGATTTGAGTATCAATCTTATCACCTAATTCTTCAACTTGACGCTCAACTTGATAACACAAAGAATCTGCTTGATTTTTAATATCTATTTGCTCTCTTTTTGCTTTATCTTCATCAGCATTACTAGCGGCTTCTGCAACCATTTTATCAACTTCATCCTTTGGCAGAGTAGATGCTCCTGTAATTGTAATAGATTGCTCTTTACCTGTTCCCTTATCAGTAGCTTTAACTGCCAAAATACCATTAGCATCTATATCAAAAGTAACCTCAATCTGCGGTACACCTCTCGGTGCAGGCATAATACCATCTAGTCGAAATGTACCTAAGCTTTTATTATCTTTTGTAAATTCTCTTTCACCCTGTAGTACATGAATCTCAACGTTAGGTTGGTTATCTACAGCAGTAGAAAAAACTTCCGACTTTTTGGTGGGAATGGTAGTATTCCTAGGAATAATCTTTGTCATGACACCACCCAAAGTTTCAACACCTAAAGATAAAGGTGTTACATCAAGCAATAATATATCCTTCACTTCACCAGCCAATACACCTGCTTGAACAGCTGCACCAATTGCAACTACTTCATCAGGATTCACACTTTGATTAGGCTCTTTACCTATAACCTTCTTCACTATTTCCTGAACAGATGGTATTCTAGTAGAACCACCCACTAATACGACTTCATTTATTTGACTTTTATCTAACTGTGCATCTTTTAAGGCATTATTTACTGGTATTTCACAGCGTGCAATCAGATCTGAACATAAGTCTTCAAATTTTGCTCTTGAAATACTACGTTCTAAGTGTTTAGGTCCAGTATCTGTTGCTGTTATAAAAGGAAGATTAATATCAGTCTGAGGTAAGCTTGATAACTCAACTTTTGCTTTTTCCGAGGCTTCCATTAATCTTTGTAATGCCTGGCGATCTTCTTTAAGGTCTATACCTTCAGTATTTTTAAATTCTTTAATCAACCAATCTACTATTTTACGGTCAAAATCATCTCCACCTAAATGAGTGTCACCAGAAGTTGATAAGACCTCAAACACACCATCTCCTACTTCTAAAATAGACACATCGAAAGTACCACCACCTAAATCAAAAACTAATATTGTTTCATTATCTTGTTTATCTAAGCCATAAGATAATGATGCTGCTGTAGGTTCATTGATAATTCTCAGAACATCTAAGCCTGCTATTTTACCAGCATCTTTGGTTGCTTGCCTTTGTGAATCATTAAAATATGCTGGTACAGTAATTACTGCTTGAGTTACTGGTTGTCCCAAATATTTACTAGCATCTTCAGCCAGCTTTCTTAAAACTTGTGCAGATATTTCTTCTGGAGCAAATTCTTTATCTAATGCTGGACATTGAATTTTAATACTTGCATTCTGTGCGCTAATAGTATAAGAAGACTGCTCCAGTTCTTGATCAACTTCATCTTTTTTACGTCCAATAAATCTTTTAACGGAATAAAAAGTATTGTCAGGATTAATTACTGCTTGTCTTTTAGCAATTTGACCCACCAATTTATCACCTGTTTTTGTATAAGCTACTACAGATGCAGTAGTACGAAAACCTTCAGAGCTAGGAATTACAGTCGGTTTACCACCTTCCATAACTGCAACCACTGAGTTTGTTGTACCTAAATCAATACCCACAACTTTTGACATGATTTTATATACCTTATGAAAAATAATCTTGAATTAATCAAGTATTCTGCACTATTTTTATAGATTTGGACAGGTGTAATTACCGAACTTTTAAGTCTATATACAAGATATTATGAGGTAAACTAATAAAATATCTAAATTTTAACAAGCAAATAGAAAATGATCATGGATTAATTATTCATAGACTTGCAAGTCCTCATAGCAGCTGATACAATTTTTAATATCCTTAACTCAGTTAAAAGTTAGTACGTACATTATGAAACTATATTTAGGTCATCACTATGATAAAAATATATGTACTACAGTAATTAACAAGCGAAGGGTATGTTTGTTTGTAAAACTCTGTAAAACACAGGAGAATTTTTCAAAGTGTCTGTTAATTTGCTAGGAACTAAAATAGGAATGACACAAGTCTTTACTGAGAATGGAACGTGTACACCTGTTACCGTTTTAAAGGTTGGGCCATGTATAATTACACAAATTAAAACCGATACAACAGATGGATACAATGCTATCCAACTTGGTTATGCACAAATATCTTCTCATCTTTTGACAAAACCACAACTAGGACATTTAAATAAATCCCATGCTCCTGCTTTAAAGTATTTAAAAGAATACAAAACTCATAACGCTGAAACATTTTACGTAGGACAGATTATTAAAGTGGACCAAATCAAAGTAGGAGATAAAATCAATGTACAGGGAAAAAGTATAGGTAAAGGATTCTCTGGTTACCAAAAACGACATAATTTTAGCCGTGGTCCTATGTCTCATGGTTGCAAAAATCATAGACAACCTGGTTCTATTGGTGCAGGTACAACTCCAGGTCGCGTATTTCCAGGAAAAAAAATGGCAGGTCGACTAGGTAATTACACAATAACCATACAAAACTTATCTATAATTGATGTAAATGTAGAACAAAATCTCATGCTTGTCAAAGGGTCAGTACCAGGTAAACCAGGCGCATTAGTAAGTATAGAATCTAAATCGAATCACACATAAGATCTAGATCTCGAATCATCCTTAAAAGATATTATTATGTCAATAAAAAAAACTCTTTCATATAATATATACAGAAAAAATCATAAAACTGAAGATCAACGAAAAGTTGAATTACATATCAGTTCTGATAATCCAGTATATACTGTTCATCGTAGTCTTATTAAACAGATTGCAGCAAAACGACAAGGAACTGCATCAACCAAAACACGTAGTGAAGTCAGAGGAGGTGGAAAAAAACCATGGAAACAAAAAGGCACTGGAAAAGCACGAGCAGGCTCAATTCGTTCACCTTTATGGAGAGGAGGTGGAGTTGTATTTGGACCAAAACCTAAAACATATAAACTTAAACTAAATAATAAGGAAAAACAACTTGCACTGAGAAATTTGATATATGATAAAATCGATTCAACAATCTTAATTAATGAAGATGAATTAAACTTACATATACCAAAGACTAAAGAAGTATTAAACAAATTATTATCTCTTGGCATACAGCAAAATCATAGAACCTTAATTATTGTGGATAAAAAATTAACCAATTTGTATTTGGGAACTCGTAATCTGTGTTGTGTTGAATTAATTCAAGCCAATCATTTAAATATTAGATCAATCTTAAATGCTCAATACATCATTCTAACAGAACAAAGTTTAAAGACTATAAATAAAACATATAATGCTTAAAAATAATTCTCATGGTTTTCTTGATCTAATACAAAAACCAATTTTAACTGATAAAACAACTTACTTACTGGAAGAAAACCGCTACTGTTTTAGAGTAAAACGTGAGGCAAATAAACAAGAACTAAAATATGCTATCGAAAAAATATTTAATGTAAAAGTGCTTAAAATTAACACATTACGAGAACCTATAAAAAAACGTACTGTAGGCAGGTTTACGGGTCGTAAAACACTATACAAAAAAATAATTGTCAAATTAGATCCTAAAGATAAAATCATTTTATTTCCTGAAACGTAAGCTACTAAATTAAAAACACTAATAATAACATTTTTCATGAAGTTAAACTACTATGGCAATTAGATTATATCGCGCATACACACCTGGTACTAGAAATAGAACTGTATCCACATTTGGAGAAATTACCAGTAACTCACCTGAGAAATCCTTAACCAAAAAAAAACATAATAGGAAAGGACATAATAATCAAGGAAGAATTACTTGTAGACACAAAGGTGGTGGACACAAAAAACTATACAGAATTATTGATTTTAAACGTAATAAATTTGGTATTCCAGCTACAGTTGCATCTATACAATATGATCCTAATCGTAACGCACGTATAGCTTTACTACACTATGCTGATGGAGAAAAGCGTTATATTTTACATCCTAGATCATTAACTATAGGTTCAACTATAATGTCTGGTCCATCTGCCAAAATTGAAGTTGGTAACGCATTACCATTATATTGCATACCACTTGGTACAGCTGTACATAATATTGAGCTAATACCAGGCAAAGGTGGACAAATTGTTAGAGCAGCAGGCACGTATGCTCAAATAGTAGCTAAAGAAGGTGACTTTGCTACCTTAAAATTACCTTCAGGAGAAGTTAGACTAATTCGGAAACTATGCTATGCAAGCATTGGGCAAATTGGCAATATTGACGCTAGTAATATTACAATCGGTAAAGCAGGACGTAATAGATGGCTAGGCACTAAACCAAGTGTCCGTGGTGTAGTTATGAATCCTGTAGACCATCCACATGGTGGTGGCGAGGGAAGATCACCTATAGGTAAATCTCATCCTGTTACTCCTTGGGGAAAACCAGCACTGGGAGTAAAGACACGAAAATCTAATAAATATAGTAATACATACATATTACGTCGCAGAAAATAATATACCAAACAATAATAATTACCCAATCATGTCAAGATCTTTAAAAAAGGGTCCTTTTGTAGAAACTCGACTATTTGATCGAATAATCAATATGAATACAAATCAATCTCTTAAGACAGTTAAGACTTGGTCACGTGCATCTACTATACTACCAGACATGGTAGGTCATACAATTGCTGTATACAATGGTAAACAACATTTTCCCGTTTTCATATCAGATCAAATGGTGGGTCATAAATTAGGAGAATTTGTACCTACTAGAAATTTCCGAAGTCATATCAAGAATGATCGTAAAGCAAGAAGGTAAACAAATGACACAGATAGCAGTAAAAGCAACCGGAAAATATCTGCGCTTATCAGTAGATAAAGTTAATCGAGTACTAGAACAAATTCGAGGAAAAAGTTATCAAGATGCCAAGTTAATCTTAGAATTTATGCCATACAGATCATGTTCCAGTATAACAAAAATTCTAGATTCTGCAGTATCAAATGCTGAACACAATCACGGTTTAGAAAGAAAACAATTAAAAGTTCAATCAATATTTGTTAACCAAGGTCCCAAAATGAAACGATTTCAACCAAGAGCACAAGGAAGAGCATTTCCTATTCATAAACCAACATGTCATATAACAATTATACTTACCAATACAAGTAAACAATAACATATACATCAATATTATATTATTAAACTATTCATGGGACAAAAGACACACCCTTTAGGTTTTCGCATTGGTATAACTCAAAAGCATCTCTCAGGATGGTTTGCTAAACCAAAGTCATATCCGGAATTATTAGAAGAAGATTTTAAAATTAGAGAACATATCGAAAAGCAACTCAATAATGCTAGTTTAAGCAAAGTTGAAGTTGACAGAAAAGTAAACCAGATTGAGATTAAGATATATACTGCAAGGCCTGGTATTGTTTTGGGTAGGTTTGCAACAGGAATTGAAAATCTAAGAGATGAACTACAAAATATTACCAACAAAGAAAGACAGATTAGAATTGATGTTATCGAATTAACTGAACCCGATACTGAAGCAAGACTACTGGCAGATTTTATTACACAACAACTTGAGAAAAGAATTGCTTTTAGAAGAGCTGTCAGACAAGCTGTACAACGTTCACAACGTGCCAATATTTCAGGTATTAAAGTTCAAGTATCAGGTAGATTAAATGGTGCCGAAATAGCTAGAAGTGAATGGGTACGCGAAGGACGCGTACCTTTACAAACATTAAGAGCCAATATAGATTATTCATATCGAATTGCACAAACAACTTACGGTGTACTGGGTGTAAAAGTATGGCTCTTTAAAGGAGAAGTAATGCCAGAAGCGCAACAATAAAAATAAAAATATTACGTATAAGATCAAGGAATATAATAATGTTAAGTCCAAAACGAACAAAATTCCGTAAACAACATCGTGGTAGGATGAAGGGTATAGCAAGTAAAGGTAATACAATTGCATTTGGCGACTATGCTTTACAAGCATTAGAACCTGTATGGCTAACCTCACGACAAATAGAAGCAACTCGGCGAACAATAACACGTTATGTAAAAAGAGGTGGTAAATTATGGATCAGAGTATTTCCAGATAAACCTGTAACTGCAAGACCTGCTGAAACACGTATGGGTTCAGGAAAAGGTGCACCAGAATATTGGGTAGCTGTTATCAAACCAGGACACATATTATTTGAGATGAATGGTGTACCAGAAAAAGCTGCTAAAGAGGCTATGAAATTAGCCTCCTATAAACTTCCTATAAAAACTAAATTTATTACCAAATAACCTATGTCAATTATGAGTATAAAAGAAATAAGAGCCATGAATAATAATGATATAGATAATAAAATCCTAGAAATAAAAAAAATACTTTTAGAGTATAGAATCAAACAAGCAACAAGACAATCTTTAAAACCACACTTAATTAAGCAAAAGAAAAAAGAACTTGCCCAGATTATGACCATAAAACAAGAGAAAATAATCCACAGCGCTGTAAATTAAAGGATCAAATATGTCAACTAAAGAAAAAGTAGGTATTGTTATAAGCAATAAAATGTCAAAAACTGCTACTGTAGCAGTCAAAACTAAAGTTTCACATAAAAAATATCAAAAAATACTTACAAGAACTAGGAAGTATAAGGTACATGATGAAAATGATTCTTGTCAAATAGGTGATATTGTAAAGATACAAGAAACACGTCCATTAAGTAAAACAAAGTGTTGGACATTAATTACAAAAATTGGCACATTACATAATAATTAAATCAAAGATCAATACAACTATGATACAATCACAAAGTTACCTCAATGTAGCTGATAACAGTGGAGCAAGAAAAATAATGTGTATACGAATCTTAGGCACCAGTAATCCGATGTATGGTAGTCTAGGAGATATTATTATTGGGGTTGTTAAAGATGCTTCACCAAATATGGCCGTTAAAAGATCAGATGTTGTTAGAGCTGTTATAGTTCGGACTAAACATACCATCCGTCGTCAAGACGGTATGAGTATTAGATTTGATGATAATGCAGCTGTGATCATTAATCAAGAGAATAATCCTCGTGGCACACGTGTTTTTGGGCCAATAGCACGAGAACTAAGAGACAAGAATTTTCCTAAAATTATATCTCTAGCACCGGAGGTTGTATGAAATCACAAAAAAACAAAAAAGCAAAATTGCATATAAAAATTGGCGATAGCGTCAAAATCATTGCAGGAGATTATAAAGGACAAATAGGTCAGGTAATTCAAACTTTTGCCAGTAAACACCAAGTCGTTATCAAAGATATCAATATGAAAACAAAACATATGAGACCATTACAAGAAGGTCAATCAGGACAAATTATTAGAAAAGAAGCCCCTATAGATAGTTCTAACGTTATGCTATATGATGGAGAAAGAAAAATTGCAAGTAGATACAGGAAATCTACAACACAGTCAGGACAAGATCAACGTATTTTAATTAAAACAAACTAAATGAATACTGCATTACAAGATACTTATAGAGCCAAGGTTATTCCAGATTTACAACAAAAGTTTAATTATATTAACAAACAACAAGTACCCAAACTCGTCAAAATTACAATTAATCGAGGTTTGGGAGAAGCATCACAAAATTCTAAAGCTCTAGAAAAAAGTATAGAAGAAATTACTATCATTAGTGGGCAAAAGCCTATTGTTTGTAAATCGAAAAAAGCAATAGCCGGTTTTAAAATTAGAGAGGATATACCAGTAGGAATTACAGTGAATTTACGTCGACAAAAAATGTACGACTTTTTAAACAAATTAATCAATTTATCATTACCCAGGATACGTGATTTTAGAGGTATTAGTAGTAAAAATTTTGATGGCAGAGGGAACTATAACTTAGGCTTACGAGAACAGTTAATCTTTCCTGAAATAGAATATGATCAAATAGATAAAGTGCGTGGTTTTGATATATCAATAGTAACTACTGCCAAAACTGATGAAGAAAGCTTAGCTCTATTAAAAGGCCTAGGTATGCCTTTTTACAATTAAATCTTATTTATTTTTCATTGATCTAAAGAGAGGATATAAAGTGGTTAACGATACTATTGCGGACATGTTAACACGAATACGCAATGCTAATTTAGCAAAACACCAGCTTGTACAAGTACCTGCAACCAAAATAACACGTAATATTATTCAGGTATTGCAAGAAGAAGGTTTTATTGAATATTTTGAAGAAATTAACGAATCTTTACAAGCATTTTTACTGATTTCTTTAAAATACAAAGGAAAAAAGAAAGACTGTGTAATCACATCACTCAAACGTGTTAGTAAACCAGGATTAAGGGTCTATGCTAATCACAAAGAAATTCCCAAAGTACTTGGTGGACTAGGAATAGCTTTAATATCAACTTCAAAAGGAATTATGACAGATCGTAAAGCACGACATAATGGCCTTGGCGGTGAAGTATTATGCTACATTTGGTAAATTCAATTAGAAATTCAATCTTTACAATGTCTAGAATAGGAAAAAAAGAAATCGTTTTATCGAAACAAATAAGTGTAGAAATTAAACAGAACATCATTACAATCAAGGGACCTAAGGGCCAACTGCAACAAAATATTTCAAAGAACATTCAAGTCGTAGAACAAAATGATGGTAATATCAATAAATTAGTCATCAATACATTAGTAGATTCACCAGCAAGCCGTTCACTGCATGGATTATCCAGAACATTAATCAATAATATGATCATTGGTGTAAGTGAAGGATTTACTAAAGACCTAGAGATACGGGGTGTAGGATATAGGTCACAGATGGATGCAAGAAATTTAGTACTTAATGTGGGTTATAGTCATCCAGTAATACTTCCAGCACCCAAAGGTATTGACATTAAAGTAGAAAATAATACTAGGATTATAGTATCAGGTATTAACAAAGAACTTGTTGGGCAAATAGCAGCAAAAATTAGAGCTGTAAGACCACCTGAACCGTACAAAGGTAAAGGCATCAGATATCAAAATGAAAACGTAAAGAAGAAAATAGGTAAAGCAGGTAAGTAAAAATTATGAAGAAAGTCATTAAAGGAACATTACAACGACCACGACTATATGTATTCCGATCTAACAAACATATATACGCTCAAATAATAGATGATACACAAAATAAAGTTTTACTGACTCAATCCAGCTTACTATGCAAAAGCAACAATCAATCAAGAACATATGCAACATGTTCTACATCAAAATTGGTAGGCAAGTTAATTGCAGAAGATTGCTTAAAACGAGGTATCAGTCAAGTTATTTTTGATCGTGGAAACAAATTATATCATGGACGTATCAAAGCATTAGCAGAATCAGCACGTCAAGAAGGGATACACTTTTAACTACATTTACTGACAAATCTCATGCCAAATAAAAAGAAAAATACAAAAGGTAAAGAACAAGAAAATCACTGGGAAGAACGAGTAGTCCAAGTAAGACGCGTCACTAAAGTTGTTAAAGGAGGTAAAAAATTAAGCTTTAGAGCAATATTAGTTATCGGGGATGAACAAGGACAAGTTGGTGTTGGTATTGGTAAGGCAAGTGATGTCATTGGTGCAGTCAAAAAAGCTGTCTCAGATGCTAAGAAAAATATGATCAGTATACCATTAACTAATTTTAATTCAATACCACATCCAACTAGTGGTATTTCTGGTGCTGCTGAAGTAATAATGAGACCATCAGCTCAAGGCTCTGGAGTTATTGCAGGTGGCTCAGTAAGGACAGTATTAGAGCTTGCTGGTGTACAAAATATATTAGCTAAACAACTAGGATCTTCCAACTCACTAAATAATGCAAGAGCAGCACTAGATGCATTGTCAAATCTAAAAACCTTTCAAGAAGTCTTAAATGAACGGAGTACAGCAAATCACGCTTAATTTAAAACGTAGAAACTAGCACAAATAATAAATAATAAGCTGTCAATGCAAATAAACAAAATTCTTGTCAAGAAAATCATACTAACGTTACTATTGTTAGTAATTGCTCGTATGGGTATTTTTATTCCTATACCCGGCATCGATCACGATTCTTTTTATAATGGCGTCGGAAAAAATGCACTGATCAGTTTTTTAAATATTTTTTCTGGTGGAGGATTTTCAACTATTGGAGTTTTTGCATTAGGTATAGTACCTTATATTAATTCTTCTTTAATCATCCAACTGCTCACAAAAACTATTCCAGCGTTAGAAAATCTACAGAAGGAAGAAGGTGAAAAAGGAAGACAAAAGATTAATCAGATTACGAGATATTTAGCTCTCATGTGGGCTATTATTCAAAGCATAGGCATTTGTTTATGGATTAAACCATATGTTTTTTATTGGAATATTAGTTTTATCACTGAAGTAATAGTAAGCTTAAGTACAGGAGCCATGATTGTAATGTGGTTTTCAGAAATTATTACTGAAAAAGGTATAGGCAATGGTGCATCATTATTAATCTTCCAAAATATAATTTCAGGAATACCACAAAATTTAAAAAATTCATTACCGAATGAAAACATATTTGTATTTCAACAAGTCATCATACTCATACCCTTATTTATATGCATGTTAGTTATTACTATTCTAGTTCAAGAAGGTATCAGAAAAATTAATATTGTATCGGCTCGTCAGTTGATTAAAAACAATGAGCTAGATCCACAAAGCTATTTACCACTAAAACTTAATCAAGGTGGTGTCATGCCTATTGTTTTTGCTTCAGCTTCCATGGCTCTTCCAACTTATTTTCGATCATTAGTACCATTTCCCAATCTTCAAAAAGTCATGGATATATGTATCAATAATAACATTGTGTATATTATGCTATATGGGATATTAATTATGTTTTTTAGCTATTTTTATTCTTCTTTAGTTCTCAATACTGAAGATTTATCCAACAATTTAAAAAAAATGGGTGCAAGCATACCAAATATAAGACCGGGAGAGGATACGAACCAATATCTAGATAAAGTTCTTAAACGATTAACATTTTTGGGAGCTCTTTTTTTATTCCTAGTAGCTCTAGTACCTTCAATTATCGCACAACTTACAACTATTAACAGCTTTAAAGGTTTTGGTGCTACATCATTACTGATACTAGTAGGTGTTGCTATAGATACAGCAAAACAAATTCAAACATATATTATTTCAGAGAAATATGAAAGTTTAATGAAGTAAACTAATTACCCTAAAACAATATATCCAAAATATGAAAGTTAGACCATCAGTAAAAAAAATGTGTGATAAATGCAGAATTATTCGTAGACACAGAAAAGTAATGGTTATATGTATAAACCCTAAACATAAACAACGACAAGGATAAAGATTTATTTAACTACATTATATTTCATAAACAATATGGCAAGAATAGCAGGCGTAGACCTTCCACGAAATAAACGAGTTGAGATTGCTTTAACATATATTTATGGTATAGGACTTCCTAGCGCACAGGAAATTTTAGAATACACCAAAATTAACAAAGATACCAAAATAATTGATCTAGAAGATACAGAAATAGTACAATTACGCACAATACTGGATAGTAACTATAATATAGAAGGCGATCTCAGAAGAATGGAAGCCATGAATATAAAACGCTTAATGGAGATTAACTCGTATAGAGGTAAAAGACATAGACTAGGCTTACCATTACGTGGACAACGTACTCGAACAAATGCAAGAACAAGACGGGGTTCCAAAAAAACTATGGCTAACAAGAAAAAAGCACCGAAAAAATAATCATTTACAATACTTAATTAATCACTAGGATAAATATAAGAAACATATGGCGAGACAAATCAAAAAACAGAATACACAAAATAAATATAAAAAAAACATTGTCAATGGGATCACACATATAAAATCTACTTTTAATAATACTATTATCACAATTACAGATTTAAAAGGACAAACCATTTCATGGTGTTCTTCTGGAGGTAGTGGTTTTAAAGGTGCCAAAAAAGGTACACCTTTCGCAGCACAAACTGCTGCTGAAAAAGCCGCAAAACATGCAATTGATCAAGGAATGAGACAAAGTGAAGTCTTAATTAATGGTCCTGGTGCTGGACGTGAAACAGCCATAAGAGCCCTGCAGGCTGCAGGAATACAAATAACATTAATTAAAGATATTACACCTGTACCACATAATGGATGCAGACCACCCAAAAAACGCCGAGTCTAATCTCAGAACCGATAGATAGTATATTCGTCATATCTACCCTTAAGTAATAACTATACCCTAATGACTCCTTTTCAAATAGAATGCATCGAGTCAAAAACTGAAGGTGCAAGAGAACAATATGGAAGATTCATTTTAGAACCTTTAAAGCAAGGCCAAGGTATTACTGTCGGCAATGCACTGAGAAGAACAATTTTAGCTGATCTCTATGGTGCAGCAATAGTAGCTGTTCGGATTGCCGGAGTTAACCATGAGTTTTCTACTATTGCAGGTGTAAGGGAAGACATTTTAGAAATTCTTCTTAATCTTAAAGAAGTTGTTCTTAAAAGCTATACTGATAAACCTCAAATAGGGCGAGTAAGAGTACAAGGACCCGCGATTATAACTGCAGGTCTATTTGATGTGCCGAATGAAATTGAAATTATTGATCCTAGACAATACATTGCCACAATATGTAATAATACTATATTTGAGATGGAGTTCCGTATTGAACAAGGTAGAGGATATAGATTAATTGACAAAGGGATAGATGATAAAGCGGTAGATTTTTTACAAATTGATGCCGTGTTTATGCCTGCTAAAAAGTTTAACTATATTGTCGAAGAAGTACGTATTGATCCGCACATTGTGCAGGAAAAATTATTAATTGAATTATGGACTAACGGAAGCTTAACACCGCAAGAAGCACTCAGTCAGGGTGCTACTATACTAACTAATTTATTTTATCCTCTGCGCCAAATTGATTTCAAGCCAATAGAAGATACAACTGTACAGGAACAACAACAAATTAGTCTAGTATTGATAGAAGAATTACAACTTTCTGTACGGGCATATAATTGTTTGAAAAGAGCACATATACATTCTGTCTCAGATTTATTAGATTACTCACAAGAAGAACTATTAGAAATTAAAAATTTTGGCCAGAAGTCTGCAGATGAAGTTATTGATGCATTACAAAAACGATTAGGAATCACATTACCCAAAGAAAAAATACAAGCGTAAGATCAGGAGATTTAACCTGAACTTCAAATATATTAGAATTAAACATATTTTTATGAATAGAACAACTACACTCAATCCAAACACAACTCAAAAATGGTATATAATTGATGCTAAACAATATAAATTGGGAAGACTATCTACACAAATTGTCAGTATATTGCGTGGTAAGGGGTGTACATACTTTCATCCATCCCAACTCAACTACGATCATATAATTGTTATTAATGCTAAGGATATCTCAATTTCTGGTCGCAAAGCACAACAAAAATTGTATTACAGGCATTCTGGAAGACCAGGAAATTTAAAAGTTGAGCGATTTGAAAACTTACAACAACGATTACCGCAAAAAATTATTGAAAATGCTGTCAGAAAAATGTTACCCAAAGGAGCTTTAGGAAGAAAAATATTCAAGAATCTTAAAGTCTATTCTGGCAACCAACATCCACATCACGCACAAAAACCAATAAAAATCGAATTATAACTATATTTTCATTTATATGACTACAACAGAAGAAAACACTAAAGTAACATATGCAGGCACAGGTAGACGTAAATCATCAATTGCTAGAGTTAGACTAGTTCCTGGATCAGGTAAGATGATGATCAATGGATTACCTGGTGAATCATATCTTCAGTTTAGCCCGAACTATATTAGAATCACATACGGACCTCTTAATACTTTAGGCTTAAGTAATGAATATGATATATTAGTTAACACACAAGGTGGAGGGTTAACTGGGCAAGCTGATGCAATAAGATTAGGCGTTGCTAGAGCATTATGCTGTATTAATCCTGATAACCGCACAGCTTTAAAAGCAGAAGGTCATCTAACTCGTGATGCCCGGGTAAAAGAACGTAAAAAGTATGGCTTAAGAAAAGCACGTAAAGCACCTCAATTCTCTAAAAGATAAATTAATAGACCTACTTCAAATAATATGCCTAAAAACAACATTCATCCTGACTGGTATCCTGATGCAAAAGTTTATTGTGATGGTAAACATATAATGACGATAGGATCTACAAAACCAGAACTACATGTAGATATTTGGTCAGGGAATCATCCATTCTTCACTGGTTCCCAAAGAATACTTGATACAGAAGGTAGAGTCGAAAGATTTATGAGAAAATATAAACTAAATACTGATAAAACAGACAATAATTAACACTGTTCAGTACAGGAATTTGACACTTAATTCATCAAAAAGATACAATAACTTTGACAATCAAGAAGACTATATAGAAACATCTAATGCCAACAATACAACAATTAGTAAGATCGTCACGATTAAAAATAGATAGAAAAACTAAATCCCCTGCCTTAAAAAAGTGTCCTCAAAGACGCGGCGTATGCACACGTGTATATACGACTACACCTAAAAAACCCAATTCAGCTCTTAGAAAAGTTGCAAGAGTGCGCTTAACATCAGGTTTTGAAGTAACTGCATATATACCAGGTATAGGACATAACATACAAGAACACTCAGTAGTACTAATTCGTGGCGGAAGAGTCAAAGACCTACCGGGCGTTAGATATCACATTGTACGTGGTACATTAGATTCTGCGGGGGTCAAAGACCGACAAAAAAGTCGTTCAAAATATGGTACTAAAAAACCTAAATCATAAATTATCGTTCATAAATTCACTAAATTATCAACTATGTCTCGCAGAAATACATCAAAAAAAAGACTAGTGCAAACTGATCCAATATACAAAAGTAAATTAGTTAGTATGCTTACAGTCCGAATCCTTAAAAGTGGTAAAAAGAGTTTAGCACAAAAAATTATTTATCAGTGTCTAGAAATTATTAAAGATAGATCTCAAACAGAGCCTTTAGAGATTTTAGAGCAAGCAGTAAGAAATGCAACGCCGCTGGTAGAAGTAAAAGCTAGACGTGTAGGTGGCTCAACATATCAAGTACCAATTGAAGTAAGAGCTTATAGAGGTACTAATTTAGCATTAAGGTGGATCACTCGATTTGCTAAAGATAGATCAGGTAAAAACATGGCTAGCAAATTGGCAAATGAAATAATGGATGCAGCCAATGAAACAGGTAGTTCAATACGGAAAAGAGAAGAAACACATAGAATGGCTGAGGCAAACAAAGCATTTGCTCATTATAGATATTAATTAAAATTAAACACTATATTATATCGCTAAAAGTAATTTATTAATTTATTCACAGATATATCTTATGGCTAGAACAAAATTTGAAAGGAAAAAACCTCATGTTAATATTGGTACCATAGGACATGTTGATCATGGAAAAACAACTTTAACAGCTGCTATTTCTGCAACTCTCGCAGTTGCAGGTAGTACACAACTAAAAAAATTTGATGAAATAGATGCAGCGCCCGAAGAGAAAGCAAGAGGAATTACAATTAATACAGCACATGTAGAGTATGAAACAGATAATAGACATTATGCACATGTAGATTGTCCTGGACATGCTGATTACGTCAAAAATATGATCACTGGAGCAGCTCAAATGGATGGTGCAATCTTAGTAGTATCTGCTGCAGATGGACCAATGCCGCAAACTAGAGAACATATATTACTTGCCAAACAAGTTGGAGTACCAAATATCGTTGTATTCTTAAATAAAGAAGATCAAGTAGATGATGAAGAGCTGCTAGAACTAGTAGAACTAGAAGTACGAGAGCTATTAGCTCAGTACGATTTTCCTGGTGATGACATACCTTTTGTATCAGGTTCAGCACTGCTAGCACTAGACTACGTTACACAAAATCCTGACACCCAAAAGGGTGATGATAAGTGGGTTGACAAAATTCATGAGCTGATGGATGCAGTAGATGACTATATCCCAACTCCAGAACGCGATGTTGACAAAACATTCTTAATGGCCGTAGAAGATGTGTTTTCTATTACAGGAAGAGGTACAGTGGCAACAGGACGTATAGAAAGAGGCATTATTAAAGTTGGTGATTCTATTGAAATTGTTGGTCTAAGAGATACGCGTACAACCACAATCACTGGACTAGAAATGTTTCAAAAGACTTTAGACGAAGGTATGGCTGGAGATAATATTGGTATTTTACTACGAGGTATACAAAAGAAAGACATTGAACGAGGTATGGTTTTAGCAAAACCAGGAACCATAACACCACATACTCAGTTTGAAGCAGAGGTATACATATTAACTCAAGAGGAAGGAGGAAGACATACACCATTTTTTTCTGGATACAGACCCCAATTCTATGTTAGAACTACTGATGTTACAGGAACTATCACTCAGTTTACAGCTGATGATGGATCAGCTGCAGAAATGGTAATGCCAGGTGATAGAATTAAAATGAGTGCACAATTAATTAACCCTATTGCTATTGAACAAGGTATGAGATTTGCTATTAGAGAAGGGGGAAGAACGGTAGGTGCTGGAGTAGTTTCAAAAATACTAGAATAAATACAAAAATACTACTATGAATACAAGCAATAAAATTAGAATTAAGCTTAAAGCTTATGACTATTTATTACTCGATATATCGTGTAACAATATCATAGATACTGCGAACAGAACTAATGCTAACTCAGTAGGACCCATTCCTTTACCTACTCAAAGAAAAATTTATTGTGTATTAAGATCTCCTCACGTAGACAAAGATTCTCGGGAGCACTTTGAACTTAGAACACACAAAAGAATTATTGATATTTATGATCCATCTTCTCAAACAATTGATGCATTAATGAAACTAAACTTACCTTCAGGTATTGATATTGAAGTTAAGCTATAAACAGATATTAAATTGAAAGAGTGCCTAAAATTAATTAGACACTCTTAATTAAATTTTTACCATACTTAACTTAGTATAACTGTTCTTCTTGGTGAGTCTTAATCACACAATCGCTAGTTGGATATGCAACACATGTTAAAATAAAATTTTCAGCTATTTGATCATTATCCAGAAAAGATTGATCACTTTGATCAACGGTTCCTTCTACCATTACACCAGCACATGTTGAGCAAGCTCCTGCACGACAGGAATAAGGTAAATCATAGCCTTGTTCTTCAGCAGCATCTAAAATATACTGGTCAGAAGGACAAGTAATTTCTATTTCATCAGTTCCCTCTAATAATAATTTCACATTATAATCAGCCATCATATACTCCTTACTATTTTATACTGACCAAACTTTTCTCTCATATAAATTGATAAAACAATATATATAAAAGATATACTTAATCTATATTTAACAATACATAATTTCATCAAGATTTTTTCGTAAAAACATAAAATATACAATGATTTGCTATACCAGCCTAAAATCCGATAAATATTTTTTTTATAAGTTTACGATCTTCATATTTTTTTAAAATACCACATGGATAATAAACAAAAAACACATCAAGCCATTTACCCCAATATTCGATACATAGTGTTAGAACCAGACTTTGGTAAGCGAGAAATTAAAAAAAAACATACAATATATATACAAGAAATACATGTACTTCTAATCAGACTCTTTAAACAATCAATACGTAGACCATCACTTATATGTACAGGTATTTTACAACCCTTACTATGGCTTACACTCTTTGGTGCCTTATTTCAAAATGCACCTATTCAACTATTTACCGAAGGTCAAAAGTACAGTGATTTTGTGAGCTGTGGCATTATTGTATTTACTGCATTTACTTCTGCCCTAAATTCGGGCCTTCCTATTATGTTTGACAGAGAATTTGGATTCTTTAATAGAATTCTTAGCTCATCTATTTACTCACGATATTCTATTCTTATAGCTTCATCAGTTAATATTCTTTTATCTAGTTACATCCAAATTCTTTTTATCATATTTGCAACATCAATATTAGGCAAAAGTTCAATACCAACAGTAAATAACTATACAATCATCTTTAATGTATTATTTCTACTAAGTAATAGTGTTACCGGTTTCAGCTTAGTCTTAGCATTTATTCTTCCAGGTCATATTGAGTTATTAGCTTGTATTTTGATTATAAATTTACCCCTTCTTTTCTCCAGTACAGCCTTGGCACCATTAGTATTCATGCCATCATGGCTACAAATTATTGCTAGTCTTAACCCTTTAACATATGCAATTGAAGTCATAAGATATGCCTATTTAAATAACTCAGTATTACCGACATCAGTTATTATAAATACAACATGGGGTAATATTAATTTTCAACAAATTGTAGTCATACTTTTGATAACTAATTTACTAACTGTTTTAATAAGCTATAGGTTAATTGGAGATAAATTTGAAGATTAATATCTGAACAAATCTAAATTTCAATAACAATGTTATAATATAGTATAAGCTGTTCAATACATTGTAAACCAGTAAAGTAATGACAAATGTAAGAAAGCAACTAAATGGATTTACTTTTACATGGAGGTATAAAAAACTAATGGGATTACCATGGTATCGCGTACACACAGTGGTTTTAAATGATCCTGGTCGACTAATTTCAGTTCATTTAATGCATACAGCTCTTGTATCGGGATGGGCAGGTTCTATGGCATTATATGAACTAGCTGTTTTTGATCCATCAGATCCAGTCTTAAATCCTATGTGGAGACAAGGCATGTTTGTTATGCCATTCATGGCTAGATTAGGCGTAACTGATTCATGGGGTGGATGGAGTATTACAGGAGAAAGTGTTTCTAATCCAGGATTATGGAGTTTCGAAGGAGTAGCTATTACTCATATTGTTCTTTCTGGCATGCTGTTTTTAGCTTCAATCTGGCATTGGGTTTATTGGGATTTGGAACTTTTCCGTGATCCAAGAACTGGTGAGCCTGCACTAGATTTACCTAAAATTTTTGGGATCCATCTATTACTATCTAGCTTACTATGTTTTGGATTTGGAGCCTTTCACACAACAGGATTATTTGGCCCAGGCATATGGGTTTCTGACGCATATGGCATTACTGGTAAGGTACAACCCGTAGCACCAGCATGGGGACCAGATGGTTTTAACCCTTTCAATCCTGGCGGTGTAGCATCACATCATATTGCTGCCGGAACTGTCGGTATTCTAGCAGGAGTATTCCATTTAACAGTTAGACCACCGCAAAGACTGTATAGAGCATTAAGAATGGGTAATATAGAAACAGTATTATCAAGTAGTATATCCGCAGTATTTTTCAGTGCTTTTATTACATGTGGAACTATGTGGTACGGATCTGCAACAACTCCTATCGAATTATTTGGACCCACTAGATATCAATGGGACAGTGGCTATTTCCAACAAGAGATAGAAAGAAGAGTTGAAAATTCTCTGACAGATGGATTAAGTCCAGTAGAAGCATGGTCAAGAATACCAGATAAACTAGCATTTTATGACTATATCGGTAACAACCCAGCTAAAGGTGGATTATTTCGATCAGGTCCAATGGATAAAGGAGATGGGATAGCAGAAGCATGGTTAGGACACCCAATCTTTCAAGATAAAGATGGTAGGGAATTAACTGTGAGAAGAATGCCAGCATTCTTTGAAACATTTCCTGTTATACTTGTTGATAAAGATGGCATTATCCGTGCAGATATACCATTCAGAAGAGCTGAATCTAAATACAGCATAGAACAAGTTGGAGTAACAGTCAATTTTTATGGCGGTAAACTAAATGGTAAAGTCTTTACTGATGCTCCAAGTGTTAAAAAATATGCAAGAAAGGCTCAATTAGGAGAAGTTTTTGAATTTGATAGAACTACACTAGAAGCAGATGGTGTATTTAGAAGTAGCCCAAGAGGTTGGTTTACGTTTGGGCATGCCAATTTCGCACTACTCTTCTTCTTTGGACACTTATGGCACGGGTCCCGGACAATATTCAGAGATGTATTTGCTGGAATTGGCGCTGAAGTAACAGAACAAGTAGAATTTGGTGCTTTCCAAAAACTTGGGGATAGAAGTAGTAAAAGACAAGGTGCTGTATAAATTGGGATAATACACAAAAATAATATTAGGAGAAAAAAATGGAAGCTCTCGTATATGTGTTTTTATTAACGGGTACATTAATGGTTATATTTTTCGCCATATTTTTCAGAGATCCACCTCGTATTGCAAAATAGGTCAACAGCCTGATTAATCAAATAAAGATTATTTGTATCTATTAAGTATTTTAACTTATAGATACAAATAAGGCGTAATCTATTCTTCATGCTCTTCGAACGGGTCCCGAAGTTCTTTAGCTGAAGGACCAAAAGCAGTGTATATAGAGTAACCTGTTATACCAAGCAGTAAACTAGAAATAAAAATGCTTAAGACAGTGGCTGTTTCCATAGTTTAAATAGAAATAAATTATACTATCCCGAAAAATCAGAATACAATATAAAGTATAACAAAAAAAACAATAATTTTATGGCACTAAGAACTAGACTCGGAGAAATACTAAGACCTCTAAACTCAGAATACGGAAAAGTAGCACCAGGTTGGGGAACTACACCTATAATGGCTGTGTTTATGTTACTATTTTTTCTGTTCCTATTAATTATTCTACAAATATATAACTCTTCTCTTGTATTAGAAAATGTAGATGTAGATTGGGCTACTTTAGGCAGTTAAACAACACCTATGATACATTATTATTAAATAATAGTGTATCATAGAGAAAATAGAATCTAAATCATACTATGATTTCACTTCTACAACTTCATTTTCAGCAAAATTATTGGTATTAACGCCACTATACGTTTCCTTATCAAACCTTACAAGAACTGGATATTTAATACCTGTATCAACTTTTACAACCGTCCCTTTCTCTTGATACCAATAAGACTCTTTTCTCAATACTTTAATGACACTACCTTTTTTTACCATAACAACTTCTCCACAATAAATATATAGTAATAATTACAATAGTAAGTATAATTTTTTTTTCTATTTTTTAATAATAACTTTTAAAAAGTTTTCATACTCATATTTATTTTATTAATAAATAACTAATGAATTAATTGCCTTCATATTCATATAACTGTTACATTTATTAGAGAATTACAAATTCATACAGGTAAGAGGTATAATAAACATGAAAGTATCTTGGAAAACAATTATGCTCTGGTCACTTCCTTTTCTAGTGATTGGTTTCTTTCTATGGCAAGGGTTTCTAACACCTAATACAGCAGATGTCAACAATAATGTTGCAAATTCCAGAATGACATATGGACGCTTTCTGGAGTATCTAGACATGGGTTGGATTAAAAAAGTCGACATGTATGATAATGGTCATACAGCTATAGTTGAAGCACTAGGCCCAGAACTAGGTAATAGAGTACAAAAAATCAGGGTTGAATTACCAGCCAGTGCACCGGAATTAATAACTAAACTAAGACAAGCACAAATTGATATTGATGCACATCCTTCCAAAAATAATGGAGCGGTATTTAATCTAATTGGTAACCTATTTTTTCCTCTGCTTTTTATAGGCGGCTTGGCAATATTATTTAGAAGATCTAATAGTAATGCGGGTGGTCCTGGACAAGCTATGTCATTTGGAAAATCAAAAGCTCTATTTCAAATGGAAGCTAAAACAGGGGTAGTCTTTAATGATGTAGCCGGGGTAGATGAAGCTAAAGAAGAATTTCAAGAAGTTGTAACATTTCTAAAAGAGCCTGATTCTTTTACAGCTGTTGGAGCTAAAATTCCAAAAGGAGTACTATTAGTCGGACCTCCTGGCACAGGAAAAACTTTACTTGCTAAAGCAATTGCAGGAGAAGCTAATGTACCATTTTTTAGTATCTCAGGATCAGAATTTGTAGAAATGTTTGTGGGAGTAGGTGCCTCAAGAGTTAGAGATTTATTCAAAAAAGCAAAAGAAAATGCTCCATGTATAGTCTTTATTGATGAAATAGATGCAGTAGGAAGGCAAAGAGGAACTGGAATCGGAGGTGGTAACGATGAAAGAGAACAAACGCTAAATCAACTGCTAACAGAAATGGATGGATTTGAAGGAAATACAGGGATTATTGTTATAGCTGCTACCAATAGAGCTGACATCTTAGACTCAGCACTATTACGACCTGGACGCTTCGATAGACAAGTTACAGTTGATGTACCAGATCTGAATGGCCGATTAGCTATTCTAAAAGTACATGCAAGAAATAAAAAAATGGATGATGAAATATCTATTAGTACAATTGCGCGGAGAACACCTGGTTTTTCTGGAGCAGATCTTGCGAATCTATTAAATGAAGCAGCAATACTAACTGCAAGACGCCGTAAAGAATCAATTACTATTGCAGAAGTTGATGCTTCAATTGACAGAGTTGTAGCAGGTATGGAAGGCACACCTTTAGTTAATAGTAAAAGTAAAAGGTTAATTGCATATCATGAGGTTGGCCATGCAATTATTGGGACATTACTTGCCGAACATGATGCTGTACAGAAAGTTACATTAATTCCACGAGGACAAGCAAGAGGCCTAACATGGTTTATACCAAATGAGGATCAATCTCTAATTTCTCGAGGACAGATTAAAGCACGTATTATGGGAGCATTAGGTGGAAGAGCTGCAGAAGAAATTGTATTTGGAAACACCGAGGTAACAACAGGTGCAAGTAATGATTTGCAGCAAGTCACCTCAATGGCAAGGCAAATGGTCACTCGCTTTGGAATGTCTAATATAGGTCCACTATCTCTAGAAAGCGAAGATAGCAATCCTTTCCTAGGACGAGGCATGAATTCAGGTAACGAATATTCTGATGAAATAGCAATTAAAATTGACCAACAAGTTCAACAGATTGTACATCAGTGTCATACGCAAGTACGGCATATGATTGAAGATAATCGAGTTGTCATAGATCAACTAGTTGATTTATTAATAGAGAAAGAAACTATCGATGGAGAACAACTTGAACAAATTATTGCTGAGTATACCGTAATTCCTAAAAAGCAAGAATATATTAAGCAATTTTAAACTCAAATACACGAGACTGACGGGATTCGAACCCGCAACTTCCGCCGTGACAGGGCGGTGCTCTAACCAATTGAACTACAGTCCCTATTTACTTGCAAAGTTAATAACCTAGGAGAGAGAGGGATTCGAACCCTCGGTACGTTAAAAGCACGTACAACAGATTAGCAATCTACCGCTTTAAACCACTCAGCCACCTCTCCCTATATTAGCTATCGGTAATAAATTCACATATTCGCCTGTAAAATGACAGGCTTACTCTAATCATACCTCAATTTGGCTCAAGCGGGATTTGAACCTGCGACCTTGGGCTTATGAGTCCCCTGCTCTAACCAACTGAGCTATTGAGCCTCACAAAGCATACGCCAATATACTTTAACAAAATTATCAACAATACACAACAGGAATATTAATGTATAATTGTAGTACCTAATGGTATATCATTTATTAAACTCAGCAACAGACTATTAGAAATGCGACCATCTATAATTTTAACTACAGGCACTCCTTCATCCAAAGCATATAAACAAGATTCAACTTTAGGTATCATTCCACCAAAAATATCACCTTTATGTATTAAATCGGTCACTTGCGTAGAAGTTAAAGATGCCAGAACGCTATTCAGATCATTGCAATCCTTTAAAATACCTGGAGTATCAGTTAACATAACGAGCATATTGGCCTGTAATTCAGAAGCTAGAGTAGCTGCCACTATATCTGCATTTATATTATAAGACAAACCCATTGCATTAACACCTATAGGAGCTATAACAGGTATATAATTGTTATCTAATAACAGATTAACTATATCTGTGTTAATAAAATGAATCTTACCAACTCGATTATTCTCTATGGTGTCAATTGGCAATGCTCGAATAAAATTATTATCATGACCTGATAATCCAACAGCCTTAGCATCACTCTTATTTAACATTGCAACAATATTTTTATTGACTTGCCCAGCTAAAACCATCTGGACTACTTCCATAGTAGTTGAATCTGTTACACGAACTCCCTGATTAAATGAAGGTTGGATCTGTAATTGTTCTAAACATTGATTAATAGCTGGACCACCACCATGTACAATTATACATTGTAGACCAAAATCTTTCAGTAAAATAATATTTGCAATAACTTGTTCAATCAGTTTTGCGTCTTTCATAGCAGCACCGCCGTATTTAATAACAACTTTTTTTCCTCTAATAGACTGCATGAAAGAATGTAGACCCTCAATAGTGGCCAACTTGTCTGAATAATCCATAATAGTTATAATTTAAGTAGATAACATAAATAAATCTGTATTTTGCTAATAAGTTTAAACGCCAAAAATCAAATGATAGATAATACAACACCACAAGCGCTAGGATATCATACAGATATACACTGTACAATAAACAAATATTACCAATAATATCACATGAATATATTTTGGGGAAATATTTGGAAATTTCCAAAATTTCTTATTTCAGTTTTCATTGGTTTTTTCTTGACAGCTGCTTATCCTTTTTTCCAGTTATCAAAAAACACAAAAATATTTTATTTTACTTTATTAGTTCTCATTTTACTAACAGGATTTCTTGTTATCATCTTAAAAGAGATGCTAGGATACACGTAAAAATAGAAAATAACTCAAGTAACTAATAGATTCTGGCCAGAGCAATCTATAAAATTGGACATATATAATATTATATAGTAACTATTACTGCACTTACACTATTTAAACAATAATATGACTAATAAACCAATTACTTACCAAACGGGTGCATTTGCATTAATGGATAGCTTAGTTAGGCACAATGTCACTCATATCTTTGGTTATCCGGGTGGTGCCATCTTACCAATCTATGATGAACTATACAAATGGGAAGAGAAAGGTATAATAAAACATATCCTAGGAAGACATGAGCAAGGCTGCTCACATGCTGCTGATGCCTATGCACGCTCTACAGGAAAAATAGGAGTATGTTTCGCCACATCAGGCCCTGGAGCTACTAATTTAGTTACTGGTATTGCTACAGCTCAAATGGATTCTGTACCTATGATTGTGGTTACTGGCCAGGTAGCTAGAGCATTTATTGGTACAGACGCATTTCAGGAGGTAGATATTTTTGGCATCACTTTACCTATTGTAAAACATTCGTACGTTGTTAGGGATCCGAAGGATATGTCCAAAATTATCGCTGAGGCATTCTATTTAGCAACTCATGGTCGACCGGGTCCAGTACTGATTGATATTCCCAAAGACGTAGGTCTGGAGAAATTTATATATCATCCTGTTTATCCGGGCAAGGTAAATCTACCTGGTTGCAAGCCAATTATACAATCATATAATTCACAAGTTAAGCATTTTGTAGAGCTATTGAAAAATTCTCGACAACCTTTATTGTATGTTGGAGGAGGTGCTATAATTGCTAATGCTTACTTAGAAGTTGAGCAACTTGCGACATGTTGTCAAATTCCTGTAACAACTACTTTAATGGGGAAAGGTATACTGGATGAGAACCATGATCTTTCTTTAGGTATGCTAGGTATGCATGGCACAGCTTATGCAAATTTTGCCGTTAGTGAGTGTGATTTATTGATTGCTTTAGGTGCTAGATTTGATGATCGGGTAACTGGTAAACTAGACGAATTTGCATGTAATGCACAGGTGATTCATTTAGATATTGATCCAGCAGAGATAGGGAAAAACCGTATACCACAACTAGCTATTGTTGGTGATATTAAAGCTGTCCTTAAAGAAGTTATGAAACTGATACATAATCAGAATATGTTTGTTGAGACCTATACATATTCTTGGAAAGAAAGAATTAATAAATGGAAACAGCAATACCCATTATTAATCCCCAGAAAAATGTCACAAGTGTCCCCACAAGAAATTCTGAGTGTATTAAATGAGTACGCACATAGTAGTTATTATACTACTGATGTTGGTCAACATCAGATGTGGGCAGCCCAATTCTTAAATGTTTTGCCTAGACACTGGATGTCTAGTGCTGGGCTTGGTACTATGGGTTATGGTCTACCTGCTGCAATTGGTGTCCAAATTGCATTTCCAGATGAGCAAGTTATATGTATTAGTGGTGATGCGAGTTTCCAAATGAATATACAAGAACTGGGAACAATATCGCAATATAAATTACCAATTAAAATTCTTGTGATAAATAATAAGTGGCAAGGTATGGTGCGACAGTGGCAACAGGCTTTCTACGGTGAGCGCTATTCTCATTCAAATATGTCTTCGGGAGCACCAAATCTGGGTAGCATAGCCTCTTCTTATGGTATTACAGGACTAATTTTAGATAATCGAAAAAATATGCATGAAACCATAAAAGAATTCATAAATACAGTTGGTCCTGTTATATTGGATTGTCATGTAGTAGAAGATGAAAACTGCTATCCTATGGTTGCTCCTGGTAAAAGTAATGCTCAAATGATAGGAGTACATAAGCCTTTGCGAGCGACAAATACAAGTAGGTAGTTAAGTTATATTTTGATGTATGATCATACCAGTCATAGTGAATAAGCCCTTAATGAGAATTGAACTCATGACCTTCTCCTTACCAAGGAGATGCTCTACCACTGAGCCATAAGGGCTATGTTTTTTATTAAAAATGGGCCGGGTTGGATTTGAACCAACGTAGGCAAAGCCAGCGGATTTACAGTCCGCCCCCATTAACCACTCGGGCACCGACCCTTCAGTACTATTACCCCGTAAATTATACCACAATTACTTATTAAATACAATTCAATTATTGATATATCTTTAAAGAGTTTTGCATTGATGTTTATATATCTTTGTTATGCTAGACATAGCAGGATTTGAACCAGCGACTTCCACGATGTCAACGTGGCACTCTAACCAACTGAGTTATATGTCTATTTTAGATATAATGCTAAACCTCTTCTTAAAGGTACCTAATGAAGAGTATTAACTATTCCATGTAAAATGATGTTTTAAGTAAATCTTTGTTTTAAACGAGTTGCTTTTCCAGATCTGCTTCTTAAATAGTATAGTTTTGCTCGTCGTACTTTGGATTTTCTAGTAACTTGTATGCTTTGTATTCTCGGAGAATTAATCAGATACACACGTTCTACACCAACTCCTTGCATAATCTTGCGGATTGTTATAGTTGTGTTTAACTGTGCATTGTGTTTAGATATAACTACTCCTTCTGCATACTGTATACGTTCTTTATTGCCTTCCTGAATTAGCAAGCCCATTCTGACAGAGTCACCAATGTCAATATTAGGTATCTCCTCCTTGATATATGGTTGTTCGATTAAGCGAATAAGACTTTGTTTGCACATTATTTGTGATGGCATGATGATTTATATTAAAAATAGCGATAAGACTGTAAATTTGTATATGTATATCTTGTAATTCTGTTTTTTCTAATTATAATACTAATAAAACAATATAATGACAGTAAATATATTAATATCTAGTAGTTTAGATCATTTGTATTACCATTCATCTTTAGAAACTTCTTTGAATAGCCTTGACTTTGTCTTACTTACAAATAATACTTTTACTAAGTTATATGCATATTTTTTATTAACATCATTTTCTGTGGTACACAGTAATGATGACTTTTTTCTACAAGTCAAGTCCTATAATACACGTGCTATTAGTTTATATTTTTGGTTGGGTTATAGCTTGATAGTTAGTATACAGGTTATAGGTCATACACGATATTATCTTAAACTAAAAAGTTCTAAAAGTAAAACCAAAAACTATCATAGAAGATATTTAATTTATTAGTTTGCTAGTTTTTCTTGTTTTTACATATTAAGTTCTGTGGTCAATTGTGCTACTATTGATTAGTATCAAAGGTAATAATTTTATATTATATGTATTCATATGTTTGAACGCTTCACTGAAAAAGCAATTAAAGTCATTATGTTGGCCCAGGAAGAGGCACGGCGGCTAGGGCATAACTTTGTTGGTACCGAGCAAATTTTATTAGGATTGATTGGCGAAGGAACTGGTATTGCAGCACAAGTACTTAAATCAATGAATGTTAATCTGAAAGATGCTCGTATAGAAGTTGAAAAAATTATTGGTCGTGGTTCGGGTTTCGTTGCTGTTGAAATCCCATTTACCCCTAGGGCAAAAAGGGTATTGGAATTATCTTTAGAAGAAGCTCGACAGTTGGGGCATAATTATATTGGTACTGAGCACCTATTAATGGGTCTAGTACGTGAAGGCGAAGGCGTTGCAGCACGTGTTTTAGAGAATTTAGCAGTTGATGTATCTTCTATTCGTACTGAAGTAATTCAAATGCTCGGAGATAATGCAGAAGCAAATGCCAATGGTACGAATAATGTACAAACTAGAAGTAAAACACCTACTTTAGAAGAATTTGGTTCTAATCTAACAGAATTAGCTATCGAAGGTGTATTAGATCCAGTAGTTGGACGGCAAAAAGAAATTGAGCGAGTAATACAGATTTTAGGCCGTCGTACAAAAAATAACCCTGTTCTTATAGGTGAACCTGGAGTTGGGAAAACCGCTTTAGCTGAAGGGCTTGCTCAGAGAATAGCAAACCGAGATGTCCCTTCTATTTTAGAAGATAAGCTTGTGATTACTCTTGATGTTGGCTTACTTGTGGCTGGTACTAAGTATCGTGGTGAGTTTGAAGAGAGGTTAAAGCGGATTATGGATGAAATTAAATCTGCTAATAATGTGATATTAGTGATTGATGAAGTTCATACTCTTATTGGAGCAGGTGCAGCAGAAGGTGCGATTGATGCAGCTAACCTTCTCAAGCCAGCATTGGCTAGAGGAGATCTGCAATGTATAGGTGCTACTACTTTAGAAGAATATCGTAAGCATATAGAAAAAGATGCAGCCTTAGAACGACGTTTTCAACCTGTTATGGTTGGTGAACCGAGTGTAGAAGAGACAATCGAGATTTTATTTGGTTTAAGAGATCGTTATGAAAAACATCATCAGTTAAAAATGTCAGATGGAGCTCTAGCTGCTGCTGCGAAGTATGCAAACCAATATATTTCTGATCGTTTTTTACCTGATAAAGCTATTGATTTAATTGATGAAGCAGGTTCTAGAGTACGTCTTTTAAATTCACAGTTACCCCCTGCAGCTAGAGAATTGGACAAAGAATTGCGAACAGTACTTAAAACTAAGGACGAGGCGATACGTGCTCAAAAATATGAAAAAGCAGAGCAGTATAGAACTCGGGAAATGGAGATAAAAGCACAAATAGCTGCTATTGCACAAAGTAAGAAAACAGAACCAGACTTGAGTTTAGAAGATCCTGTTGTTACAGAAGAGGATATTGCAGAAATCGTTGCTTTTTGGACTGGCATACCTGTTACAAAGCTTACAAAAAGTGAATCAGAGAAGCTTCTTCATATGGAAGAAACTTTACATGGCAGAATCATTGGTCAAGATGAAGCCGTTGTAGCCGTTTCCAGGGCTATACGTAGAGCAAGAGTTGGCCTGAAAAATCCGGGACGGCCTATTGCCAGTTTTATATTTTCTGGTCCGACTGGAGTTGGTAAAACTGAATTAACTAAAGCTCTAGCATCTTATTTCTTTGGTGCTGAAGAGGCAATGGTTCGTTTAGACATGTCAGAGTATATGGAAAGGCATACTGTATCAAAATTAATTGGATCTCCACCTGGTTATGTAGGTTATAGTGAAGGTGGGTATTTAACTGAAGCAGTTCGTAAAAGACCTTATACAGTTATACTCTTTGATGAAATAGAAAAAGCTCATCCAGATATTTTTAATTTATTATTACAGATTTTAGAAGATGGACGTTTAACAGATGCTAAAGGTAGAACGATTGACTTTAAGAATACATTACTTATCATGACTTCTAATATTGGTTCGAAAGTTATCGAAAAAGGAGGTGGGAGTTTAGGATTTGAATTAGGTGAATCACAAGTTGAGTCACAGTATAATCGAATTCGTACACTGGTTAATGAAGAGTTGAAACAGTATTTTCGACCTGAATTCTTGAATCGTTTAGATGAAATCATTGTATTTAGACAGTTGACTAAGGATGAAGTACGTGAGATTGCTGATATGATGTTAAAAGAAGTCTTTGATCGTATCAAGCAGCAAGAAATTCAGTTAGATGTTACAGAAAGGTTTAAAAATCGTCTAGTTGATGAGGGGTACAATCCAAGTTATGGGGCTAGACCTCTAAGAAGGGCAGTCATGCGTTTGTTAGAAGATAGCCTTGCTGAGGAAGTTCTTTCTGGAAAAATTAAAGCGGGAGATAGTGCTGTTGTTGATGTGACTGATGAAGGTGAGGTGACTGTGTTATTGGGTGAGAAGTTGGAATTATTATCAAGTCAGTAAGATATAGGTTTATATTTAAGCTTATAATCTATCTATGCCAAGAACCAGGTTTGAACTGGTGACACGAGGATTTTCAGTCCACTGCTCTACCAACTGAGCTATCTCGGCTTTCACTAGTATGTATAGATAATAACATATTACTGTGGTTAGTCGTGTTACAGCATATAAATGTTACAAATCATTATAGGATTTTATATATTTTCAAAAGATGAAAATGTTGGATTAAATTGTAACTCTATATTTCCAGTTGGTCCATTGCGATGTTTAGCTATAATTAAATTAGTCATTTGGATAGTTTCTACATCTGTATTTGTATTATGATAGTAGGACTCTCGATATAGCATTAGTACTAAATCAGCATCTTGTTCTATAGAGTTATGCAAGATATACTGTGAGTTGCATCTAAAGCTTTTGGTATCATGGATGATTAGGTCATACATGATACTCGTTTGAAAATTAGCTTGAATATATAATTTCTTATCAATGTGAGATATTTTTTTGAGATAAGGTTTAGTGTATTTTACTAAAGTAGCTTGTTTGATTTGATCAGTTTTCTGCCATCCTTGATTGGTCAAAAACATATGATTATGTGTTAGTGTGCATGGGTATTGTTTTACGTTATTTAAACAATATCCATGTTTAGTTTGTGTTTGCTGAATCTGAAAAGAAGAATGGTATGTCTGATAATTGATATCTCTTGTGTTTGTTTTAGATTGTCTTATTCGGTTGCAAGAGTTGTTTTTGATGATTATTTTATACGAAGTTTTAGTAATTTTATTGTGATATCCTATGCATCCGCTCTCTCTCAAGTCTGAAAGAAGTGGTCTTTTATTAACCCGGTTTTCTACATTTCGATTTAATTGTGACAATATAATAATTGGTAAACAAAGTTCTTTAGCTAGTACTTTTAATGATCGAGTTATGGATGATAGTTCCTCGTTTCGGTTAGATAGTTTAGGATTGTTAAATTGAATGAGTTGTAAATAGTCTATGATAATAAGCTGGATGTCTTTGTATGTGTGTTTTAGAGTCTTGGCAGTTGTAATTAAGTTGCTTAATGACATATTCGCATTGTCATTGATATGAATTTGTGATTTGACTAGCTGGTTAGCTGCTTGTTGAACCTTTGTCCAATCCATAGCACTAATTTGTGCTGATTGCAATTTACTAATAGGTATTTGTGCTAAGATAGATAGTAATTTATATAGTATTTGTTCGCGTGACATTTCTAAACTGAAAATACATATACTTTCTGTATGCTTTCTAATCAGATTTACAGCTATATTTAAGCTAAATGATGTCTTACCCATTGATGGTCTTCCCGCAACTACAATTAAATCACCTTCTCTAAATCCGTGGCTAATTTTGTCTAAATTAGTGAATCCTGACATAATTTTTGTGTACTTTTGTGTTGGATATTCTCCTTTTAATTTGAGTAATAAATTAGATAATAAAGAACTTGCACGGTCATCTGTTTTGTGATTATATTGACTATTGATATGTTCTAGGTATTTGTTTGTTTTAATTAATAGGGTTCTAGGCGGGATGGATGAAATGTAGGCAAGTTTTATGATATTATATCCATGTTGAATTAGTAATCTTCTTATGTATTTCTCTTTTATAATTTGTATGTAGTATTGAGATATAGAGTATGTTGGCTCTTGTGAAATAAAAACTTGTGCATGTTTTAGTAAATTGAGGATTTTATTTACACCTCCAATTATATTAAGTAAGTTAAGATCCCATAAGGTATTAATGAGTATAATCGAATCAATATAATCTTTTTTAAGATAAATTTCAACTATTGTTCTATATATTATCTGATGAGTTTCAAGACAAAAAGATTCTGTAACTAACTCATTTATTGCTAGTTGCATTATTTCAGTATTAACTAGTATACCACCAAGTACTATTTCTTCTGCTAGATTATTTTGAGGTGGTAATTGTTCATGATATTTTAGTAAAGAACCTTGATTAATCATTTCTACACACTCTTGTCCTAGTTATGAGTATATTGAATTTCAAATAGTTTCAGGAAGTATTTGAAGCTTTAATTGTACATCTATATCAGGCATTAGTTGTATAGATATATCATAAAGTCCGATGTTCTTTATTTCCGGTAGTGTGACTTGTGATTTTTCAAGCGTAATTCCTGTAATATTTTTAATTATTTCTACTACATCTTTATCATTAATACTGCCAAATATATGATCATGTTCGCTGACTTTTCGTTTGATACTGAATTTATAAATTGCCTCTAGCTGAGACTTAGTATCTAACGCTAATTTTTGTTTTGCTTCAAGAATTAACTTGTCTTGTTTGGTTTTATATCTTATGTAGTTTAACTTATTTTTTGTGATCGGCTCAGCAATTTTTTTTGGTAATAGATAGTTTTTTGCGTACCCTGGATTCACTTTTATGATGTCACCATGATTCCCTAGGTGTTTTTGGTTTAAATTAAGTATTAATTGAATCTTTTTTTTAGCCATAATATATTTCTGTGTAGTGAATACGTATTATTATACAATAATTTTAAAATATGATATAGTTGTTGATGACTCTAAGGGTATGTCTTAGTTTTATAAAATTTTGGAAAGGTGGCCGAGTGGTTGAAGGCACAGCATTGGAAATGCTGTTTAGTTTTTGACTAACGAGGGTTCGAATCCCTTCCTTTCCTTACTATAATACGTATTTTATCTAACATCTTAGGTTAAGGTGTGAAATCGAATTTGTGAGTAGTAATCTACTTGCAAGGTGAGATCTTGTGATAGAATTACAGTATATAATAATAAGTTTCTGTGAAGCTTGTTTTACTAGTTTTTCCTGGTTATGAGTATTTTTAAGTTTGTGTAATGGTATATTAACTGAGTTGACTATATGTTCTATTTCATATTCTTCATGATCTCTTATGTCTATCAAATATATTGGTATGTTTCGATTGAGTAGATTTTGAAACTTACGTAGTGTAATATATTTAATTGGTATCTCTGAAGTCTGTTTTAGCTTTAAATAGTTTGTATGGCATACATCGTCCAAGTTGTTGTACTGTTGTCTTAAAGAGATTGTTTTAAACGTATTTTTGAGTAGATTGTATGTTATAAGTTTACCACTGGATATTTGTCCTAATCCAAGGATGATTTTGATCGTTTCAGTTGCTTGTAGTATCCCAATTATACCTGGCAATATCCCTAAAATCCCATTGCGATTACAAACATTATTTTGCTCGTTGTATTTGTTTGAATTTAAGTCATTATAGTGTGGGCCTCCTTGGTAGTTGAAAACACTGATTTGACCAGCAAATGTTGATACAGCGCCATAGACATGTATTTTGTGTAATTCTTGACATACTTGACTAATCAGCCATCTGGTTTCGAAGTTATCCGTATGATCTAAAATAATATCGTAGTCTTGAACAACTTTATGTGCGTTTGCAATATGAAATTTGAAATTAAATACTTCAAAGTGGCATGATGTATTAATTTTGTGTAAATGATTTTTGGCTGAAGTACCTTTGGCATATCCTATGTCACTATTTCTATATAAGATTTGACGATGTAAATTAGATTGTTCTACGTGATCATTATCAATAATACCTATATGACCTACACCACTACTAGTTAAATATAACAGGCTGGTAGCAGCTAAAGCGCCTGCACCGATTGATAGTATACGGCTGTGTTTTAATCGTTGCTGTCCTTGTTCTTGAATTTCTGGTATTATAATATGTTTAGCATATTTTTGATATTCTTCGAAGCTTAAATCTTCATTATTAGAGTTAATGTGTGAAAAGTACTGCGACATCAGTAATAAGTTGTAGTATTTGGTTTAGATAAGTTACTATTGGTTAGTGTCGATAAGCGCTCTTAGTTCAGCTGGTAGAACGTAGGTTTCCAAAACCTAATGCCGAGGGTTCAAGTCCTTCAGAGCGCGATACTCTATGAGCATATTTTTATGTTATGAAGGCTATCTTTTTATATTGTAATTAATATACAATGATTTTAGAAAATAATTGACTTATATGTTTCTGAATTGTTTCTTTTGATCCTTTGTGGTCATGTATTACGTAAAGTTATTATTTCAATATATTCTATTTATTTTTCTATAAAGTAATGTATGGCTAAAAAAGTTATTGCTATTGTAAAATTAGCGTTAAGTGCTGGAAAAGCCACTCCAGCTCCTCCTATTGGCCCTGCACTGGGCCAACATGGTGTAAATATTGTGATGTTCTGTAAGGACTATAATGCTAGAACAGCCGATAAGCAAGGTTTAATTATACCTGTTGAAATTTCGATTTATGATGATCGTAGTTTTACTTTTGTATTAAAAACACCTCCTGCATCAGTTTTATTGTCTAAAGCAGCTGGAGTCAATAAAGGTTCGGGTTCGCCTAATACTGATACAGTTGGTTCGATTACGGATCAGCAATTGACAGAAATTGCAGAAATGAAGTTACAAGATTTAAATACGAACAATGTATTGCAAGCTAAAAAAATTATCGCTGGAACAGCAAAAAATATGGGTATTCGATTAGAAGACTAATGATATTATACTTAGGGATATAAGTAATGGTTAAAAAGCAAAGATCACGTAGATTTAATAGTATCCTTCCTCTTGTAAATAAACATTCTTATAATTATAAAGAGGCAGTTACTTTGTTAAAGCAAACTTCTTCGGCTAAATTTGTAGAAACTGCTGAAGTTCATATTGCATTGGGGCTAGATCCAAAGTATGCTGATCAGCAATTACGTTCAACAGTGATTTTACCCAAGGGTACAGGAAAATCTGTTGTAGTTGCTGTAATTACGCAAGGTAATAGAATAGTAGAAGCTCGAAATGCTGGTGCTGATATTGTAGGTTCTGAAGAACTATTAGCACAAATTATGCAAGGGGATATCAATTTTGATAAATTAATTGCAACACCTGATATGATGCCATCTATTGCGAAATTAGGACGTATTTTGGGGCCTAAAGGACTCATGCCCTCTCCAAAAGCTGGAACAGTAACTAATGATATTCAAAATGCGGTACGGGAATTTAAGATTGGGAAATTAGAATATCGAGTAGATAAGACAGGCATTGTGCATATACCTTTTGGTAAAACTAATTTTGATATCGAAGATTTGTGCATAAATTTGCTAACTATTCAGCAGTCTATTGATCGTAGTCGACCTTCCGGAGCAAAAGGTAAGTATTGGAAAACTTGTTATATTTGTAGTACTATGGGACCATCGATAGAAGTTGATGTTGCTACATTTTAATTATTAAGTGTTAGTATAGGCATCTGTTGATTTTATATATATTATAGCTAGGATATTTTATCCGCTTACTGTATTTACATGTTTATAAACCTATTTTTTAATATCTTATGACAAATAAAATTGTAAGTATTATAGAAGATCTAAAGTCACTTACTCTTTTAGAGGCTGCAGAGCTTGTAAAAGAAATTGAATCTACTTTTGATGTAGATGCTTCTCAAGCTTCTGCGGCGGGTACAGTTGTAATGGCTGCTCCTGGTGGTGGGACTGCTGCTGCAGATGTAGAAGAGAAAACAGAATTTGATGTAATTTTAAATGAAGTGCCTGCACCGAAAAAGATAGCTATTTTGAAAGTAGTACGTTCATTAACTGGTTTAGGTTTAAAAGAGGCCAAAGAATTAGTCGAATCTGCGCCCAAAACTTTGAAAGAAGCTACAAGTAAAGATGATGCTGAACAAATGAAAGCTAAGTTAGAAGAAGCTGGTGCAAAAGTAGAAGTTAAATAAGGATTACCCCTTGAGTCTGTGACTAGTAGCTGGACTCAAGAAGTAATCCTATAAACGATATTTAGTCGAGTGATTAACTATTTAGAATAAACCCAGCGTGATTGCTTTAGATAAAGGCATTGTAGCTCCAATACCAAGCCAGATACTAATAAATGTTCCAACTAAGAATACTGTTGTTGCAACAGGACGTCTAAAAGGGTTCTGGAATTTGTTGATACTTTCAATAAAAGGTACTGTAATTAAGCCTGCTGGAACAGCTGCCATTGATAGTACTCCAATAAGCTTGTTAGGAATCACGCGCAGTAAGTTGAAGGTTGGAAAGAAGTACCATTCTGGTAAAATTTCTAGTGGAGTTGCGAAGGGATCTGCTTTTTCACCTAAGGCAGATGGTTCTAGAATAGCCAAGCCTACCACACATGCTATTGTGCCCAAAATCACCGTTGGAAACATATAAAGTAGATCATTAGGCCATGCAGGTTCACCATAGTAATGGTGTCCCATCCCTTTAGCTAGTTTTGCTCGTAAGTTTGGATCAGTTAAGTCTGGTTTTTTAATAATTGACATATTGTTTTTCCTTGTTGATATAATTTTATACTATTATTGAACTTATAATGGTCCAGAGATTCCTTGTTTGCGTATCATTAGGAAATGCATTAGCATGAATACCGCTGTTAGTAGTGGTAAAACAAATGTGTGTAAACTATAGAAGCGAGTAAGTGTACCTTGACCTACACTTACGCCACCTCTTAGTAATTCTACAATACTACCACCTATAACTGGAACAGCTTCTGGTACTCCTGTTACAATTTTAACTGCCCAGTATCCTATTTGGTCCCAAGGAAGTGAATAGCCTGTTACACCAAATGATACTGTTAGTACAGCAAGAATTACACCTGTGACCCATGTTAGTTCTCGAGGTTTTTTAAATCCTCCAGTTAGATAGACCCTATAAACATGAAGATTTAACATAAGAACCATCATACTGGCAGACCATCGATGTATTGACCTAATTAGCCATCCGTAGTTTACATCAGTCATTATATATTCTACTGATGAAAAGGCTTCTGCTACTGTAGGTCTGTAATAAAAAGTCATAGCAAAGCCACTGGCAACTTGGATTAAGAATGATGTAAACACAATACCGCCTATGCAATAGAAAATATTAACATGTGGTGGTACATATTTACTTGTTATATCATCAGCAATTGCTTGTATTTCTAGTCTCTCTTCGAACCAGTCATAAATCTTGCCCATTATTTTTAGATCCTGTCAGTATCCTTCATTTTTTACATATAGACTACTTATCTGCATATGATAAGATGATTTGATGGCTGCATATAATATATTATAGCATATTTTTGGATAACTTTTATACGACTAGATCATTCTGTTTGAAGTATATGTGTTTAATATAAAAATGTTGTGAATTATAATATATTTTTGTGTGTACTGTATAATATGATCGTTTTCTAGTTGTTTTATAATATGGCTTACTGTGTTACGAGTACTTCCTGTAATAGTAGCTATAAGTTTATAAGATAATTTAATGTCAAGTATAAGAGACTTGTTATAGCTTCGTCCAGTTATTTCGCATAGTAGTAAGAAAAGATGTAATATCCGATTCCGAATATTTTTGTGTATCCAAAGACTTAACAAATTTATTTGTGATGATTTATGAATATTACAGTATGTTTGAATATGATGTCTGTACAAATGATTTAATTGATGAGGTATACTTATGATATAACTGTTTACTAGGGGTGTAAACTCATAGCAGTAGTTATATGATCTACCTTTTTGAAAAATTTCTTGGATTATATGTCCTGTATAGATTAAATCTGAACTAAATTTTTCATGATTGGAAAAAAGCTTATTCTGAATCATGATTCCTTGTATAATAATATAAATATTATGATCATCAGGATAAAGCATTAGTAAATCTCCTGGTTTTAGTTTATGTATTGAGGGTGTTATCATGTTTTTATTGGATTTTATCTTTTAGTTTTAATTTATATCTAATAATGATTGTTCAGGGTCTTGTTGTATCTTTTTCTATTCATATTATTAATTCTTATGTTAAAGAGAGTTTTATTGGTTGATGATGATGCAATTTTATTATTTTCATTGTCTTCCTATTTGTCCGATGTTGGCTTTACGATTGATACGGCTTCTAGCGTCGATGATGCCATACATTTTTTAATAGGTAGTGATTATGATTTAGTGGTTTCTGATATTGTTATGCCATACCGAAACGGGTATAGTTTAATTGAGTATATGCATTCCCATGTATCTCTCAAGAATATACCCGTAATTTTTCTAACAGCGAAGGGTATGACTAGAGATAGGATTGCAGGATATGATTTGGGTTGCGCAGGATATCTAGTGAAGCCTTTTGATCCAGCGGAGCTATTATCTATGCTCCGTAATATATTGATGAATCGCAATAACTTTACAAATAGTATAAATCAATTGTCAAGTGATTATACTACTAGTGCGTTAACCAGCCGTGAGCAGGATGTATTAAGTCAAGTTTTGAAAGGGATGACAAATAAAGAAATAGCTTATAATCTTGGTTTAACTGTGCGTAATATTGAAAAATATGTTAGTCGTTTATTGTCTAAAACAGGTAAGCGTAACAGGACAGAGCTAGTACAGTACTTTTATAGTAAACGTTATATGAATGAGAAGACATAGGGCGAATGACGGGAATCGAACCCGCGAGTAATGGAGTCACAATCCATTGCCTTAACCACTTGGCCACACCCGCCATCTTACTTTGATCTAATTGTAGTATTTTTTTTGATGTGAAGTCTATTATTTGGTTTATATAATGCAAAAACAAGATTTTAATATTCGAATTAATGGTGAGCCATTTCATTGTGCTCAGCCAATAACGGTTTATGACTTACTAGTTTATTTAGATATTGATATCAAAGCAAATATTGTGGAATATAATCATGATATTTTGGATGTAAATAAATTAAGAACTACATTTGTACAAGAGCATGATCGGATAGAAATTATTACATTGGTTGGAGGTGGTTAAAATGTTAAAGACACAGATATTCTACCTTGTTTAGCATCTATATGTATGATTCGCACCATGAAGACTGTTTGGGGTTTGAATAAGATATTGATTTGTTGAATTTGTTTTTCTTGTAATTCTGATCTATGTAGTAAAGCGGGGACACCATAAATATTAAAAAAAACACCAAACTCTGTAATTTCTATTACATCTGATTGTATTATAGAGCCGACCTTTATATCTTGCATTATTTCTGCAATAATGGCACATCTGGCACTACATATTAATTTATTATTATGTTCGTTTGCTACTAAGAGTTTACATTGTATTGTTTTGTATAGTAAGTTGTATTTAGATTTATTGCACAGTAGGTGTGAGTTGGGTATGAACCCTTGTATGTCTTCAATTTCAATTAAAATACCGCCTTTGTTAATACCTTTTACATATGCTTGAACTGATATATCTTCTTTTTTTAATTGTTTAATTCTATCCCATGATCGGATGTAATTTAATCTTTTAATTGATAGTACAAGTTGTTTGGCATCTGTATTGTATGCCAGTATAAAAAATTCCTGCGTATTATAAAGTATTAGTTGTTGTGTATATTTATTTTTCGTAGTTAAAGAGATTTCCTCTATTGGTAGGTAGCCGGCGGTATGATTCCCAATATCCACTAAATACCCTTCTTGTTCTTGGCTAAAAATTGTACCTACTATTATATCTCCAGGATTAAAAGTATAATGATATTGATTTAAAACTTTAGCAAAGTTCTTATGTATAAAAGACATTCAATAATTCCTTTTTTGTGATTTTACTGTTATTATGGCTATATCTATAGAGTAAGCGTAGGTGGTTGCAGATTTTTATTAAATTTGAGGAAAGTCCGGACTCCTTATAGAAGTTGATTGTTGAAGAAATTTCAATATAAGTGATTATGAGGATAGTGCCACAGAAAAATACCGCCTTGTTATTTTTATGATGTCAAGGTAAGGGTGCAAAGGTGTATTAAGAGTGCACCAGTAGTATTGTTGAAATACTTGCTAGGTAAACCCCATCGAGGAGCAAAGATGTAATGTGATAAGTTTCTATAAATCCAAACACAATGGTTTACTTATAAGTAAATACTGCATGAAGTAGCATATATGAATACACTACTTTAGATTAATAACTACCCTTTCACTATGTAAATGTGGAAGAACTAAATCCGGCTTATGTCTTTACTCTATAGAGTAAAATAGTTTGTAGCAGTTAACGTACTTTACTTTTTTATGATTGGATGTAAATGTTTTTAAATTTTTTTTCTATTGTATTTACTTCTTTTGTTGTTAATGTGCTGTTAGGGTTACTATAGGTAATCCGAAAACCTAAGCTCTTGTGTTTTTTATTGATATAAACATCAAACAGTTCAATAGATTCAATTATTGGCTCATTCATAATATGTAGATTTTCTAAAATTTGAGCCATGGGCCAATTTTTTGGAACGTCAATTTTGATATCTCTGATGATTGATGGATATTTTGTATATGGTGTAAATTGGTGAAAAGATTTATGAACTTTTATATTGATTAGTGATTCTATATTAATTTCAAAACCGTATAGCTTTTCTGTGTTCTGAATACTATTATCGGTTATATTAATTTCACCAAATAATCCTATTGGCTCACCTCTCTCTGAATGAAGTATTGCATATTGATGCTTTTTGAAATAATGTTTACTTTCGTTAAATGTACAATATGTTAGCGTGTCATTTATGGAGCTAGGTTGCCATATAATATTTATGTTTATACGTTCAAATAATTCTTCCAGATCTCCTTTAGCCTGAAACCAAGTTATGTTTTGCGGTTTTGAATCCCATTGATTTCTGATGTATTTATTTCCACCTAAAATTCCGGCTATATGTGTGACTTCGTTGTATTGTGCTTCCCTTGATATAAATATACGGCCAATTTCGAATATGTCAAGAGTTTGTTTGGTTTGTTTTATATTATATTTTACGCTTTGGATGAGTTTAGACAGTAATTCATTTCTGATGCTGCTGTATTCTACACTCAGTGGGTTATGAATTGTCGTGTTATATTGACTTCCTATCGATGTATGTATGACTTCATGTAAACCCATGCTTCTGCAAATTGATCGAATTTGATTGATCCGATATTTGTAAATACTTTGGTGGCCCTGTGATGTGCTTTTTGGTAATGTGTCTACGAAATGATTAAATCCTTGTAAGCGGCTGATTTCTTCAATAAGATCAACTTCTCTTGTAATGTCTTCTAATCTATATGATGGAATTTCTACATAACATGCATTAATATGATTATGTGTAATGTAACTTAGTTGATGAAAAAGATCGTCTATTTTGTTAGGACCAATGTATGTCCGCCGCGACTTGTCTATGTAAGATAATACAGGTCCTAGAATTTTATTATTTTTATTATAACTAAAAGAGATAGGATGTTTTATCTGCTTGTGTGTTGATATATATATTATTGTATCTGGTTGCTTAGCTTGGCATAGCTTATTAATTAGTATTATTGCTTCTATATAAGCTTCCATTTTATACTGATTACTTACATCTGAAGATGATAGCTTAAAATTCTTAGTTGTTTTAGGGAATTGATTGTGTCTTACAATTTTTTCTTTAATGCCATCTTCATATGCGGATAGTTGTAAGATAATATTTGTATTATTTTTCCATTGATCTTTATTGGTTGATATACTCTTATTTCTTATATTTCTATTGATTTTAAGATCCTGTAGTTGCTTAACTGTTGTTTCTTTAGATTCTTCGTTTATCTTAAGTACTTGTATAGTTTGTCCCCATTTTAACTGTATGAAATTTATTATGTCGCATAGATTATTGATACTTGTGATGTCGTAAAGAGCAAGTCTTTTTTGTAACCATTGTGGTGACTCTGTAATGGTAACTTCATCTATAACACTTGTAATATAATGCTCTTGATATGAATGATTACAGATGATGGATTTTTTTACTATTGGTATATTACTTTGTATATGTGATAGGTTCAGTTCACATTGTAATATACTAGATATTTCTTGAGCTATACCAACAAAGTAGTTTGTATCAGATCTATTTGCAGTAGAGCTTATATGTAAAATATTATCATCGTTGTCTACATCTTTTTTTATATTCTCTAGTTCAAAACCAGCTAAAGTAAGTTTGTTTGATAATTTTGCTGGCGTAGTATTGTTGATGTCTACTAGTTGTCCCAACCAGTGCCAAGAAATATTCATAAATAGTGTCTAATGTAACAAGGTCGATTTCGTAGAAGTATGAGTGTATGACAGAACTTAGTCTGAAGCTTTAGTGAAAGAAAGACTGTTTTCATTCGCATACCTTTCCATGAATCGCATGAATCGGTCCCAGTTTTCAGGATCTTTTATAATATATACCGATTCAATAGCTTGTGGTTTACCATTGACAAATTTTGCATTTACATCTCGAGTAATTAATTCTCCTTCTTCATCCATAAGATACATGCCAGTAATTTCACCCTTTTGTTCCATACCTACTTCTAGAATGTTAGGGTTGGTAAAACGAAAAGTAGCAGTTCCAGTGCTCCCATCACGAGATCTTGTTAGTTTTACGTCAGGTACAACAGTTTCATTGATGCCTTTAATAAATTGTATGAAAGCCATATATATTTTTCCTTTAATAGATGAAATAAATTAATATTGGGTTAACTTTAATGTCTATTCTTGTATTTAAAGAACGATTTAATGTTTATGTATATTATGTCATATAATGTAATGTATCTATTGAATATTCTGGGGTGGGAGGATTCGAACCTGCGAATAGCGGAGTCAAAGTCCGCTGCCTTACCACTTGGCGACACCCCAATAAATTTATTATATCTCCGTATTATCAGATGATTTTGCAGAGATGTCAACTGCAACTTTAAGATTATCCTTGATTTTATCGAATCCTTCAGTCTCTAGTATGGAATAGTATTCTGTTTTAATGTTAGGTAATACTTGATCAAAATGATCAAGCGAATATGTCTTTTGTAATTGTTTGCACATCCATTTTATAGTAATTAGATTATTGAGTACTTCTTCCTCCCTAATTATTAAACATATCATAGTTTGTTTTTTATTTGCTTTGTTTAGATGTTTTTTCAGCGTGCATCCACTGAGATCTAATTCATACTTTAGTCCATTTTTCTGTAGCAAAGGGATGAATTTTAAAGCATACTTAACATGTTCAAGATTGGGTACTGCAATATATATGCAAATTCTGTCCTCGTATACTAAGAAATTTTTCTGTACTAACATTAATAGTCTTTCTACTCCAATACCCCATCCAATAGCATCTATCTGTTTTCCACCAATTTGTGTCGTTAAGTTATTGTACCGTCCACCACCACATATTGTGTCTTGTGTCCCTAGCAGTGGAGTTTTTATTTCAAATACTGTATTATTATAGTAATCTAACCCACGTACTAATTTATTCTGAATTTTATATGCGATGTTAAGTTCATTTAAATATTCTTGTAACTTGTAGAAGTGGTCTAAAGATATTTTTTGTAAGTAATTTGTAATTTGAGGTGCAGATTCAAGTATTGAATGTATATTTGGATTTTTGGAATCTAAAATTCTTAGTGGATTAGTATTTATTCTTTGTTTTGATTCTTCGTCTAAATCTTCAATATACCTCAATAAATAGTCTTGCAGAGCTGTTGTATAGATACTTCTTTCTTCTTCAGTACCTATAGAGTTAATTTCAAGATTTATTGATTTACATTGTAAGCTTTCTAAAATATTATACGCTAAAGAAATTGTTTCTGCATCTACCATAGGATGATTGTTCCCATAATATTCAAGGCCTAACTGGTGAAACTGCCTTTGCCTGCCTTGTTGTGGTCTTTCGTATCGAAACATTGGTCCTAAATACCATAATTTTGCAATAGTATTGTTGTCACACAGTTTATGTTTGATTACTGCTCTGGCAATACCTGCAGTACCTTCAGGTCGTAATGTTAAACTTCTTTCCCCACGATCCTGAAAAGTATACATTTCCTTGTTTATAATATCAGTACCTTCTCCAATACTTCTTGCAAATAATGATTGTAGTTCAACTATAGGTGTCCTTATTTCTTTGTAGTTAGCTGTGTCTAAGATTTTAAATGCCTGCTTGTATATGTATTGCCAGTATTTAATTTCTTCTGGCAGTATATCGTGCATACCTCTGATAGACTGCATGAATAGTTATCCTCTTAAATAAATTTAATGGGTTTTAAGTTTTATGTACAGCGGGCAAGGAGGGATTCGAACCCCCGACACCGTGGTTCGTAGCCACGTGCTCTAATCCACTGAGCTACAAGCCCCAAACCAATTATACCATTTCTTGAAAGATTAGTATATGTACGTATACTCCATAAACTTTGACCTTTTTTTTCTAAATTATGATATATTGAAAATTGGTGTTGTCTCTATTATTCTTTTCATCTTTAATTGATAAGTTTATATTAATATATTAACTATTTATAAGTCTCAATAATGTTTTATGAGTAAACAAATTTTATATCAAGATAATGCAAGAAAAGCACTTGAACAAGGTATGGATATTCTTACTGAAGCAGTATCTGTTACTCTTGGTCCTAAAGGCAGAAATGTTGTGCTCGAGAGAAAATTTGGAGCACCACAGATTGTTAATGATGGTGTTACGATAGCAAAAGAAATAGAGTTGGAAGACCATTTAGAGAATACTGGCGTGGCATTGATACGACAAGCTGCATCTAAAACTAACGATGTTGCTGGCGATGGTACAACTACTGCTACAGTACTTGCACATGCTATCGTTAAACAGGGTTTACGTAGCTTAGCCGCGGGTTCTAATCCTATGGAGATTAAAAAAGGTATAGAAAAGGCTTCTCATTTTATTGTAAGTCAAATTGCTGATTATTCTCGCCCTGTATCTAATCACAGAGATATTGCCCATGTTGCTTCGATTTCAGCTGGCAATGAAATAAATATTGGTAATATGATTTCAAATGCTATTGAACAAGTTGGTCGTGAAGGTATTATTTCTCTAGAGGAAGGTAAGTCTACAGAGACTGATTTAGAGATTACTGAAGGTATGTCATTTGAAAAAGGTTTTATTTCTCCATATTTTGTTACTGATTCTACACGTATGGAAGTAGTCCAAGATGATCCTTATATTTTACTAACTGATCGTAAAATTACTCTTGTACAGCAAGAACTAGTTCCAATTTTAGAACAAGTTGCAAAAATTGGAAAACCTCTTTTAGTTATATGTGATAATATTGAGAAGGAAGCCTTAGCTACAATTATTGTTAATAAGTTAAGAGGTATTATTAATGTTGTTGCTGTAAGGGCTCCAGGATTTGGTGATCGTCGTAAAGTCTTACTTGAAGATATTGCAGTCTTAGTTGGTGGTACTGTAATTTCTGAAGATGTTGGCTTAACTTTAGATAATGTGACATTAGATGATTTAGGCAGGGCACGTAGGATATCAATTGATAAAGATTCAACAACAATTATCGCGGATGATAATGCATTACATATTAAGCAACGATGCGATCAAATCAAAAGGCAATTGGAAGTTAGTACGAATACTTATGAAAAAGAAAAATTACAAGAAAGACTAGCAAAATTATCAGGAGGAGTAGCTGTAATTAAAGTTGGTGCAGCTACCGAAACAGAAATGAAAGATAAAAAGCTACGTTTAGAGGATGCTATTAATGCTACGCGTGCAGCAATTGAAGAAGGGATAGTTCCTGGTGGAGGTTCTACACTTGTACATATATCTCGTCATTTGTCTGATTGGTCTAAGGCAAATTTATTCGGAGATGAGTTAATAGGAGCTTTAATTGTTAATAAAGCACTGGTTGCGCCTTTACAGAGAATTGTGCAAAATGCTGGGTCTAATGGGGCAATTATTGTTGAGAAAGTGCTACATTCTGATTTTGAAATAGGTTACAATGTCAATACAGAAATGCTTGTAGATATGTTTAAGGAAGGTATTATTGATCCTGCAAAAGTAACAAGGTCAGCAGTACAGAATGCATCCTCAATTGCATCTATGATACTTACAACTGATTGTATTATTGTAGATAATGAACAAGCTTCAGATGTTAGTACTTAGATGTAACATGCATACAGTGTTTTACTTAGGGATTTCTGGTAATAGATATACTATTATTTTATCTAGACTTTTCTGTAGTTATATATGATATAAAAAAACATAAAGTAAATTCCTTCTCGAGTATTGATCTGATATATTAAAAATAAATTAATGATGCTAAGTTTAGTTATCCATAGGTTATCAGTATATTTATCGTAACCAATCAGATAAGGGGCACACGATTTACGATAGTTTATAGTAAATCGTTTAATATAATTTTTTGTGTTGTTAGAATACAAATATGAATTATATGAATTGTTGGCAATGTCTTTTAATATTTCTTGTGTATTGTGTTGTGTATTAGAGCAACAAAGTAGAGAAGATAAGTTTTTTGTTAGTATAAAGATATAGTATAATCTATGACAGTCACTTATCTCGGTGTATCTCATGATACTATTTGTTCTAATAATAAATAGTTCAATAATATTGATTTTATATGATTGATTGACTAACTTGTCAATACAGTAAGGATCAAGTGACTGTACTGCTATTAAAAGCATGTCATAGTTATGGTAAAGAAACATACACATTATAAGTGTTATTAGATTAGTAAATATTACAAATAATATATTTACTAGGTAATACAATTACTGGTTACCTGAAAATAGGAAATGAGGAAATTTAGCTTGTGCTTGACTAAGTGAGTTGCTTTTACCTTCTTCTTGCCAATAATTTATTATTTCAGTTGCTTGATTTAATAAATAAATTCTATCATTCTCAGGTATCCATGGTTTAGATTCTAATTCTGCTTTTAGATGTTCCCAAGCATCATTACGTGGCCAGAAAAAGTATGATGTTAGGGGACTATTGCCTCTACCTACTATCTGATCAATAGCAATAGCAATATTATTTTCTAGCCATAGTATTTTGAGTGTAAATTGGGGCACTGTTTATCTCCTTTATTTGAGCTGGTTTACGGTTGTGAACTGATGCGTTACTATAAGTTAATGTGTTGGTTTTGTGCTTTTACATAAATAGATTCAACTGTTGGACTAGTTTGTGCGCCATGTTTCTTATATTTGTTCACTGATTCAATATTAAGTGTAAGTTGATTGGTTATCGGGTCGTAGAATCCTACTTCTTCAATCGGTCTCCCATCTCGTTTTTTGCGGCTATCTATCACAACAATTCGATAGCATGGACGTTTCTTGCGACCATATTTTTTAAGTCTAATTTTTAGCATAAATGTATTACGATTATATTTATATCCTATAATTGTAACATAAACAAAAATTCTTATAAACTTCCTTTAGTTATTTATATTTATCTTTTCTATACTGTTTCTAATCTAATATTATTGAAAATGACCATTAAGCATTGTAAAAATATTATCCCTAGCATGGGTGATATATCCATGCCGAATATCATAGGTATTGTTCCTCGGAATAGCCTTAAGTAAGGGTCTGTAAGTCTGTTTAATGAACAGAATGGTTCAGTATACCAATTGACTGTTGGAAACCATGCTAGTGAGAGCTTTAAAAGCAGAAGTATTAAGTAGATTTCAGAAAAGCTTGCAATAGAGGTAAATATAAGATTGAAAGAATTTGTAACAATATTCATATGTTGACTTAGGTATTTATGTTAAATATATTTAATGATATATTAACTTATTATTAGTTTAATAGTAGAGATTTTTGATCTAATCCTGAAGAGTTAAGATTAGTAATTGATGTTACCTAACGCTATCTTCTATGTATCCTGTGTATATATTTAGTTTGGAATATCTCTGTCCTAAATTATCTAACTCAGTAGTGTTACATTGGTTACAGCAAATATGAATTTTTGGATTGGCTTTTTTGGTATTATGTATATGTTTTATTATTGCATGAATTTTATTTGTTTTGAGTTTGTTTTCTAAGATGATAATATTATTTAAACTACCTGGTCTTGACCAACTTTTGTGCATTATAGTGATCTGCCAGGTATGGTCTTTTTCTTCGGCTATTAATGGGTAAATAGTTATTGAAGGAACTAGTGCATATATATCTTTACTGATGGCTTGTAAAATTTGTAGATCACTGCAAAAAAGACTGATATTTTGATTTGTTATTAACCATATTTTGTGTATTTGATAAATATATTTGATATATAGAGTTTGGTTTTCCATGGTATTGCGACATACTTCGTAAATTAAGGCCAAGCTAATTTTACCTATCAATTCTTGGTGGTCATTATGGTGGTTGGTGCGGTGTATTAAATGATTGGTCCAGTTTAATACTAAAGGATGTTTTACTGTGTATATATTTATAGGCATGCAATATTATATTAAGTTGTGGATGATTTATTGATTATATTTTTCTCCTTTAACTATATCATATTGAATGTTTATAAGTGTATAATTAAAAACTCCCTTGCCTTATATCACTAAGGCAGGGGAGTTTCTAGCTTTGTTATTTTGATGATCTTTTAGTCTAGAGGTCTCATAGATAGTACAGCTTCATTCTCTCTGTTGATTCCCTTTTCGAATCCAGCAGCAGCAGCTCTTGCTCGGCCAGCATGCCATAGGTGTCCAATAAATAGGAAGAAACCAAGGAAGAAATGAGATGTAGTTAGCCAACTTCTTGGTGATACATAGTTGACTGAGTTAATCTCAGTAGCTACGCCACCTACCGAGTTCAGTGACCCTAGTGGAGCATGTGTCATATATTCCGCAGCTCTTCTTTCTTGCCATGGTTGTATGTCGTTTTTGATTTTATTCAAATCTAATCCGTTTGGACCTCTAAGAGGTTCAACCCATGGTGCCCGTAAGTCCCAGAATCTCATTGTCTCACCGCCAAAAATGATTTCTCCACTGGGAGATCTCATTAGGTATTTACCTAGTCCTGTTGGACCTTGAGCCGATGCAACATTTGCTCCAAGTCTTTGGTCTCTTACTAGGAATGTGAAGGCCTGTGCTTGTGATGCTTCTGGACCAGTAGGGCCATAAAATTCACTTGGGTAAGCAGTATTATTATACCACACGAAATTCGATGCTGTTAGGCCCATGATGGACAGAGCACCCAAACTGTAAGATAAATATGCTTCTCCTGACCAAACGAATGCTCTGCGTGCCCATGCGAATGGCTTAGTTAATATGTGCCATACACCTCCAGCAATACAAATTACCCCCAGCCATACATGTCCGCCTATTAAATCTTCCATGTTATCGACACTTACTACCCATCCGTCTCCACCGAATGGAGATTTGAACACATAGCCGAATACTATCACGGGATTAAGAGTCGGATTATTAATAAATCTGACGTCTCCACCGCCTGGTGCCCACGTATCATAAACACCACCAACAAATAGTGCTTTTATTACTAAGAGAAAGCATCCAATCCCTAGAAGGATTAGGTGGATCCCAAGAATTGTAGTCATCTTGTTTTTGTCTCTCCAGTCGTAACCAAAGAAAGGGAATGATTCTTCTAAGGTGTCAGGACCTATAAGTGAATGGTATAATCCTCCAAAGCCTAGAACTGCAGATGAAATTAAGTGTAAGACCCCCACAACGAAGTAAGGGTAAATATCTATAATTTCTCCGCCTGGTCCAACTCCCCATCCTAGCGTTGCAAGATGTGGTATTAGAATGAATCCTTGTTCGTACAGTGGTTTCTCTGGTACGAAATGTGCTACTTCAAATAGTGTCATTGCACCAGTCCAGAATACCATAACTCCTGCATGGGCTACATGAGCCCCTAGCAATTTTCCGGATACATTGATTAGTCTAGCATTACCTGACCACCAGGCAAATCCTGTAGATTCAATGTCTCTGCCGCCTACACTTGTGTTACTATTAAAGGGCGTTTCCACGTGGTAAAACCTCCTCAGGGAATATAAAGTTTTCATGAGGTTGATCCTGTGCAGCCATCCATGCGCGAATACCTTCATTTAGTAAGATATTTTTCGTATAGAAGGTTTCAAATTCAGGATCTTCCGCAGCTCGTAGTTCTTGTGATACAAAGTCATATGCACGTAGGTTTAAAGCTAGACCAACTATTCCAAAAGCACTTGTCCACATGCCTGTTACTGGTACGAAAAGCATAAAGAAGTGCAACCATCTTTTGTTAGAAAAAGCAACACCAAAGATTTGTGACCAAAAGCGGTTTGCAGTAACCATTGAGTATGTTTCTTCTGACTGTGTTGGTGTGAAAGCTCGGAATGTATCAGCAGCATCACCATCTTCAAATAATGTGTTTTGTACGGTAGCTCCGTGTATAGCACATAGTAGCGCTCCTCCTAATATACCGGCTACACCCATCATGTGGAATGGGTTTAAAGTCCAGTTATGGAATCCTTGAAGAAATAGTAAAAACCTAAATATAGCAGCAACACCAAAGCTAGGTGCAAAGAACCAACTTGCTTGTCCTAGTGGGTACATCAAGAATACTGATACGAATACTGCTATAGGACCAGAGAACGCAATTGCGTTATATGGTCTAATGCCAACTAGCCTTGCAATTTCAAATTGTCTAAGACAAAACCCTATAAGTCCAAATGAACCGTGTAAGGCAATGAATGACCAAAGGCCTCCGATTTGGCACCATCGCGTGAAATCACCTTGTGCTTCAGGTCCCCATAGTAGTAGTAGTGAGTGTCCCATGCTGTTTGCAGGTGTAGATACTGCAGCTGTTAAAAAGTTGCAACCTTCTAAATATGAACTTGCTAGACCATGAGTGTACCAGGAGGTCACAAAAGTAGTACCAGTTAACCAACCACCTAGTGATAGATAGGCACACGGGAATAGCAGTAGCCCTGACCATCCCACAAATACAAATCGGTCTCTTTTTACCCAGTCATCAATTAGATCAAATCTTCCACGACTTTTTTCTTGTCCAATTGCTATGGTCATAATTATACTCTCCAGAGCAAATTTTGTAAGTTAGTCAATATATGCACTGTAAGCAGATATTATTTTACTTTTCTTTACGGTTAATTAATTATAAACTAACTTATTCTAAATTTCTCGTAATGCAAATTTAATCTTTCAAATAGTTCTCTAAGTTGATTCAGTTTGGTTGTTGACTATTTCGTATTTTGCAAAATAGTTTTCATGATGAAGTCATTGATGCAATTAACCAAATATCTAAATCAAAGGCAGTTTTTGAAAATAAAAGAAGACTATGAGTCTATATAAAATCAAATTCTAGAAAGGAAAAACGGTATACTTATCTTTCGCTCTGTGTATCAATGCGTCGTCACATTTACCAAATCCTATTTAGTTGCCTTGATACAGTTGCATTGCAAAGATCTTACCGAATCAATGGTATGAAAAATCAAATCAATTATAAAACAAATAAAATAAGTACTTCTTTTAATATAACGATCTATAATTAAGAAATTCATCTCCATATACCAAGCATCAAGCATTATGTTGAATTGTTTTATCTAAAGAGAGAAATCGAAGCTCAATGAGAGATTCTTAAGTAAGCTTCAAATGTAAACCTTTAAAAGTAAAAGGCTCAAAATAGGCTTTGAAAGTACTTACGTTGTGACCATGATGGAGATCATCAGTATTAAATAGGAAAGTCATATTTATTTCTTGTTAAGTGTTTTGGATACAAAAGTAGAATTGGTGTTTTAAAATTAATTTTCCCACTCAAGTGATTGTGGTAAGATTATTGTTTATAAGGTTAGTAACACAAATATTCCTCTTTAGTCATGGTTTGCTAACTTCCGTTATCCTTTGAAAAAGATATCCAGTTCCTCTTGCTGTTAGTATTAAGTCAGGGTTACTTGGATCATCTTCTAATTTTGCTCTTAGTCTTGAAATATGTACATCTACTACCCTTGTGTCTACATGTCTTTCTGGTGTATATCCCCAAACGTCTTGAAGTATCGATGCTCGTGAAAAAGGGTCTCCAGCTCGACTGACCAGTAATTCAAGTAGACTAAATTCCATGCCAGTTAATCTGACTCTTTCATTATTTTTGTAAACTTGTCTTTTATTTGTGTCAACTTTGAGAAATCCTATATGTATAATACCAGAAGTTGGTATACCAGGGTTAATAGTGACTTTGTCAACGCGTCTAAGTACAGATCTAATTCTTGCTTCAAGTTCTTTAGGTGAAAAAGGTTTTACCACATAGTCGTCTGCACCTAATTCAAGTCCAGTAATACGATCTGATACATCTCCTAGTGCTGTTAACATTATAATAGGCACATCAGATTCTTTTCGAAGTTCTTGACATACACCATAGCCATCTAGTTTAGGCATCATAACGTCTAGTATAACTAGACTTGGGTATTCTTTGCGAAATAGGATAAGTGCTTCCTCACCATCTGAGGCACTGATAACTTCATAGCCTATTATTGAAAGACGTGTCTCTAAAATTCTTCTAATGCTAGTTTCATCGTCTACTACAAGGATTTTTTCTTTTTGATTGTCCAATTTATTTGATACTCCTAGATTTTGTTGCTTAAGTTCTTATTTCAATGTGTTATATTGTTTCGGCTATCCTACTGTCCCGATATATATCATTGATTTGATTTGTGATTGGATACACTTTATCAACATCGGTATCATTTTATATCAATTATATTCTTGATTGAACTTATGTCCTAATAGGACTTGTGGTATTATATAATAATTGCTTTGTATTTAAATAATACTTATCTTGATCTATCTTTTTCATATCCTTGATCATATTATTGTGAATTTCTTTAATAGGGGGGTTGACAAGTCAATTGGTAAAAGAGTAACCTATAGTTACTTAGTTAGTTAATCAGCAACAAGCACATGCGTACATTGTGACGCATGAAGTCTTAGCTGTGCTATAATTCTGGATACCATGGAGAGTTTGATCCTGGCTCAGGATGAACGCTGGCGGTATGCCTAACACATGCAAGTCGAACGAAGGTTTACCTTAGTGGCGAACGGGTGAGTAATACGTGAGAATCTGCCTTCAGGAGGGGAATAACAATTGGAAACGATTGCTAATGCCCCATATGCTGTAAAGTGAAAAGTTTTTTGCCTGAAGATGAGCTCGCGCCTGATTAGCTAGTTGGTAAGATAAAAGCTTACCAAGGCAACGATCAGTAGCTGGTTTGAGAGGATGATCAGCCACACTGGGACTGAGACACGGCCCAGACTTCTACGGAAGGCAGCAGTGGGGAATTTTCCGCAATGGGCGAAAGCCTGACGGAGCAATACCGCGTGAGGGAAGAATGCCTGTGGGTTGTAAACCTCTTTTCTCAAGGAAGAATTTTGACGGTACTTGAAGAATAAGCATCGGCTAACTCCGTGCCAGCAGCCGCGGTAATACGGAGGATGCAAGCGTTGTCCGGAATCACTGGGCGTAAAGCGTCTGTAGGTGGCTTGAAAAGTCTGTTGTTAAATCTTAGGGCTCAACCCTAAACAAGCAGTGGAAACTCTCAGGCTAGAGTATGGTAGGGGTAGAGGGAATTCCCAGTGTAGCGGTGAAATGCGTAGATATTGGGAAGAACACCGGTGGCGAAAGCGCTCTACTGGGCCATTGCTGACACTCAGAGACGAAAGCTAGGGGAGCGAATGGGATTAGATACCCCAGTAGTCCTAGCCGTAAACGATGGATACTAGATGTTGCGCGTATCGATCCGTGCAGTATCGTAGCTAACGCGTTAAGTATCCCGCCTGGGGAGTATGCTCGCAAGAGTGAAACTCAAAGGAATTGACGGGGGCCCGCACAAGCGGTGGAGCATGTGGTTTAATTCGATATATTGATATCCATTAGGTTGTTTAAATGGTTTACAAATGATTGAAATATTCATAAAATGACAAAATAAAAAAAAATTTTTTATTTTATC